TAAATCTTTTACCTAAGCTATATTTAGAATTTCTTCTTTAAAAGAATTAAATGTTATTATTAGCCATTTCGAAAAATATCCACTAAGAGCTTCAAAAATATTATGATTTTATTTTATTTAAACAAGTAATAGATTTAATGATGGATAAAGAACATTTAACTTTAGAAGGTATTATTAAAATAGCTAGTATAAAAGCATCTATGAATACAAAAAAAGAAATATTAGATATCCCTAATGTAATTTCAGTACCGATACCCTCTCGTAAAGATTCTATTGTATTGAATTCTGAATGAGTTTCTGGTTTTACTAATTTTTAGGCGCAAGCTCATAATAATAAAAATAAAGGAGATGGTTGTTTTTCTGTTTGTATAATTAAATCCAAAGCCTTGTTGGGTGAAACATCTTGAATAAGGTTTATATTAACTCAACATAATCGTGATATAGTGTTAATGAATAATATATCAACTCATTTATTTGAAGGTGCAGGTAAAATAAATTCTACTTCAAAAGGAACAAATTTTACTAGTCCCTACGGGACCAGTAGCTCTCTTTAGAAAAAACTTTCAGATATAATCGAAAAAGTACTACCGTTGTTTGAAAATTACCTTCTTTTAGGTAATAAAGCTAAAGACTTTGAATATTTTAAAAGAGTAGCTGTCTTAATGAGTAAAAAAGCTCATTTAGGGTTTAGAAGAAATAAAGAAATTAAAAAATAGAATGAATAGACAAAGAAAATAATACTACATTTACGTAATATAATATCGCAATAGCCAGGTCCGTACTTATGTATATACATATAGGACGAAATTGCGATCGTAAGGAAAGATCTTGGATTTTTGGAAAAGCTACGCTAGGGATGTTTGTCCTTTAATATTTTATTTTAATAATGCAATTTGGCTTATTTTTTTCCTGTTACACAGGAAAAACAGAAGTATACCCGCTAAGCTACAAATAAAATTATTATTATATATTGGGTAAATTTCAAGAATTACTAATGATGGTAAACTTGAAGCGAAGTTTATCTTAGCATAAATTATAAGATAAAAACGTTCAACGACTATAAGGTGAGTGTTATGCAATTAATAATAATCCTTTTAATACTACCCAACATTTTTATTGAATATATTTAAAGAAAAGATAAAATAAATTTTTTACTCTAGTGGTGCATCAGAAAATCTTTAATAATAATTTAAATAATACTAAAACAATAGTTTTAAAAAATAAAATAGGAGATGTAGGGAGAAAAAAATATTTTCCTTCGTTCTCTAAAGAATGAAAAAATATTATTTATTCTTATAATAAAAATAATTTAAAAAATATACCAGTTAATATAGTAAATATTAATAAAATAATTCAAAGTTATTTTAATTTATATTTCAAATATTTTAAATACGTAGGTTCTAATAAATTCGAGCTTGCTAACTTTAGATTGCGTAGCATTCCATTTAGAAAAATACGTAATTTTTTAAGAAGAATATATGTAAGTAATGTAGAGATTAAACATACGAATAATAAAGCAATAATCTCTTTATATATTGTAAATAGAGAAAAGAAAATATTAAAGAAAAAATATTTAAAAATATATAAAAAAGTAAGTAGAAATTTAATAAAACGTTATTTTTTATTATATAAAAAGAATATAGTAAAAATATTAAATAAACATAAACCTAGATATGATTTTATTTCAATAGCTGCAGCATCGTGTCCGTCTATAAGAAAATTTATATATTATAAATTAGAATACTTAAACAAATTTATAAAATTAAAGAACATTTATCTTGAAAAAATCATTAATATTATTAATGAAAAACGTAAAAAAAGATATTTAAAATCTTTGAGAAAATATGATTTAATATATTCTCTTAATCAATATAAATTTAATAAAAAAATATTTTTGCCTATTTTAAGTAAGATATTAAATAAAATAATAGGAAAGAAAATAGAGTATAATATGATAAGTTTAAAGTCTGTTACATGTAATACGGATATTTTTACTAATGCTTTAGCCTTAAAATTCAAAAAAGATAGATTTAATTTAAAATTAAGTATACTTAGTTTACTAAATAGAGCTAATATGCCTATAATTCAAATAATGGAAAAAAGAGAAAGAGCTTTAGGAGGTAAAAAAGCTGAATGGGGTTGTTTAGTAGCAGAATTTAAAGATCTAAAAACAATTTCTAATTTAAGTAGAAATAATTTATCTGAATTATTAAAGAATTTATCTAGTAAAAAAGAAACACATAGTACAATATACAATTCTATAAGATATAAAAGCATAGGAGGTATAAGATTAAAAGTTAAAGGTAGATTAACAAAACGTAATAAAGCAAATAGACCTTTATCTTTAGTTAGATGAAGAGGAGGTGGATTGAGAAATGTAGATTCATTATCTACACTATTAAGCTCAGTATCTTTTAGAGGAAACTTTAAATCAAATGTATCTTATTCATTATTTAACTCAAAACGGAGAATTGGAGCTTTTGCTGTAAAAGGATGGATTTCAGGTATATCTTAAAGTATAATAGTATATTCTTTGAAACTATTTGTATTGATCGGTGATCTGGGACTGGTTTTTAAATGCTAAAAGCTCTCTTATGTAAAAACAAAATAGTAGACGTTATGTTAGTTTGTTAGCTCTCGTACCCGCATTACATAATAAGAACATAGAATATCATAATAGATACAAGGATATTTACTTCGGATAAAGAGGCTATAATTATAATCGATAAAAGAGTTAATAGTAGTTATATATTATTAGCCTAATATAGGCAGGGAGGTGGCTTATAGGCTGCTTTGCTATGAATTAAATGGAGTTATCTTGTACTTGGATAGCTGACTTTACTAGTCCCTAGGGGGACCAGAAGTCACCCTACGCAACGTTCGATTTATTTAGGTATATATTTATTCTATTTTTTTTTAAGGCTCCTGTTCCTCGAGCAATAAAAATTTAGACTAAGAATATATCAAGTATAGTTGGAATTTCAAATAGATTAACATGTTTGTAACCAAGGTGTTAATGAATAGGTTTAATATCCTACTTAAAATATATAAAAAATTTAAGTTTACTTGTATTATCTTACAAATTAGCTAACTACTTTGATAAGTGACAATATTGTTATCACGTTACAAGACTGCATTGTAGTTTTGGCCTGATGACAAGTATAATGAAAAACATTTAATTTCTGAAGGGATGCTTTTTTCTAAAAGAATTATTTTATAATCTAATCTATTATATTAATAGATGAAGTATTAAATAAAAGATAAATAAATATTAAAGGGAATCTTAAATATATAAAATAAAAATGAAGACATAGTCTGAACCATTTTAAAAGAAATGGAAATTATAGTATTATGATAACACATAGAACAGGCTAATTTGCGTAAAAGTGTGCAAAATGACTGCGCGGTTTGGCACCTAAGAAATGAACATGAAAAAATTAAATAATGATATAGTAGATTTATTGGTAGGAAGTATCTTAGGTGATGCTCATATAGGTTTATACAAATATAAAAAAGTATATATTACTTTTGAACAAACTATTAAACATAAAGAATATATTACTCATATATATAATATTCTAAATAGTACAGATTTTAATTTAGATGTTATTAAATATTATACTAGAAAAGATTCTAGACATAATAGCGTTAATACTTCTATTTATTTTAAGTTACATAGTTTAGAATTACTTAATTCATTAGCTAGTAGTTTCTTATCTAAAAACAATAAAAAAATGAGCTTGCATACGAAGTACTCCTTTAAATATTGAACAGTATTTAAATCCTATTACAATGGCTTATTGAATATGTGATGATGGTCAATTAGTTAAAAATGGAGGTATTACGTTATGTACAGATAATTATACTTTACCCTTTCGCCCCCGGCCTTAAGGCCCTGGGGACTAGGCCGAGGGGCTGAAGTAGAGTTATTAATTAAAGCATTAGGTGATTGATATAATTTAAAATGTACGAGCTCTCCTTCGGAGCCTCATTATAAAACAAGTAGAATATATTATAGAATATATATAAGTAAAAATTCATTAAATGAGTTAAAACCTCTGATAATAAACTATGTACATAAATCATTTTTATATAAATTGCATGAATAATGTATTTATATCAATTATTTTAAAATAATTGTGACATCGGGGAGTTTTTATAAAAATATAAGAATAGAAATTGGCTATATGCTAAAACGTCCCTTTATGCATATGAAAGCAGGAAAATTAGCAAGGAAGTATAATAATTATTATACCCTTCAACGATCACACGCCAACATCCAGAATAATATTAATTACACTTTAATACTGGATGAAGATATGATCTAAACCTTAAGGCAATTTAAGGAATAATAATTTTTTGGGGGCTAGCTCCTAGTGTGAAATAATGCGATGTCGGCTTAACTTATCCTCATGGATGCTTTATGATGTGGAATATCATATTTGTGTCTGAAACTATCAAACTCTGGGGACACCCTAAAGTTCTCGATACCAAACCATATATGAAAATATATGAGTGGCTGATCTAATTTTTCAGATATGGTAACAAGTTGAGAAATGATGAAAACTGAAATGGGTTATCGCGGATCTAAATCAAATAAAAATAAAACTTTATTTGTAAAAGAGCAACGAATAGATGGTAGTTATATTGGAACCTGAATAAAATTTCCAATATTAAGGTGTGTTCTAATGGGTCTTGAAAAAGATTATCAAAATAAAGTTCTTTCTAAATCATTAAACAGATATTATTCCACTAGTATAATTCAAACAGACACAAGCCAAGAATCAAAACTAGATCCTAATTTTATTAGTGGTTTTATAGATGGCTTGCTTCGCATGGAAGTTTTTCAGTTACTTTTATTAAAGATAAATCTTATAAAAGCGGATGACAAATTAAAACTTCATTTTCTATTGGTCTTCATAAAAAAGATCTTGCTTTACGAGCCTCCGGCTACGAAAAAATAAAAATTTATTTTGGTGTAGGTGGAATATCGCAAAAAGGAATAAATGGTGTTCAATATTATGTAAATTCACCTAAGGATTTATTAATAATTGAGGATCATTTAAGTAATTATCCTTTGTTAACACAGAAGCAAGCTGATTTAATTTTATTTAAAAATATACTGAAATTGATAAGACGTAAAGAACATTTAACATTCTCAGGTTTAAATGAAATTGTATCATATAAAGTAGTAATGAATAAAGGTTTACCTGATTCATTGAAAGAAGCTTTCTTAGATATAATACCAAAGGATAGACCTACTATTTTTAATAGCTTGCACCTTAATAAATTAGCTTTAGGCTGGTTAGCCGGTTTCACTTCCGCTGAGGGTAGTTTTATGATAAGAGTTTTAAATTCTCCTAATCATAAACTGAATAAGAAAATTCAATTAGAATTTAATTTATCTCAGCACGTGAGAGATGAAATATTAATGAGAGCAATCGCCAATTATTTTCAAGCGGGTTCTGTTTCTATTAATAGAAATGCATCTATATTTAGAGTAGTAAATTTTTCAGAACTAACTGAAATTATTTTACCTATTTTTATTAATTACCCTATCCAAGGGATAAAGTATTTTGATTATTTATACTTTTTAAGAGCAGCTGAAATAATAAAATATAAAAAACGAGCTTGCGTAGGCTTCGCCTACTAACATTAGAAGGACTGGAAGAGATTAAAAAAATAAAAAATGGAATGAATAGTAGAAGAAATCTGATTTAATGACATGATAAATTTTTAATCAGATTATTTATTTGATTTGTCGTGGCAGATATTATGTAGGGTGCGACTGTTCGTCGATTAAAAAGTTACATGAGCTGGGTAAAGTATTTAGCCCATAATTGATTAGTTAAATAACTAATTGTTTATAAAATCGGGTAAATTTCAAGAATTTCTTTAATAGAAAACTTGAAGCGAAGTTTATATTAATAGTATAAAAACGTTCAACGACTATATGGTGAAGATCATACTTAGTATGATAATATAATCCTTTTTAGCACCCGACGTATAATTAGAATTATAATATCTTGCATGCTTCTATTTTTTTTTATGCGAAAAAAAATACAGCACAAAAAATAAAAGAATAATAATTAATTAAAAAATTAATAACACAACTTTAAAAAGGTATTTAAATTCTGTTTTAAAAAACGAATCTTTAACAGATACAGATAAATTTATAAGAACTAGAAATGAATTACCTATATATTTAGATGAGGTAATGATTGGTTTAATGCTAAGTGATGGATCTTTAGAAAGATCTTCACCCACTAGCGGAGTTCGTCTATCTATATCTTTTAGTAAAAAGCATGAAGAGTATTTAAAATTTATATATAATTAATATAAACCATATATAAATACGTGCGACCTGCTGATATTAAAGTATATAATAAAAAGACGAGCTCTCCTTCGGAGCCTTCTTATAATGAGGTATTAAAATTTAAAACTATAAGTTTACCTCAATTAATATATTATTATGAGTTATTTTATGTAAAAGGTAAAAAAATAGTTCCTAGTAACATAGAAAAATTAATGACACCTGTACCTGTACCTGTACCTGTGGTGTTAGCTCATCTTATAATGGGAGATGGTAATTTAAAACTACCTGATAAAATAATACGTATTTATACGAATAGTTTTATAAAGGAAGATGTAGAATTATTGGCATTAAGTATAATTAATAAATTAAATATACAAACTAAAGTAGTTCACGATAGAAATAATAAATATATTATAACTATTAGTAGAAATGAGAGCTTGCTTTCTGCGAAGCACAAAAAATCGCGCAGCCTACTCAAAATGAGAGCTTGCTTTCTGCGAAGCACAAAAAATCGCGCAAGCTACTCAAAATGATATGTGTCCTTCTATGTTATATAAATTAGATTTAAATAGAAGTGTTGCGAGGCTCCGCCTGCTCCGCACACATTTTTAATTATAATAATATATATTTATTTAATAAATATGCTATTTATTATGGAGATATATTAAAAAGTTAATGATATATATATTTTATATGTAGCGCCTGCGTTACTAAATACTTTTAATACTATAAGACAATTATACGATGACATAGTCTGAACCTTTTTGAGAGAATTGGAAAATTAAATTTTGATAACAAATAGTAAATACGTCGTGAGACAGTATGGTTTCTATCTTCTAGGGGGAATTAGAATAAAATAAGAGCAAACTTTTGTACGCAAGGAACAAGGAGAGTTTAACCTTTAAGGTTAAGATATGGTTACTAACCTATGGTTTACCTGTTGTTTATGAGCCCGAATATATATATGTACTTTTACATATATATTATTATGCTTTCGGTGTGCTTCTAATGTGAAGTAATAATCCGAAGAGATATGGGATGTTTCTCTCACTAAGATAAATGTATAGCATAAGCACGGCAGGAATGCTAAGTTGGTTAAGGATAAGTGCTGAAAGCATCTAGGCACGAAGCTTATCTTAAGATATTTCTTAAATATACGTAATCTATTATTACATAATTTATAGGCTTTATCCGTACGAATCTAGAAATTTTAAAGAATAAAGTACTAATTTAATAATTCACTAGGTATAGATATATCATATTTATAACACGCTTGGTTAGCATAAAAGTAATGCAGTTGTTTTGTAATCAATAGAAGCAAGCGCAATACTTGCACCGAGCTACTAAAGATTGTAATCAAATATGTTATTCATATTTAAAACCCTAATTTATTGCTCCATTATACTGTACTAATAATTTTTATACAGGCTCCTTGCTCCTTAGTCTTTAGACATAAGGAGTAAAGAAGAATCACTAGGAACTCGTATTTTTGTAGCGCAGCTACTCCTTGATTAGCTCTTCTCCGAAAGCTCTTAAGTAATGAAAAGTTTAAATAGCTAACTACTTAAAGTAAAAAATAAGATATTATGAAATATCTTAGATTACTTTATGTTAATTGTGTATTATAGTGTAAAGTAATAGACATTATGTAATTGCTTATAAAATAAGCAAAACCTATTATATAAAACTAGCTCTTGCTGCTGGCTTTCTGTTTTTTTTATGCGTAGCATAAAAAAAACAAGCAGTAGCTGCGCTACAAAAATATATTTTTTATTAAATTTCTTTGCCAGAATAGCATAGGTATTAAAGTCGTATTCTCCTAGTGGCCCTATTAATATTTGTATTAAACTAATTAGGATTAGTAGTCAAGTGGTCACGACATAGCTCTTTCAATGCTACCATCGCAGGTTCGAATCCTGTCTAGTCTAAGCGGACTAGTGTAATATAAACATATTCGGTTCATGCCCGAAGGATATAGGTGTAAGTCCTGTGTCCGCATTTAACTTTTAGTGTTATAAAAGGGTTATAGCTTAATGGGAAAAGCATACTATTTATAACAGTAATTATCGAAATGATTCTTAAAAAGCCTATCTAATATATTTTCTGTGGAAAGAAAAGCTTATAAATTAAAATTTCAGTCTATGAGAAGTCATTAATATAACCAGGTGATCAAAGAGAGATTTATATCTACTTCAAGATATGAAAAAAAATAATATCACAATTGTGAAGGCGGAGCCAACCAAATATTGTAATAGTACATTATTTACTAGGCTGCTTGGGGGGGGGGGGAACAGGAGCGAATTTTTGCCCTGCTTCGCGCTGCTTCTGTTTTTTTTATGCTACGCATAAAAAAACAAGCAGCAGCAAAAGCACACACAATTTATGAATAAAATATATTTATTCATTTAACTTATGTTTGTATAACTATAGAAAATTATGAGTTTTAGCTAAGCGAAAAAAATAACCAATTTTTTTTAATCTAATGAATATATTGAAAGGTTAAGAAGTTTTACTGCTTTAAAAAAAAAAACAGAAGCATGCAGAGGACTGTTTTTTATTAGTTTTAACTAATAGTACTTTTGCTTTTTAATAAAGTTACATATGATACAAATCTGTGCCAAAACATTGTTTTAAGGAATAGTAAAACTATATATGATTGCAATAACCACATTCAAAAGGAAATTAAATCCATTTTATAAATTTTTGCTCAATATATTTTAAGAGCTTTAGCTTGCTAGTCTTTGCTTGCTACGCTTCTTAGTTTTTCCAGCAAGCACCCTACTACTAAGAAGTAAAAACAGCAGGGACTAAGCTATTAAAAAATACAACAAAGTATCTTAATTCATTGGATGCTTTATAGCACAAAAAAGCTTTCTTTTATAAATACTAAAGTTAAAAGACCGGGGACTTGTATTAGAACAAGCTCATTAAAAATAATATGAATAGTAAAATAATCGTATTTAAGAGCTCTTCTTCCGAAGGGTAGCTATTTTTTTATGTTTGTTTTTTATGCTGATCCGATCCTGAACCCCGGGGGGGTTATGGATATGCATAAAAAAAACAGAAGCAGTAGCTGCGCTACAAAATATCATATTATTAATATAATACATAATTGATTATTAGTTGTTGAAGATGATCTTATGGTATTTTTGTTTTTTATGCTGATCCGGAACGCAAGCTCATAATATTTTAGTGCTATTACACAAAAAGGTAATTTAATACTAAGCGATTAAAAATTTCTTTATTGATTTAGCAGAATTTAATGATCTAAGAATTACATGGGTTTTGTGTGCTTCGTTGAGCTTGCTAGCTTTAGCATATTAAAAAAAAAATAGCGCAGCACTCCAATAATTACACCTGAAAATTAGTGATTTTATAGAGAAAGCTTAATTCCTTTTTTAATTCTATGATTTTACATAATAAGAAATAATTATATTATTTGGTCGCTCTAGTATATTTTCTATGCGAAGCACAAAAAATAGCGCAGCAGAAAAGAGAGCTTTTACGCTATAAATACGAAGGAAAAAATACAAAATTAAAGAACTAGGATTACACTATACAAAAAAGACGAGCTTTAGCTTGCTAGTCTGCTTCGGATCCTTAGTATTTAAAACATAAGGAGTAAAGAGGAACTAAGGCTAAATTTTATTTTAAATGAAATGAATAATAATAGATTTTCTACTTCCATAAAAATATAAATAACCTTTTTGGTATTAGAGTATAATATTAAAATATGAAAAACAATATTATAGAATATTTATTCTTCTATATTATTATAAATATAATTTTGTGCGCTGTGGTAGGCTTTCTTCTGAGCCTAGAAAAAATATAAAAGTATAACTTATAGATTTACAAGGGTGTTAAGTCTTCATAACATGCTAATATAAATAAATTTTCGTGTTATTAATTAAATAATAAAATTAAAAAGGGGTTATAGCTTAATTGGTAAAGTGTACTGCTCATAACAGTAAAAATAAGTGTTCGACTCACTTTAGCCCTATATTTAAAGTCTGAGTGGTGAAATTGGAAAACACAACGAACTTAAGCTTTGTTGGCTAATAGCCTTGAAGGTTCAAGTCCTTTCTCAGATAGTAGTGTAATATACTATAATTATCTATTATTAATATAAACTAAAAAATATTGCTTTCATTTTGAGCGACTAAAATTTATGAATTTGCTAGTCTCTTCGGGACTAAGATCTGTAAAAGAGCCTTCGCTGTCTCGCTTCGCTTCGATAGCCTTTGGCTACTAAAATATAATATTATGAATATAATAGGATGTTTAATTGGATTTAAACGTAGTACTTATCTAAATAACCTTATACGTGCAGCAGCAGGTAAACTTTACTCTTAATAAAAATTATGTGCAAATTCTCAAAGTTGCTTGCTATGTTCGCGAATAAAAGTTAAAAAAATACAGAAGCGCTAAGCACCTTTCCGCGCTTCGCACCTTTTTAGGACATAAGGAGTAAAGACAGAAGGGACAGGCTTCCTTTTACAAAAGTAGCCTACTTAAAATAAATTATATATTATTTTTATTATAGCTTTGCTAGGGAATTATATTTAGTATACATCATTCTTATCTTAATTTTAAATAAATATAGAAATTATTATATTATTAATAAATTAGTATAATCATATATTATAGTTACTTTTTATAGGGGGATATAATTCAAAGGGTAGAATGCTAATTTTGCATGTTAGATGACTAGGTTCGATCCCTAGTATCTCCATAAAAGCCCGTGAAGCTCAATTGGTCGAGCAGAACGTTGAAGTTGTTTTGGTTGTAAGTTCGAGTCTTACTTCGGGCAAGAACTTTAGTATAATGGTGAATGCGTATGACTTTTAATCATTAAAATGTAGGTTCGATTCCTACAAGTCCTAAGAGTAATATTTAAATAGGCAGAGGCGATAGATATAATTAAATTATATATGATATGGTATCATATAATTATTATGGATTACTACTATGAATAGTCTAAAATATTACAATTAAGCTAAATTAACAGATCTGGATGATTATAAAGTTAAATAAGGATAATGATAATGAAAAACTTAAATGTAATAATTAAATATAGATATTATTTATAGCTTTCTTATCTATACTACGGGTACTTCGCAAGGATCAATATAAATAACCTTTTTCTTTCCGGCAGCTTTAGCTGCTGCGCTATTTTTTTAAGCTAAGAGGTACTAGCAAGCTAACCTATAATTATTTTTGTGCGGCTCCTGCGAAGCAGACTAGCAAGCTAAAGCTCGCTATAAAAAATAATAAATTTATTGTAGTAAATGGTTGACATAAATTAATCTATATTTTTTACCTTAATATTATACAAAGAAAAGGTTGTCTTAGACGGATATTAACCAAATAATATTAGCTAGCTAAATTATAAAATTTAATCTTCAAAGACTGCAAGACATAAAAATGATTATTAAGAGCTTCTTGCACTTTAAATATATCTCTGTAGCCCTATGCGTTTTAACTAATTTTAGTTATCGTATTATTTATTGTAGGCATAGCATCTATATATTTTATAAATAATTACTTTAATATTAAAAATAGCATTGTATAACAATATGACTTATGTTTCTATACTTACTTATTCATATATTGCTTTTGTTATTTTAATTTAGTATTTAGTTTCTTTGATCTTAACAAGATGTTTAATTTTACATTAAACCTTTTTTTTTCTGTATAGGCAGGTTGTAACTGCATAAGTTCTATATTTAATTTTCTGTTTGTTAAACTTTAACTTCATTATAAAATTAAAGAGTCTTAGAGTAATTTCAGATATTAATCTTTTTAATAGATAAAATAATATTAATAAATCTTTTAACGTTTATGACATAGATAGTTATTTTAGCGATAAAATACTAACATAGTAAGTTATCTGCTCTTAAAGTTAAGAGGAAGGATTAATAAGGTTTAGTTAATAAATATTATTTTGTGCGCTGCGCTAGGATTCCTTCGGAGCCTAGTAAAATATTCATGATAGCTTAAAACATTTAAGCATTAAGGTTTTAATAAATGATAAAAAAATTTCTAACAATTTTAACTTATTGCTTTGTAGGGACTAGTAAATTCAGAAAATATAAAATAAGTAAAGTTGTTTTGTATTTATTTTCAGTGCTCCTTGCTTCTTAGTCTTTAGCCATAAGGACTAAAGACGAAGCACCCTTGTTGTATTTTTTTTATAAAAAAAATAGAAGCAGCACTGCTTCGCAGTATGGGTTAGGGAAGTTATAAAGGCAAGCTTATTGTTAAAAAAGTATTTTTAGGTAAATAAATAAAATGTTCGTGCTTGATATATTTAATATAATGATTTGTATAAACGAAAATAGGTGGCTTCGCTGTATGGGGCGTATCATGAAATATATGAATATAAAAAAATAAATTGTAATAAGCTTGTTAAAGCAGGATTCATAGGCATAAATAATCTAGTTTTAATTTCTTTCCGTTTGATAGTATGTAGGGTGCTTGCTGGAAAAACTAAGAAGCGAAGCATCCAACCTAGCTTGTAGATAGATTGGAGTAGGTATGCATGCTTCGCACTAAACACACCTATAAAATAATATTATGAAAATTCATATAAATAGCTTTGGAAATAAAAGCTAATTATGAATAAAAATTTATAATCTTGTGCTGTATTTTTTTTCGCATAAAAAAAAATAGAAGCCAGCATAGGATTTTTTTTTGTGCTTTTGCTGCAGCATGTTTTTTTATGCGTAGCATAAAAAAAACAGAAGCAGCCCGAAGCAGGGCAATCGCAAGATATTTTGTTTAATATTATTATTTTCTTTATCGAGCGTAGCGTTGTTTTTTCTATATTAATAAATTATTTCTTTTTCAGTGTCCCTATCCTAGGGATAGGGTGCTTCTGTTTTTTATTATAATAAAAAACAGAAGCACAAAGGAAGCTCGTGTTTTATAGAGTTTATTGCTTTTCTTTAAATAATATTAATAAACTTATTTTGTTTATCTAATATTATTTATATATTAAGCTATCAAATACTCATTTTAATATAGCTTTATATATTATATCATTAATTATGATTATAGCTTTATAGATAAATATAGATGTAGGCTCCCCCCAGGAAAGCTGGTTCTATATTTTTTCCTCCTTTATATTTTTTTTAGCTTGCGATTTTTTTTTAGGCTCCTCGCTTCGCATAACAAAATAATACTAGAAAAATTATCAATATTAGAATAATATTGTAAGTATATAGTAAACTATTATTTACAAGCAGATGTGGTGAAATGGTAAACACGTTCGTTTTAGGTACGAAAGAGTTAACACTCGTGTAGGTTCGAGTCCTACTATCTGTATAAGTCTCTTTTTTGCGTACTTCTAATTTTTAGGCGCAAGCTCATAATAAAAAAAATATGCAAGCTCATTAAAAAAGAAACTTAGAAAGATAAAAAATGCAAGTTAAATTTAAATTTTATAATTGGATTTTGTATATGTCTAATGTTTTCAAATAAAATCGTTTGGTATTGGATTAATACAGCTTTTGTGTATACACACAAAATAGTATATTTTTATTTACTATTATAAATAAAACACATTTTGTATAAGCTATATTCATGTATATAAAATTTCCTGCTATTTTGGCGGCTTCCGTCAAAAGGATTTTGTTAATACAATTATTCCTTATTTTGTATTTTTTATAGCTTGCGTACTAGCAAGCTCATATTTTTAAATAATAGATAAGAAAAATTATTTTTTTTTAGGCTGCTGGCTAGCTTCGCAGTGTAAAGTTTCCATATTTACAGCCACCTTTGTTAGCTTTCGACTGCTTGGTTAGCTTCTCAACTAGAAATTATTATTATTAGATAAAAAGCTTACGAAAGAGTGCGGTATATTAAGTACAGCCTGCAAAAGTTAAAGGTTTCATTTAACTAGTCCAACAATATAAAAGTTCTATAATTTGCTGTGCTAAGCACCAGCCTAATAGATATTATTTATCTATAATAAATATTTTCAATGGTTTGTGTAATAGGTGTTGCAGCAGTATATGGTATATATTTTATTCAACACAATTTTATTAATAATAAAAGTTATACAGGAAGTGTTAAAAACTTAACAATTATGGAAGCCCGGTTAGGCTTGTCTATTTTTTGTGCATATCCATAACCCCCCCAAAAAATAGCGAAGCAGCCAAGGTATTTGTTAATATTAGTCCTGGAATCATATGGAGTAGGCTTCGCCTAGTAAGCTCACTAAAATATAATAGTAATATCTAAAGAGCTACGTTAAAATATGGAGTAGGGCTTCGCCTGTCTTTACTCCTTATGTCGTAAAAAGGAGCCAAATCACGGAAAGGTGCTTAGTGATTCTGTATTTTTTGTTAGTCCTTAGTCCCCGGGGGTGCTTCTTTTTTTGAGGCTCCTTTCCCCAAGCTCGTCCCTTCAGCGAAGCAGTGCTTCGCATAGCAAGATATAAAAAATAGCAAGCTAGAAAAAAAAAACGCAAGCTCATTAATTTTAGTGATGCATGCTTCTGTTAAAAAAAAAAGCAGTAAAAAGTACTTTTATAATATTGTTATAGTAATGAATTAATAGAATTAAAATAGTATTATGTTTACTAGTTAGAGCTTAAATATAATATATTAAAAATAGCAAAGAGATAGGGTCAAGTATTATAAACGTAATTAACTAAGATGATATTAGCTAAATAATTGTAAGGTAATATTGTTAAATTAATAGGCTTCGCCTTGCTGCATGCTTCGCCTGCAGTAAAAATAATGATTTTGTCTATCTTTCTGTTTGTAGTGTACTAGACATTTAAATGTTGTTTATCTAAATTTATAATAATTTAAGTATAAAAATTTATTGTTAAGAAATATATTCTTAGCAAGCTAATAAGAATATAAATAAAATGTATATAATAAGTATTTGTATTATTACTAATATAAATAGTTCTAAATATAATATGTCGTAGATTAATTAGGTAAATCATAAATTTTTGGTGTTTAGGTATGGGTGTTCGAGTCACCCCGACATAATAGTAGGTCATAAAATTTCGGTATTTCTATATATTAAAATCTTAAGATAAATTTTGATATAGATATTCTCTTCCTGATACAACAAATATTATAAGGTAGATATAATTCAATAGGTAGAATCCCTAATTGTGGCTTAGTTGGTTCCTGGTTCAAGTCCAGGTATTTACCCTAGAAATCGATAAACTTTACTTAAATGTTTATAATAATAGAATACTGATTTATAAATAAAGAATTTGTGTGTTGTGTAGCAATTTTTAAGAGCTTGCTGTGCTTCGCGATTTTTTGTGCTTCGCATAGAAAAAATAAGCAAGCTCACAAGTCGCAAGCTCATTTCATTATATTTAAAGCGAAATTAATGAATTAATTAAACGAAAATAATATTATATAGATAAATAAAAAATTTTCTTTTAGCTACATGCTTCTAAATAAATACAAGAGTATGAAATATAAGAATAGGTAGGTTGCGAGGAGAGTCTCTCTTTTAAAAGATATAATCTTAATTCTAATATAAGTTTTAAGTGAGATTATTTATATTAATAATCGATATTAAATACAAAGAAAATAATACTAATATCGCACCTAAGGAGATAGATATTGAAAATCTTTCTATCCTTTTTACCATCAATCTCACTTTATTCTTTGATGGTGACTTCTCCGAAAACGTCCTTTGCGCGCAGAAACCTATTTTAGATAATTACCTCTTTTTTTAACTACCTAGTGTTATATCAAAAAAGTATCTTATATATTCATTCATTCATTCAATTATTATTTATTATTAATAAATATAAAATATATTACATAGGAGACGCAAGGTAGTAAAAAATAGCAAGCCTATAAAAATCGCACCTTGTTAGGTACTTCGCGATTTTTTCTTGCTCCGCAGAGAAAAAATAGTAAAGCTCTTTTGATTATATTATTTATTATGAGTTTAATGGGTGTTTTAAATATATATTTATTGTATATTTTAATATTGAACTTATTGAATTTATATGATCCAGTAGGGCTACGAATAATATACTTTGTGTATTTTATATATTTATTTAGTTTTGCAGCCTGAGTCAAGTTTTATGATATGTTTTGGATTTTTTATTTATGGATCATCTTACTTTATCATTATATCGAAATATCTAAATCTACCATATCGTGATTGAAATTTTTTTATAAGTCTAGGGAGTGATATTATGAATGATGCGTCTTATTTATTAAGATGATCGAGAGGTAAATAATAGAGATTCATCCTCATGGAACAATAAATAGTTTTAGGGCTTTAGGTAATAGTTTATAGACCTAATTTATTTTAGTAATGCCTACTAAAATAAATTAGAGATAGTATAGCTAATAAATTGTATAAACATTTTAAATATAGCTCTCATTTTCTATACGAAAGACTAAAAAAAAAATTCGTATATAAATAAAGCATAAATATCTTGCGATTGCCCTGCTTCGCGCTGCTTCTGTTTTTTTTATGCTACGCATAAAAAAACAAGCAGCAGCAAAAATACGTACCTAAAAATATAGGAGATAATTTACCTTTACAAATAATATTTTTTTTATTTATTAAAGAATATAAGTGGTTTTATATGTAGACTTAGGCTTTAATTGATAATGATAGTTTAATTAAAGTGATATTTATGGTATTTTATAGGGATCTTGTTAAGTAGGGTTAGGTGAAAGATGTAGAAAAGTTTTTATAATTTTATTAGTAATTGTAATAATAAAATTATAATTATTAGAACACATTAATAAAAATATTTATTTCTCTTTTTAATAATGGTACAAGGTGTTTCTCAGGGGGGGGGGGGGGGGGGACAAGAGCACAAATATTTATAAACTAAAATGGAAACGTTACAGCTTCTCTGATACAAATTAACTTATAAAAAATTATGTATTTTAGTGTGTTATATTACTACTACTATATGATAGACATTAAAGTAAAAAGCTATTTAATTTTAATTAATGGACCTAAAAGTAATAGGAATAAGCATTGGAGACTAATAATTATCAGTATTCTGTAAATGAGATTTACTGAATAATATGTAAATAAATAATTGTAAATATTAAATTAAAAGTTTATTATTTAATTTAATATTTACTTAATCTTATTTATTTATCTAGTGTTGTACAATTTAGTATATATTTTGTGTAGGCGGAGCCTATCAAGCTCATTTTTGTTCTTGTTTTTACTTCTTAGTATGTAGGGGTGCTTGCTGGAAAAACTAAGAAGTGAAGGAGTGCTTCTGTATTTTTTTTGGTTAGTCCCTAGTCCCTCCGGTACTAGCAAGCTCGTATTTTTTTTTTAGTAGCTTTCCTTCGCGAACATAGTAAGCTATAAAAAATTAGGAAAGCTCGTATTTTATATTATCTTTATTGCCTATACTCATGTTTAAATAAATTATATCTATATAAAATATACTAAACTAAAGGTATCATTTTATTGACAAGGTTTTCGTTCGTCAAGTAAGTAAAGGTAGATATCTTGCAGCTGGCTGCTTGTAAAAAAAAAAAACAAGCAGCAGTAGCTGCGCTACAAAAATATATATAAGATTTGAACCACTTATCTATTATATCTTTCTATTAAATATAGCAGGAGCGCTATTTTTTTTTTTAATGCATGCTTGCTTTGTGCTGCTTCTGTTTTTTATGCATATCCATAACCCCCCGGGTTCAGGATCAGATCAGCATAAAAACACTAAAAAACAGCAGCACGCTCGTATTTATTTAAATAATTATTTATTAATTTAAAAGCCTAAGTAGTTTAATGGTTAAAACCTTAATTTCATACATTAAAGATGAGAGTTCGATTCTCTCTTCAGGCTTCATTTGTTTACTATGATAATTACTTCAATTATAGCCCTTTTACTTTCTAATGCCGTTAATTTAAGACGTGATATAGCAATTTTATATAATAGAATTGCTATGATTATTTTAGTTTATTGTATTTTAAACGATTTATCCTCTTTAACTGTAGTAACTAAAAGTATAGGTTTACATGGAGGTTTATTGCTAATTACAAATATTACACAAATATTACACATATTTTTATTTTTAGTTAGTTTATTAATATTAACATTAACTAGTTTTTATCCTGCAGGGTGGTCTGGGAAATCACTAATTACGTGGGACAAACTATCAAACTCCAGGGATCTCCTAAAGTTATTGATACCAAGCCTCATTTGAAAATTTGTAGGTGGAATAGCTAATCACTTTTGTATGGTAATAAGTCAAGAAATAATCGAAAGAGTAATGGAATATCGCGGATCTAAATCAGTAGTACTAACTAGACCAGATAGTATTACTGTAAAAGAGCAACGAGTAGACGGTAGTTGATGTGGTTTATGTAATACTTTTTTAGAAAGAAATACTCTAAAAAGTTTATTTATAAATTATAGAGTAAGAATTCCTATAAAAGTTAACTATCTGACAAATAAAATATTTCATGGTAAGTTTTGTACTTATACTCCGCCCCTGAATTTCAGTATAAATTTAAAAATAAATCCTTTATTCATTACAGGTTACTCAGACGCTGAGGCTTGCTTTACTCTTAGCATTATTAAAAATGATAAAATAAAAGCAGGTTGACGTGTTTTTCATTCTTTTCAAATAACTATTCATAGAAAAGATATAGCACTATTAAAAGAGATTCAAAATTATTTTGAAGGAATAGGGAGTATACGACCTTGCTCCGAAAAGGCAGGTATAAAGAATATAGATCCAAAAAGGCGTGATTCGGAGGCTATATGCATTCGAATGTTCTTTTTTCGAAGTCTGCTGGTAGGCATTATGGTATTTTTAAGGATTCTACTGATAAAGTAGTGCCCGTGAAGATATACGCGAATGCCGACACCCAAAAGCTCCATCAAAGAAAATACAAATAAATCTGGTGTTTGAAAAAATTTGGTTAATAAAAAGCAATACATAGGTTATTCTGTTAATTTACGGAGAAGATTTAATACCTATTTTAATTCTAATCATTTACTTAAACATGACTATATGTATATTAATCGGGTTTTACTTAAATACGGTAACTTAAAATTTTCTCTTTTAATTCTTGAGTACTGTGAACCAGAGCAATGTCTAGAAAGAGAAGATTTTTATCTGTCATGTCTTTCGCATGAGTATAATATATTAGCGAAGCTCTTCATAGGGTAATAAACATTCAAAGGAAAGTAAACAAAAAATCTCTGATGATTGGAAATATTAATAGTAAAAATCAACCTAACTCCATACAAATAGAAGTTACTGATATTCAAAATGATATTACTACTTGTTATGGGTGAAGCAGCTAGATCATTAAATCTTCCTAATTTTAATCTAATTCTAAATTATATTTCACGTAATCAATAGAAGCCTTATAAAGGCAGATATCATTTTAAAAAGAAAATAATATAATGGATTATTCAAAAATATAAATACAAAATTAAAGCTAAAATGAAAAAGAGTATATTAGTCTAATCAGAGTCAATTCATTATCGTGTAGATTCGGTAGAAAATTTATTAATAATATTAAATCATTTTGATGACTTTAATAACTAAAAAATCTGCGGATTTCCAACTTTTCAAGCAAGTACTTCTCTTAATCAAAAATAAAGAACACTTAACTATTGAAGGGTTAAATAAAATTGTAGCAATTAAAGCTTCAATGAATCTTGGTTTGTCTGATGAGTTAAAAGCTGCCTTTGCTGGTATTATTCCTGTACAACGTCCTAATATCTTAGATAGCCGGGTTAAGGATCCAAATTGATTAGCAGGATTTACTTTTTTTTTCATGCATATCCATAACCCCCTTCAGCAGAAAAAACAGGAGAGGGATGTTTCTTTGTTTCTAATTTTAATTCTTCTACTACTAAATTAGGAAAAATTGTACAGTTAATATTTCAATTAACTCAACATAGTAAGGATGAGTTATTATTGAGAAATTTCACTGAGTTTTCAGGTGGCGCAAGCTCGTGTTTAAAAATGGAGATAGTTATGTCTTTAAAGTAACAAAATTTTCAAAGTTAGATGAAAATATCGTACCGTTTTTCAAAGACTATCCTGTTTTAGGTGCCAAATCTAAAGATTTTCATGATTGACTTCAAGTTTTTTTATTTAATGAAAAATAAAGCTCATTTATTAAAAAAAAAAGAAGGGTTAGATAAAATTAAATTAATTAAAGCTGGAATACAGGGAGGATGTAAAAAAAGTGTACCGTGCGGTATTAATTTACCACATTTAAGATGTATTCTAAAGGGTTTCGAAAGAAACTATCAAACCGGAATCCCATATAATTACATAAATACACATAGATATTTTTCCTCTTTATTAACTCAACCTGTAGTTATTAACTCGCTTGTTGACAATTTAAAAATTAACTCTTTATTTATAACAGGATTCACAGATGCTGAAGGTTGTTTTACTATATTTACCTCAAAAAGCAATAATTATCGTTTTGGCTGATAAGTTAAGGTTAGCTACCAAATAAGGAGCTTGCGCCTCATAAAAAGGATTTATTGTTATTGAAACACCAAAATTACTTTGGTGTAGGATCAATATCTAAGCAAGGTGAATCTACATACCAATATCGTGTTCAATATATAAAAGATATGGTTAGTGTAATAAAACATTTCGATAATTATCCTTTATTGTCTGAAAAACATATTGACTACGAACTTTTAAAGAAAGCTTTTAATATAATTTATAACAAAGAACATTTAACTAAAGATGGATTAAATAAAATTATAGCTCTTAAAGCTTGTCTAAAAAGGGGTCTTTCATATGACATAAGCATAGCATTCTCAGATGTATTACCTATAGATAAACCAGCAGTTAATAATTTGAATGTAAAGATTGATCCTCAGTGATTTGCTGGATTCTCGAATTTTTTATGATTTTAGGTTATTTATTAATAAATAATAAAATAAGAAAAAATACAGGAGAGGCTTGTTTTTACGTAAAAATATTTAAATCTAATACAAAAATAGATGAAGCTGTTTTATTGACATTCCAGCTTACTCAACACTTAATAGATGAACCTTTAATAAGAAGATTAAGAGATTATTTAGGTTGTGGGATAATATCAAAGAATCGTGAAGGTATTTACCTCGATGTAACTAAATTTAAAGATCTTACTGTTAAAGTTCTTCCTTTATTACAAAATCATCCTAAAGCGAGATTTTGATTTGTAAAGTAGCTGAGTTAATGAAAAATAAAGCTCATCTAACTTATACAGGAATGGATGAAATTCGTAAAATTAAAGCTGGAATGAATATAGCTAGAAAATTATAGGATTTATAATGTGTTTATATGATAAATCCGGCCGCTTTGAGAAAAGTATGAATTTCCGAATATGCATCTATAAAAAGCCTATTATTATATAAATTTGTTTATTACAATACCAAAATAAATAATAAAATGGGAGAACATTTAAAAATAAAAGAATATCCTTTAATATTATTATTTATAATAACAGGTGCAGTATTTTTAATGTCAACTAATGATTTGGTTTCTATATTCCTAGCAATAGAATTACAAAGTTATGGTTGTGCGCCGAGTGAGGTGTACGTTGCAGAGATATTAGAAACAGAGATGAATTTAATATCATCGAGCATATTTGGCCTTCCTGTAATAGGAAGATGTTCGCCACGGGTAATGACGACGGGAATAGCTAATAACTATCTCGGCGGGATAGCTGATTACAAAAAGATTAGTCAAATGGGTCTGCCCTCATTGGAGATTTGTCTTAGTGGGGATAGTCATGTACAGGATAACGAACTTGATACGTACAGAGAGGCCCAACTTGGCCTAAGTGTCTCAAGCAGAATATCGCGGCACTTAATAAGGGGAATAAATGTTTACGCAGGTAGACCATACTGCACAGATTGCCAAAAGCCCTTAGCTCATTTCAGTATAGAAAACCAAAATACGCAAGGTTCTAACACTATCAATTTAAACGCCAACGTTACGCAACCTCGGGATCTAACCGCCTATAGATACAACATATATCAAATGCGGGGACGGAGTTTCCATAGTAGTAGTTCACTTACGAAGGGAAACAGTCGGAAATCGTCACTACTTGACATTCATGACTCTAATACTAAGGGTGCCGATAAACTCAACCTTCTTGAAGACAGTAAGTCGTTTACATCCGTTAGTTCGTGGGCGAAAACAGTAGTTAACAATTATATAAAAGGTGATGGAACATATAACGGGCTAATCAATATCTTGAGTGACCCTTTATTTTTAGAAGCATGCTATCTCGAAATAAAGAGCAAGCCTGGAAATATGTCCAAAGGTTCTGACAACATTACCCTAGACGGTATCAACGACAAATGATTCGTAAAGACTGCTAGTAAAATACGTAGTGGTAAATTCGATTGATCTCCGGCGAGAAGAGTTATGATACCTAAGCCGGGAAAGAAGGAATTAAGACCCCTAAGTGTGGCAAGTCCTAGAGATAAGATTGTCCAGAAAGCCCTTGCAGTAGTCTTGGAAGCCATATGAGAAGATTCATTTTCGGATAATTCTTTCGGTTTTAGACCAAATAAATCCTTACACCAGGCATTATATCAAATATACCGTAATGGGTCAAATTATCAATGAGTGATACAGGGAGATATTTCCAAATATTTCGATACTATCCCTCACGACATAATTCACGACGTGCTTAGTGCAAAGATAACCTGCGATAAAACTCTACAACTTATACGAAAATCCCTAAAGATTGGGTATATCGACTCTGAAACTAAACAACATGTGATGACAGACGTGGGAACGGCTCAAGGAAGTGTTTTGAGCCCATTACTATCCAATATTGTTCTGAACGAATTAGATGAGTATATGAATCAGCTTAAGGTAAAATTCGAAAAAGGGAAAAAACGGGCCAAGAACAAGCAGTACGACGCTCTAACATCGAAAATACAAAATCTAAGAAAAACACTACCCGGTTCTCCAGAGATCATAAAGTATGCTAGACTAAGAAGAACGTTACCTAGTATGATGTACAACGACCCGAATTTCAAACGAATTATGTACTTAAGATATGCGGACGACTTTATAGTATTGGTTGCAGGTTCTTCAGATGACGCCCACTTAATTAGAAACAGAATTAAAGACGTTTTAAACAAGAAATGTGGCCTTCAACTAAATGTCGACAAGACAATTATTACTGCTACTAAAGATGGTTTTAATTTCCTTGGAGCCAGATGTGTGAAACCCACGGCCATCAAAGCAGGTTTGTTCACAGCTAAGTCTGGAAACCCTGGAAGATATAGAATGAGAATGAGAGTCATGGCTCCAATCAAAGATCTTATTAATAAACTAAAAATTAATAAGTTTGTGAAGATAGATGACCAAGGTATGCCATACGCCACCGCACGTAAGGATCTTGTTAACTTCTCACACCATGAAATAATAACATTCTATAACCACCGAATACAAGGGCTGTATAACTTCTATAGTTTTGCCAGCAATCTAAATAGTTTAAGAATAATCTTCATGTTCCTTCAGTTCTCATGTGCTCTTACCTTAGCACTGAAACTCAAACTAAGAACAAAGAAACAAGTGTTCAACAAATTTGGGTTTACACTAAAGGACCCTGAAACCGAAGCTTGTCTAAAAATGCCTAGTACGCTTAGGGTAAGGCACCAATACTCCAAATCCGGAGTTTCGGAGGCAGAAAATATCCTGAGAGTGTCCTGATTCAATAAACTAACTAGATAAAGTATCAACAAGGCATGTGCTTTGTGTAACTCAACTAGTGATGTTGAAATGCACCACATAAGATAAGTGAAGGACGTTAAGAACAAAATCAGAACTGGTAATAGTACATATCAATAATGGGTAGGAAGCTTATTTAGAAAACAAGTACCTCTGTGCTTTTATCACCATGATCTACTTCATAGTGGGGATTTAAACTATGCAGACATGACCAAACTTAGAAAATACACTTAAAACTATAGCCCCACATAAATTGGAAGAATTCCGATAGAGAGCTGTATGATGGGAAACTATCACGTACAGTTCGGAGGACAGTCTTTACTGATCCTACTATATATACTAAGTACCATATATAAAAATTCAGAATTATCTACTACAGGGGGTTTGATATACTTCCTATTAGGTGGTTTAAGCTCCTGTTTTATTTTATTAGGTACAGGTTTATTATATGCTAATTCAGGTTGCACTAGTTTAGATGGTTTATATATTATAACAAATATAAGCGATATAAGCTCTACTGTGGATTTATGGTATAAACCATATTATATTAATCTAGTGCGCCGCTGCGCTCAAACATACAGTCTGTGTAAGCTACAGGAACACTTCTCTAATGTGTTCCAAACACCAGGCTTAGGTCAAAGGGGAAACCCTTGGCTGAACATAGCATGACTGGCAGAAAAGGTCCAAACAAAGCTGAAACGAATAGGCTGAATGTTAGGATCAGTTAAAGTAGCAATGGTCAGAGCTATACTGCCCAAAAACCAATATCCAGTACCCTCAAATATAGGGGAGAGACGTAGTCGTAATGAGTCTTTTGACAACTGTACGTTTGTGCTAAAGATTGACAACCGTAATGAGACAGATGTCATGCGTTGTGCAAAAAGTATAATCAAGGATTTGAATGGTTGACCTAAAACTACAAGCTTCTGTATGTTGAGAACTTCGGTTTCCACTAAAGGAGGCAACTCCCATGTGGCAGGAGGGTTTGGAGTAGCCGCGCACTCAGCATACGTTATGTTTAACGACATAAGAAGGCGAAGTAACCCAGTATATAACCAGTTTAGGGGATTCAGTACAAGCATAGTACTTGCCAATAATGTACTGAACAAACTAGACTCTCTAAATACGATCGCCAAGAACACTGACGGGAAAATAAACAGTTGAAATCTATACAAAGATTTTATGCTAAGTCCCGAAATGTATCTAGCCGCTTATCAAAAGTTAAGATCAAATCCCGGTAATATGACTCCAGGTATTAACCCCACTACCCTAGATGGTATGTCCACGGAGGTAATTGAAGGCATAATTAATGAGCTCGGCAAAGGGTCCTTCAAATTTAGCCCAGGACGAAGAGTGGAGATACCCAAGAGCAAGGGGAAAACGCGTCCCCTAACAGTGGGAAGCCCCAGAGACAAATTAGTGCAAGAAGTAATGAGGATGGTATTGGAGGCAATTTATGAACCTATGTTCATGGATTACTCCCATGGGTTCAGACCCAATCGAAGCTGCCACTCGGCGCTAAGACAGATCTTCAGTAAATTCGTAGGTTGCACCTGGTGAATCGAAGGGGACATTAAAGCATGCTTCGACTCTATTCCGCATAAAAATCTAATGCAAGTGCTTCAGAAAAGAATAGGGGATCAGAGATTTATTGAATTAATCCGGAAGGCGTTAAACGCTGGATATCTAGCAGGATTCCGTCATAAGACGGATATCGTGGGAACCCCACAAGGATCAATCATAAGTCCTATCTTGGCCAACATTTATATGCATGAACTAGATAAGTACATAGACTCGTTGAAAAAGAAATTCGATGCCACTAAGACGGGTAGACGTCCCAGAAACAACGAGAGTACCAGAATCAAGTACTACATAGAAAAAGCTAAGAAAATAACTGACAAACTAATGAGAATAAGAACACTACGAAAACTTTTGACTCAGTACAGAAATACTGAGAACAAAGTAGTAGGAGATCATTCGCAAAAATTAATGTATGTTAGATATGCGGACGATTGAGTGGTTGCCATTAACGGATCCTTCAAACAATCATCAGATATTTTGACAAAAATAAAAATCTTCTGTAAAGAAAGTTTGGGTCTAATAGTGTCGGAAGAGAAAACTAAAATCACCAACGCATACACAGACCATGTATCCTTTTTAGGGACACGGATTAAACACGCGAAGGTATATACCTACTCTTTAAGAAAAGGGATAGTACAACGTAATAGAAGAGCCCTTATTCTGACTGCTCCTATGGATAGGATTAAGAAGAAGTTAAAGGATAGCGGATTCATACTGAATGGAAGAGGTCGAACTAGAGTAACCTGACTCCCTCTGGAACCTAGGCAAATTGTTCACCTATCCAATTCCATACTTAGAGGATACTGAAATTACTATTCGTTCGTCCAGAACAGGAGTAAACTAGTCCCCTGAATATATTGAATTATTAGGGAAACCGTTTTACGTACTCTATCCCGTAAATTTAAACTAGGATCTAGAGCCAAAGCAATCAAGAAATTCGGAACCAATGTAACAATTAGGGATTTAACCAAAAGAGACATGACAGGTAAACCGAAAATAGTTGCGGAACTAGTTAAACCTAACTACAGAATCAACTGTTGAGATTTCAAAACCAAATTGAAAAGTACAGAAATCCCAGCCTTATACTCGACTGGAATATCCTTAGCAACGTTGGACGGATTGAAATGTGCAGCCTGTGAGTCCGGATACAGGGTAGAGATGCACCATGTTAGAATGATAAAGGATTTAAATCCTAAGTTAAAAGCCCTGGATAAACTGATGGTTAAAGCCAATAGGAAGCAGATTCCCCTTTGCAGGAAATGCCATATGAATCATCACAAAGGTAAGTTAAAGTTAGAAGCAAACAGTGAGACGAGAAGTTAGAGCTGCGTTATTTATGGAGAGCCGTATGATGGGAAACTATCACGTACGGTTCGGGAACGACGGTTAGACAACCCCCCCTTGGGGATCGATCGTTAGTTTCACTCTTTAGTGATATTTACTATAGGATTTTTATTTAAAGTAAGTGCTGCACCTTTCCACTTTTGATCGCCTGATGTTTATGACGCTATACCTACGTGTGCCGAAAGGGCGCTAACTTGCTGTCTCAAAAAAATGAGACTACTCGAAATTGGTTTAGGGAGGAAAATAACCTCCCTAGAGTACCACGTATTCTCGGCATATAACGGGCTAATAACCCCTTACAATGTTACAGCAGAGAATAGAAACACCAAGCGGGGGACCCTGCAATCTCCTAGGACAGGTGTGAGTGGTTTCCGGCATGGCCAGGATAACGAACTTGATACATTGAAGTGGCATACAAGCAGGCAATATACTCCAAGCAGGATATGACAGTATATTTGTGACTGTTCTCTCGAATTTGTGGGTCTTGGAGAGGAAACCAGTACAGCACACACGACTTCCATCAGATTTAATCAATGCAAGAGCCTAAACCGGAATATATATGGCAAGATAGCGCTACTCCGGGATCTAACCGCCTCTAATAGTAATATATTAATGCGGGGACGGAATCTCCATAGTAGAAGCACCAGCGTTTCGAAGGGAGGTAGCCAAGAAGCGGAGCTACTAGAAACTATAGCCCTCGAAAATACAAAAGTCTCAGAAACTTCCATTTCCAAAGCCCGGAAAATACGGAAATCTGATTCATTCGTTGCTATAGTGAAGAAAGAGCTCCAGACATACCGTAACAAACAAGATACTTACAACGGGCTTGTGAATATCTTTAAAAACCCGGCTTATTTAGTTGCGTGTTACGAAGAAATCAGAGGTAAACCCGGAAATATGACAAAAGGGTCTATTGAAGGGACACTAGACGGCTTAACCTGAAACTGGTTCGAAGACCTAGGTCAAAAACTAGCGAAAGGACAGTTCGTATTCTCACCAGCTAGAAGAGTTATGATACCAAAGGCTAACGGAAAAGAGAGACCTCTGGGGATAAACTCACCTAGAGAGAAAATAGTACAAAAAGCGCTTGCCGCTATATTAGAACAGATCTGAGAGCCGATCTTTTCACCCAACAGCCATGGTTTCAGACCAAATAGGTCTGTACACTCAGCATTGGAACCCTTGTACTTGCAAGGAGGAAATTATACATGAGTGATACAGGGAGACATTAGTAAATGTTTCGACAATATCCCACACGACATAATAATGAATAGGATATCGAAAAAAGTTAAATGTGCAAGAACTCTAGAGCTTATAAACAAAGCCCTAAAGTCAGGCTACATTGACCCAGATACCGGAAAACTGGTAAAAGGAAAGATAGGAACACCCCAAGGAAGTGTACTTAGCCCTCTATTAAGTAACATAGTTCTGCACGAACTAGACAAATATATGGACGAGTTAAAGAAAGACTTCAATAAAGGTAAATACAGACAGAGAAACCCAGAGTACAATAAATTAGAGTTAAGAAGAAGAAGAACAGATGATCCCGTAATAAGGAGAAAATGTTTACATGCTATGAGAAAACTTACTGCATACAACCCTCTTGACCCTAATTTTAAAAGGTTACTGTATGTTAGATACGCAGACGATTTTGTTGTAATATTGATCGGATCTTACCAAGATGCAGTAAATATCAGAACCAGAATAAAAAACGTATTATCGCAGAAATGCGGACTATTTTTAAACATCGAGAAAACAGAAATTAACCACATTCAAAAAGAAGGTTTTAATTTTCTAGGAGCATGAATTAGCAAGGCTAACATGAAAAAGAATAGCTTAATCAAAACAACTGACGGCATCAGAAGAAGAATGACTACTAGAATGAGAGTGTATATAGATTCCAAGAAAGTTTACAAGAAACTTGTAGAGGCAAAATTGGCAAGAGTGAGAAAAGGTAATCATGTTCCCAGAGGTACAGCGAAAAACGCCTTAATCAATCTAACACACTACGAAATAGTAGCCTTCTTCAACTCGAAGATCCACGGGTTGTTAAGCTTCTTCTCTTTCGCGGGAAACCGAGCCAAACTATGAAATGCAATATGAATCCTTAAGGAGAGTTGTGCACTTACCTTAGCTAAGAAACATAAAACTAGAACCCTAGGGGCAATATTCAAAAGATTCGGAAAAGACTTACAATGTCCGGAAACGAACATAAGGTTATTTACTCCTGAAAATCTTAACGCCACACATGATTACAAGAAGAAGGATAATGTTCCCAAGGATCTGAATTTCATAGACGTAAGCTGAAATAATAAATTGACAGAATAGAATATAAATAAGTTGTGCGCAGTATGCGGTACTAGCAATAACATAGAAATGCACCATCTTAGAAAAGTCAAGGATGTGCAACAAAAAATTCGAACTGGAAATTCAACATTCAGTGAGTGAAAAGGGGCTTATTTGAGAAAACAAATACCCCTGTGTAGCTATCACCACAGTCTATACCATAACGGAAAACTAAACTACTGAGATCTAAATACCATTAGAAAGTTTACAAAAGGTACAGACAAAGATGATACGTCCAAATAGACCAGTCAAAAATCTACCTCGAAATAACTTCATATGTCCACAACAGCTCCTTGGTGGAGAGCCGTATGATGGGAAACTATCACGTATGGTTCGGAGGGCAGGGTAACCAATCCACTGACCCTACAATAGTTACAACATTTGTAGCTCTAATAGCAAAAATTTCTATATTTATTTTATTATTACAATTAGTGTATTATGCTAATAATAGTTTATGAGAAATGAGCTGAACTTTTATACTATTGATGAGTTCTTTATTTTCATTAATAGTAGGAACTGTTGTAGGTTTAACACAATTTCGAATAAAAAGATTATTTGCTTATATTTTACTGTGAGCTTAACTACCAAATTTCGGGAAACCCCTAAAGATTTTGATACTAAACTATAGTTGAAAAGCTATAAGTGGCTGAACTAATTATTTAGGTATAGTAATAAGTCAGAAAATAAGTGAAAACGAAATGGACAATCGCGGATCTAAGTCAATTAGTTAAATTTTATTAAAGTTTACTATTGTAAAAGAGCAACGAGTAGACGGTAGTTACACTAATAAATTAGTGTTAAGGTGTACTCTAAAAAGTATTGAAAAATACTTTTAATTGACAAATCAATTACCTGAAAAGGTAATCGATTAATAAATAACCGAAGATTATTTCAACGAAACCTTTGTTAGATGATAATTATAATAATAATATAGATCCTTATTTTATAACTGGAATATCGGATGCTGAAGGATCATTTGTATGTATTATTAGAAAAAATTCTAACTCTAGAATAGGTTATATTTTTTCTTACAATTTGTAAGAAGGGTGGAAGTAATATTTCAAATAGCTTTACATAGAAAAGATTTAGAATTATTAAAATTAATAAAAGCTTATTTTAGTAACACCGGAATCATTACATAAAGTGAGTCAATGTGTGCATTTAGAGTAAGTTCTCCGCAACAAATATTGAGACAAGTTCTAAGCCATTTTTATAAATACCCGCTAAGAGCTGGCGCCCTCAAAAATATGCAGATTATTTATTATTCAAAAAAATAGTTGAAATGATGGCGGCTTCGCACGCACGAATAAAAAGCATTTAAATGAAGAAGGGAGCTTGCGCCACAAGAGATTATTAATATTCGAGCTTATTTAAATTTAGGGTTATCTGATGTTTTAAAAGAAAGTTTTCCTAATACTACACCTGTATCACGTCCATTAGTAAATAAAAAAAAATACCTGATCCTCAGTGAGTAGCAGGATTTGTCTTTTTTTTAGGGGGTTATGGATATGCAAGAAAAAACAGGAGAAGGTTGTTTCTTTGTAAAAATTACAAATAATCGAAATATTGCTGGAGCAGCAGGTGTTCAAATTTTATTTCAAGTAAGTCAACATGAGTATCCCCGCCTAATTTATTAGGCGGGGATTAGGGATATAGAATTATTAAAAAGTTTTATATATTTCTTTAATTGTGGTCGCTATGTACAATCACCTAATCATAAGTGAGGTTATTATGAATGTACTAAATTTGCAGACAATTTTTAAATAATTAAAGGATTTTTTGATAAATACCCTGTACGTGTAGGCGAAGCCATGCTTCGCAGTAAAATATAAGGACTATCTAGACTGAATAAAAATAGGAGAAATGATCAATCAAAAAGAACGAGCTTGCGTAGGCTTCGCCTACTAACTAAACAAGGTGTTACTAAAATAATGCAAATAAAATCAAATATGAATGCAAAAAGGTTATTTGATTATAAAGATTAAAAATTGATTTAACAATTATATAATAATACAAACAAGACAGTACTATTTCTCATGTAGGATTTTTACTATTAGCGCTAGGTATATCTAGCATTGAGTCTACTCAAGCTTTTATATTCTACTTAACACAATATACAATTAGTAATTTAAATGCATTTATTATATTAGTAGCTATAGGCTTCTCTTTATTTTGCTATACAAGTGAAAATTTAGAACATGAACAATTAAAGGATAAAACTAATTCACCTGCCTTGAGATGTGGAAAGTCTCAAATTAGGGAATTATGGCCAAACTCCTGAGAATTCCTAAAGATTCTGATACCAAACACTAACCTAAAAGTTCAGAGTGGATGAGTTAATCACTCATGTATGGTAACAAATCAGAATATAATCGAAAGAGCAATGGAATATCGTGGATCTAAGTTAGTAATATGTAAAAGTATTGTTGTAAAAGAGCAACGGGTAGACGGTCATAAATGTGTTGATTTTAGATTAACACAATTAAGGTATGCTCTAATGGGTTTCGGAATAAACTATCTAATCAGAATTCCTTCTAATCAATTAATTATATCAATAAGATCATATACTTCTTTATCTATAAATTTATGTAATAAATCAAAATTTAATTATTTAAATCCTTGATTTTTAACTGGGTTTTCTTTACCCCGTAGGGGTCAGGTGAATCTAATTTCACAGTAAGAATAGTTAGAAGTAAATCTATAAAAATAGGTTGAGTTGTACAACCTGTTTTCCAAATAGGTGAGCTTGCGCCTCACAAGAAAGATTTAGATCTATTAATAAAAATTCAAGAAACTTGAGGTGTAGGAGAATAAGGAAGAATCTAGTAATTATATGGTACAATCTTTAAAAGGTTTAAAGGTTATTATAGATCATTTTGTGCGGAGCAAGAAATATCCTCTTTTAACTAAAAAACGTGAAGATTTTGTATTGTTTACACAAATAATTACTTTGATAAATAAAAAAGAACATTTAACTCTTTCTGGTTTATATAAAATTGTATCCCTAAAAGCTTCTATGAATTTAGGTATTTCACTGTCATTGAAAACAACTTTTCCTAATATTATTCCAGCTATAAGACCAAAGCGTTCGGATGAAAATTTATTAAATTCAAATATTGATCCTAACTGAATAGTAGGATTTACATCAGGTGAAGGGTGTTTTAGTATTAGAATAACTAAATCATCAACAACCAAAATAGGATTTCAAGTACAATTAAGATATCAAATAACTCAACATTCCATTGATAAAGTATTTATGAATAGTTTAATAAAATTTTGAGGTTGTGGTAAAGTCTTTTTAAGATTTAGAGAAAATAAAGTTGAATTTCAAATTTTAAAATTTAAAGATTTATCCGAAAAAGTTATTCCTTTATTTCAAAATATACCTATACAAGGTGTAAAATCTCTAGATTTTTTAGATTTTTGTAAAGCAATAGAAATAATGAAAGGAAAAGGACATTTAACTAATCAAGGAATAAGTCAATTATATAAATTAAAAATAGGTATGAACAGAGGTAGAATATAAAAAAAAATTTTTTTATTAAGTTTAATGTTTTTTGTTATTTATTTTTGTGGTATATAAGATATAATTCTTTGTAAGATAAATCTGATCGTCGTGATACAATTAGTAAATCAATTAAAAGGTTATTTTTATATAAATCCTGTATTGGCTTTAAGTCTAGCTATTACTATATTTTCTTTTGCAGGTATACCTCCTTTAATAGGATTTTTCGGTAAACAAATGGTATTAAGTGCAGCTTTAGGTAAAGGTTTAGTATTCTTGTCCTTAATAGCTATATTAACTAGTGTTATAGGAGCAGTATATTATTTAAATATAGTAAAAGAAATGTTCTTTAGTTTACCAGATTATACAATTAATACTTTATTAGAAAACCTTATATTAAAAGGTAATGTATTGGATAAAAACAAAGCAGTTCTTAGAAAGGTAAGTTTCAAATATAACAATATAGCTATATCAAGTCCAATAGCTTTTGTTATATCTAGTATAACATTAATAATATTACTATTTATATTTATAAATCGTGAATGACTAAGCATGGGTACCATATTGGTACAAATATTATTTAATTGTTAAATGAGTAGTATGACTTTTCTTTTTATTTTAGTGTTAATATTAACAATATTATTTTTAGCTCTTAATTTTTTATTTGCACCCCATAACCCTTATCAAGAAAAGTATTCTATTTTTGAGTGTGGTTTCCATAGTTTTTTGGGACAAAATAGAACTCAATTTGGGGTAAAGTTCTTTATTTTTGCTTTAGTTTATCTATTATTAGATTTAGAAATCTTAGTAATATACCCTTTTGGTCTTAGTGGTTATGAAAATGGGATATATGGTTTAATAATAGTACTTATATTTATAGGTATTATTACTGCAGGTTTTGTATTTGAATTAGGAAAAAACGCATTGAAAATAGATAGTAGACAATCTTATAGTTATTATGGTAAATCAAAATTGTTTGTTAATACCTTTATTGAAAACAAATAAAGCCTCTGTGTAATTATTATTTTATTAAATTTATACTTTTAAGGTAGAAGTAATATTAAGCTGAGTACATATGTAGGAATATATTTAAATTGTATTAATGTTACAATCTTCTAAGATAATTGGAGCAGGCTTGGCTACAGTAGGTGTTTTAGGGGCTGGAGTAGGTATAGGAGTAGTATTTGGGTGTTTAATTATAGGTGTAGCTAGAAACCCTTCATTAAAAAATCAATTATTCTCTTATTCAATTTTAGGTTTTGCTTTCTCGGAAGCTACTGCGTTAAGTGAATAGCGCAGTATAAAGAGGGTGAATTGCAAGGAGTACTTATAATTAAGTTAATTTGCAGCGAAGTTTAATATTATACAATTTGATATATTAAAAACGTTCAACGACTAGTAGATTATAAATGTATTAACTATAATTCTACCTTGAGTGCTCTCATATCTTATAATATAAGATATAATACATAGTCTAAATAAGAGATAAATCTCTAAAAAAATATAAATGTATATGCGGCATTTATTATAATATTAAAAACACTAACTTTCTATAGATCTATATCGATAAACATTAATTCGAAATCAAGATTACCAAATGGTATTGAAAGATCTTATTCTAATCCTATAGGTCAAAGAGAACAAATACGTACCGAAAATAATGGGAAAATCGGAATATATTGTTGAGAAAATAAATTCAATAATAAAATGTATGTAGGTAGTGGTGATCCATTATATTTAAGAATAAGTGATTATTATCAACCTTAATATTTAAAATCTAAAACTAATTTATATATAGTAAGATCTTTGAATAAATATACTTTGAGTGGTTTTAACTTACATATTTTGGAATATAGTAATTCTGAAAATCTTATTTTGTGTGAACAGAAATGAATAGATTTTATAAAGCCCGAATATAATACGAATCCTTTAGCAGGTAGTACTAAAGGATATAAACATACTACTGAGGCTATAGAGAAAATGAGAATTTTAGCTATAGGTAGAAAGCATACTGATGAAGTTAGAGATCTTATGAGTAAAAATCGTAGGGGTATAAATAACTCTTTTTACAATAAAAAACATACTTCTGAAACTATAGAAAGATTGAAAATTCTTGCTAGTAATAGAACTTATATTCCTGTTAAAGGATTAGAAGTAGAAATAACAGATCTTGAAACTAAAATTACTAGCACCCATAGTAGTGTTAGAGAGGCGGCTAAACTCTGACATTAAAATCTTATTAAGAAGAGAAAACTCTCAATTAAGTAAAGGTATAAATAAGCCATATAGAAATAGATATATTATTAACATAAACAGAAAAAATGACTAATCAAATGTATTCGCTTTAATGATGTCATTACTTTTATTATATGTAGCTTAATTTTGCTTCGTATTAAATAAATAGTTGTTAATAAACTTAACTCCCAATAGGCTGGCTAATAAGTGTATACAGAAAAGCAATTCTATTTATAATTAGAAATTTGTGCTTCGTAGGAAAGACCTGAAAAATTTATTAAGTACATTTATATATTTAGACGCGCCTACTGCTTGAGGTATATATTTTCAAGATTGCGCTACTCCGCAAATGGAAGGTTTAGTTGAATTACATGTATTTTCGTGTATAAGAGCCAAATTTACGGGGACATTCTAAAGCTCTAGTAACTAAGCTTTTAAGAGAAATTTTTTAAGTGGCTCAGTTAATTATTTGAGGTATAGTAATATCACTAGAGATAAATAATAGTTATAAAAAAAAATGGACAATCGCGTATCTAAATCAATACTAAATTATAGTCGTTTATAGACTGTTTTAATAAATATTATTGTAAAAGAACAACGAGCAGATGGTTCTTCAATATTAGAAATAATGTGTGTAATCTAATGTTGTAAGGTGTGCTCTAGTCGCTGATAAATCAGTTTTTGAGAGAATTCGCACAAAATAAGTATGAAAAATACTTACAAATAATTATTTATGCCATAAAAACGTGAAGGTCTTCAATATTCTAATATTGATCTTTATTTAATAATATATATTATATAATAAATATTGTAATTGTAATGATATATGATGTTAAATAAATATATGGAGGCGCAAGCTCCACTAAAAAATATAATTTAGAGTTAGATCCATTTTATGTAACTGGGTAGCTTGCGCACAGATGGTGAAGCTTGTTTTCATTTAGCTATAGGTAAAAATCCTAAATATAAAATAGGTTATTATGTAAATCCAGGATTTTCAATAGCTTTACACAAAAAAGACAAAGAATTATTAAAAATAATTCAATAATTTTTTTTAGGTGTAGGAGTTATAAAAGTAAAAAAATATATAGTGCAATTTAGAGTTTTTTCAATTAAGGATCTAGATGTAATTATAGAACATTTTGTGCGGAGCAAGAAATATCTTTTAATGCGAAAAAATATGCAGATTTTATATTATTTAAGAAAGGATTAGAGCTAATTAAAAATAAAGAACGAGCTTGCGTAGGCTTCGCCTACTAACTATAGAATAAAATTATTTCTATAAGAGCTTCGATGAATAAAGGGAGCTTGCGCCACCTGAAAATTAGCTTTCCCTAATATTATAGGTGAAACTATTCCTTTAGTAACTTTGCCTAAAAAATTAAACCCTAATTGGGTAGCAGGTTTTACAGAAGCTGAGTGTTTTTTTGTAAAAATACCTAAAAATAAAAGTAGAAATATAGTATTAGGTTATCAAATCTCTCAACACAATAGAGATTTTAGAAAAATTAATTACCTTTTTTAATTGTGGTAGATTAGAATTATCTAAATATGCTAATCATTTTGTTGTAACTAGATTATTAGATATAAGTAAAATTATTATCCCTTTTTATGTGCGGAGCAAGAAATACTTTATTGTAGGATCTAAAGTAAGAGATTATAAAGATTGAAAAAAAATAGCTAAACTAATGATTTCTAAATCTCATTTAACTAAAGAAGGATTAGAAGAAATAATAAATATTAAATCAGGCATGAATGCCTTTAGATTTAATAAAAATAATATATAGTTATATATAGGAATTAGACCTATTAACTCTATTAGAATAACTCAAAATTCAAGTTACTACAATGAATAACTTTATAAATTAAACATATATGTATAATAAAGTTATATTTGTAGACGGATAATATTATGTATTATTTAATATTAATCTTATTTAGTGTAGGATGAATACTTTTGTCTATAATAAGAAACTTTACTGCTAAAAATGCACCTATCTCTCACAAATACTTAAATCATGGTAGACAAGTGCCTATTCAAAAGTCTTCTAATAATAATTATTTAGGTGTTGCTTCGCTACAGGATAATTCAGTACATATAAAAAATAATCTTATACGTACTTATAGTAGTACTTCTTCTAGTAATTCTTCAGATAATCTCAGTCAAATTAAAGTATATGAAAATGCTTTTGACATGAGAATGGAAATTTTGTGTAGAAAATAAAAATAAATCAGGAATTTATATGTGAACTAATAAATTAACAAATGATATTTATATAGGACAATCTATTAATTATAATCTTGCAGGTTCTTTTTCTAATCTTGATATAAAAAATTTTTATGAATGATTATCAGTATCGGATGCTGAAGGTTCATTTATAATATCACAATCGTAAACCTTTTAGTTTTGTATTTTCATTCGAAATATGTTTACATTTAGACGATAAAGATATGTTATATTTTATTCAAAAAAGATTAGGATTAGGTAAAGTGAACATTTCCGGTGATACATCTAAATTAATAATAGTTAAACAGGAACAAGTAGCCTTATTACTAGAGATTTTTAGCAATTATCCTTTACAATATACTAAATATTTAAATTACTTAGACTTTAAAAAAGGTTTCGAACTTTACAAAACGAAAGTTCAATAATAAAAAAAAAATAAGAATTATTTAGATAAATTTTTGTGTGCTTCGCATTAAAAAGGGTATGAATACAAAAAGGTTTGATTTTACCACAGAAGCTTTACTAATAGAAAATTATTAATCACACCGTACTGATTACTTGGTTTTGTCTTTTTTTTAGGGGGTTATGTATATGCAAGAAAAAACAGGAGATGGTTCATTCTTTATATCAAAAAGAGATAATTATAGATTGATATTTTCTTTAAGTCAGTCTATTAAGGATTTGGCTTTAATGTCAGAAATAAAAACTTTTTTATATAAAAGTTTTAATGACGATAAAAGTGACTTAGACTATATAAGCCTTGTAATCTCTAAGGAAAGGAATAATTCTAAGGGTGCGGTTCAAATAATTATTAGTAGAGAAGATATCATTAGTAACAAACTTATACCTTTTTTTAATTCTATGACTTGACAAAGTAAAAAAGTTAAGGATTATTTAGATTGAATTGTTATATTAAAACTAAAACCTGAAAAAGGGTTAGAGGCCATTAATCTTATTTTAAACCAAATGAATAGCAAGAGGTTGTCTAGCTCTGGTTCTATTAAAGTATATAAGGAGTATTTAAATATCTTGATAGATGAATTGTTAAAAAGACCATCCAATATAGAAAAATTTAAAGATGGAAGAATATATATTAAATCCTTAAATAGATATTTAAACACCGAAGCTCGTGATAAAATAAGTGTATAAATTAAAGATGAAAATGGATTAATTGTAAACACGTTTAATTAAATCTCATATTGTGCTATATTTTATGGTTTATCAAGAAGTACGTTACAAAGAAAATTACGTAAGAATAATTCTGTATAAATTATTCTTGAAAATAAACCATACAGTGCTAATATCATAAACCTTGATAATGATATTACGGATAATATACCTGTTTCCTTCTTCTATAGCTGAAGAGATAGAAAAACCCTTTAATCATCCTAAGTTCTTAGATGTAGCTAAAGAAAATTCTTGTAAAGATTATTTAAAACCTACTGTTTATATATATGAAAAATGTACAAATGAAGGGTTTAGGTGGTTTTACTTCACCTAAAAAAGCTGCAAATTTGTTAGGTATAAGTACAAACATTCTTACAAAATATAAGAATTCAGGATTAATATATAAATATAGATATAAATTTACTTCTAGTATTAGATAATCGTTAACCTTATATGTGTTGTTTATTTAGTAATATGTAGATTGTAGTAGTAAGAATAACTATGAGAGGTTAAGTTACATAAATATAAACTAAAAATAATATTCATAAGGTATAAAACTGTTGCGTATAACTATATCCTTTTTCCTGGTTAATTTAACTACTATTTTGAATTAAATATATCTAAAAGATGAGCTTGCATATTTTTTTTATTATGAGCTTGCGTAGGCTTCGCCTACTAAAAATTAGAAGTACTAAAATTATTTTAATCTTAGTTATTTAAAAACTAAAGATAGTTTAATAATTTCTATTCCCGGTTTTTACTTCATATGTTTGAATTAAAAACTATGAAGAGGGGATAGAGCATTAATAAAATATGGTTTTTCTAATTTTTCTGTTACAATATTAGAATACTGTAAAGTTACTGATTTACTTTCTAGGGAACAATAATATTTTTATAAATTAAAGCCTGAATACAATATATTAAAAATAGCAGGAAGTTCCTTTAATCATAACTTTAATCATAAACATTCTGAAGAAACTAAAGCTAAAATTAGTATTAAAAGGGGTTTATGTAAAGGAAAAATCTCTTTTATTTGGTCGTACTGCCACAGAAGAAACTAAAAAATTAATGAGTAGGCATGCTTGGGGGGTTATGGATAAAAAAATAAGCACAAAAAAGCAAAAGAAAATAATCCTTTTTTTGGAAAAATTCATAGTAAATCTTCTATTGAGTTGATGAAACAAAAAACCTTAGGAAGGATTCATTCTGAAGAAACTAAATTAAAAATGAGTGCTGTAAGAGGTAATCCCATATATATATATATGAAAAGTGTTCATCAGAAACTAATAGGTTTCAGCAAGAAGAGCAGGAAAATTTTTAAATATAAGTGGTAGTACTGTTATAAGATATAAGAATTCAGGGGAAAGATCGATATAAATTTTCTTCCCTACTCCCAGCCAATAAAACTTAGAATAACTATGAATAAAATTCCACTATATGCTGGAAACACCTAAAGCCTTAAGTACTTTTAATAGTGAAAATCTTAATGGATGGTAATAATGGACAATCAGCAGGAAACCAAAAATAAAAGGGCTTTAAAAACATTAAACCGTTTTATTAAGTAGGATCTTCAGAGACTATACGTGGAAACCTTTTTATAAAGGTATGATATAGACCAGTCATGTAGGTAACTGCATGAGTTTTGACATTAATAGAATTAATCTGAACTATAACACCAGCTGTTACATTAATACTTATAGCATTTCCTTCATTTAAATTATTATATCTAATGGATAAAAGTTTAACTTAAGTCCACCTAACAACTTAAAAGTTGTTAGGTTAAAGAGGATGAATTTCAAGAAGGATTAAATAGAATTTTAATTTACTTGAATCGGAGCTTGTTTATTGGTTAATATCAAAGACAAACAAGAGCGTTCAACGACTAGAAGATGATATTATCTACGATAATAATCTTCCTACGCTATACACAACTGATTTGTGCATGTGGGTGCTTCCCTCCACAGGGTGCTTCGTATAGGTGGAGGTAATACGCTAAGTTAATAATAAGTTGTTTGTTATAGCTATAGTATCCTCCGTTAATTAAATTAGTTTAACTACTAGGTATTTTATTTCTTAATGAATAATGACTAGCAAGCACTTCTTTCTAAGTACTTAGTAGGAGTAATCTTATTAACGAAAACATAGTCTAAACCGTATTGTGAGATATGGAATTAAAGAATTATTCTTTAATATATTGAAGAGTAATAAGAGCTTTACAAAGTCAGCTTACCTTATGGGGAGCTCGAATGGTAAACCTAAATTAAAAAAGTTACATAAGTTTATTTATAAGACCATTACTCAATGGATCACGTTTTATAGAACATATTATATTTTACATTTTCGTATTAAGAGTTTTTTTTTCTAGGATTTTATTGGAAAAAGCTGGTTTAGCACATTATCTGTTATTAGTACTATAAGCGAGGAAAGAGGCATTATTAATACGGATAATCTTAAGAATTTTTATGAATGATTTAGTGGTTTTACTTTTTTTTGTGCTTCGCATAAAAAAACAGCAGAAGGTTATTTTTATATAGTTACTGGTAAAAGTTTTGCTTTTAGATTCCAGATTAATTTACATAAACAAGATATCGAAACGTTATACTATATACATAAATCATTAGGTTTTGGGGAAGTTAGATCATACAAGAATTTTTCATCTTTTACAGTTACAAAACTTAAAGATATAGCTCAACTGATTGAAATTTTTTCACATTATCCTCTTCAAGGTTCTAAGTGGCTTAATTTTTTATATTTTTCTAAAGCTTATGTGCTTTATACTAAATCAAATAAAGGGGCTAATACTTTAAAAGAAATTTTAAATATTAAACAAGGTATGAATCGTTCAATATTAGATTATACAATGGCTAAAAATAATGATACTAATATTACTGTTTATTGACTATTGGGGTTTGTATTTTTTTCTCAGCTGAAGGGGGTTATGGATATGCAAGAAAAAACAGGAGATGGTTGTTTTAGTATAAATAGAGGAAATAATTATAGATTAGATTTCAGTATATGTCAATCTTACTCTAACCTTGAATTAATGAAAAAAATTAAGGTTTATCTAGAAAATCTACCAAACACAAATGGTAATTATGCAGGAGCTATTGGAATTTATTCTGTTGTATCTAAGAATTCTAATCATCAATCCATTATCAGACTTGAGACTGCCCGTATTCCATTTATTACTGATATATTTATTCCTTTATTGGATAGTTTAAATTGACGTAGTAAAAAACAATTAGATTTCCAAGATTGAAAGAATATACTAATGTTGAGAGAACAAGGTCACCATTTATCTGAAAAAGGTACCAAAGTAATAGATCTAATTTTAAGTCAAATGAATAGTAATAGGCTTTCTACATCGAACCAATCTATTGTTGATATAGCACAAGTACTAGACAAAGTTAATCAATTACTAGGAGGGCCTTCGAACTTTGAGTTAAGAAACGGTAGAAAATGAGTAGTATCTTTAAATCAATATTATAATTCCTCTCGAAAAAGCATTTGTGTATAATAGATGAAAAAGGTAATAATTTACATTCATTCGATTCTCTTATGGATTATGCTAAATTTTTAAATGTGAACTACAAGAGCTTGCATATTTTTTTTATTATGAGCTTGCGTAGGCTTCGCCTACTAAAAATTAGAAAAAAAGGAGCTTTAGCATATTTTTTATGCGAAGCACAAAAAATAGCGCAGCCCTCATAAAGCAAACTAATAAATGTAATTAAATCTCAATATAAGTCTTTTGCTCTTTTATAAAGCCTTTAGTACAATAAAACGATATATGAAATTGATTAACTTATAAATAACGGTGAACATATTGTCTCCTAACTATTAATACATTTGGAAATAAACGATCCTTCAATGACAGTTTTAGCAGAGGGTCAAGGTGGCCCTAAATCGTGTATATTAAATAAAAAAGTGAGCTTGCGCCACCTTCAAAGGTCAAAGAAAATATAATATATTTACAAATAATATCGGCTTATATAACTTTGAATATTGTGCATTTCACACTAGAATGAGAGCAGGATCTAGAATAGGTCCCCATAATCAAGATGTTTTTTCTATAATAATAGGTTCATTGTTGGGTTCGAATACCAAGGTCAAATTTAGTGTTAGTTTTAGGTATTTTACTAAATATAGTATGAGTACACATGAAAACCAAACAGAAATTTTAAATCCTAATTGAATAACAGGTTTTACTTTTTTTTATGCTACGCATAAAAACAGGAGAGGGTACATTTATGATCTCAATTTTGAGAAGTAATAACAGAGCAATAGGTTGAAAAGTAACACCTATCTTTGCTATAAAGTTATCTGATAAAGATATGGAGTTATTATTAAAGATTAAATCATTCTTTGGAGTAGGTAATCTTGTAATTAGTAAAAGTAATGGCTCAGTTATTTATTCGGTGAAATCGGTAAAGGATATTTACTCTGTTATTATACCTCATTTTTGTAAATACCCTTTACTAACTCAAAAACAAGCAGATTTCGTTTTATTTAAAAATATTGTGGAATTAATTGTTCAAAAACAACATACCACTATAAAAGGCTTGCATGCTTCTATTTTTTTTTATGCGAAAAAAAATACAGCACAAAAAAATTGTGGAGTTTAAAAGTGTACTAAATAAAGGTCTTTCTCTAGAGTTATCTAAAGCTATAGGCAAGGATATAAGCCCTATAGAAAGACCTAGTGTATTACTTCCTGAAAATATAGATGTACATTGATTTGTAGGGTTTATTGATGGGGAAGGTTGCTTTTATGTGAATATTGTTAAATATGGCTTGCTTCGCACAAGGATATACAGTACAATTAAACTTTAATATTACTCAGCATATTCGTGATGCTAACTTGTTTAACTTATTAAAGAAATGGTTAGGTTGCGGATATGTATATGAGATTCCTAATAATGTTAGAGTTAATTTTGTTTTAACTAGTTTTAAAGATATAGTTAATATACTTCTTCCTATATTTAATAAATATCCTTTACATGGTATAAAAAAACTAAACTATGATGATTTTTTTACAATTGTTAAACTAATGGAAAAAAAAAGAACGAGCTTGCGTAGGCTTCGCCTACTAACATTAGAAGGTTTAAATAAAATACTATATATAAAATCTGGAATGAATAAAGGAAGAAGTGATATAAAACTAAATGAAAATACAAATAATTCGTGCGCAAGCTACCCTGAATAAAGTTCTTTTAAATGTGGTTCTTATATACAAAAAAGGAAGTTTCATCACAATAGAGTAAAAGTAAGTAAAAGAATTGGTCCACACAATATAGATATTATTTCAAACATAGTTGGAGCCTTATTAGGAAATAGTCGGATAAAAAGATTAGTGGAAGGAAGTATTATTGAGATTAGGCAAAATAATAAGGATTATGTTCAATTATTACATTATTTTTTTTACACCAGAGGTTATTGTTCTAATTTAGAACCTAGAAGATCTAGCATTAAAGTAAAATATAAGGGTATAGAATCTATACATTATAGATATGAATTTAATACTTTTACATTTAGAAGTTTTAATTGAATCCATGAAATGTTCTATCGGTAAAGGAACAAAAGTTATAAAATTTACAATAGAAAATTATATGACTCCTTTATGTTTAGCAGTTTGAATTTCAGATGACGGGTGTTGAGCTAAACCCGGTAGCAACAAATTGTTTTTGAGGTAGAATTATTGGTAAAAATACTCAAAAACAAATTTAATTTGGATTGTACAATCCAACTTTTAAAAATTAGTAATAATTATTCTATTTATATAATCATCTATAGCTTGCGCACTATTTTAAGAGAAATTTTATTACCACATATGTATTCTTCTATGAAGTATAAATTAGGACTATAATATTAAAGTTATTTATAGTCATATGTCTAATATATTCTATAGATTTACTAACCAGCTCAACATATATACGGTAGTCGTAAATTTAATAAATAGTTTTAATATAAAATTATACTGTTTATTAAATTTAGAGTTTTTAGCTTGCGTACCTTTTTGTACGCAAATCTTTCTCTAAGAAAAATAAAATTTTTTCTTTGGCGACACAAGTGAAAACAGTTAATATATTTTATTATAGGGTAATAAATAAAATACAAGACTGTCAGTGGACAATTTTTTTTTATAGTCTATTGCCACAGACTGGTCCACTTGTGGGTGTCATATAATATGATGCTTAATGTACAGTCGATAAGTTATTTTTATAACTTCGCATCTATGATTTTTAGGATTTTTAATATATAATCCTTATATAGAATATTATATACTTAATCCTAAATATTATTATAAAAGGCATGGTAATGCGTATTTTTTATAAATGCGAAGAGTATATATTCTTCATAATATTATAAAGAAAAGTGTACTATGTAATTACTATACTACTATCAACTCACCTATAAGAAAGGAAAGTGAATTTACGGATAAAAGAGACTCGAATCTAAATTCAAGTAATATGGATCCTTGATTTATAACAGGATTTACTTTTTTTTGTGCTTCGCATAAAAAAACAGCTGAAGGTTCTTTTATGATTAGTTTTAGTAAAACATCTGAATCTCGCTATGGTTACAGAATAAGACCTATTTTTCAAATCGAGCTGTGCGCTCCGCTAACCAAAAAGATCTTTAAAAAATATTAAGAATTTTTTTTTTGGAGTAGGATTTATAACTGATGCAACTAAAAATTGTTCGGCTTTTAGAGTACGTTCTTTAGAAGACCTAAAGATTATAATAACACATTTTGAAAAGTTTCCACTTATTACAAAAAAAAGAGCGGATTTTGAACTATTTAAATCAGCGGTTAATAAACTTTTACATAAAGAACATCTTAAGCAAAAAGGTTATCAAGAATATTAGAGCCTCAATGAATTTAGGTTTATCTAATAACCCTTCGGAGAAAAAGTCTTTCCCTAAAACAGTGCCATATGTGAAAGATGAAAAAATTACGAGCTTCCTAAATGATTGGGAGGGTTTAGCTCTAATCCCTACGGGATAAGTGAAGCTTGTTTTTTTATAAATATATCTAAATCTTCTTCTAACCTTATAGGGTTTCAAGTTTTCTTATTATTTGCTTTAACTCAACATACTAGGGATAGAAAATTGTTAAATAATATTAAATAATATTTTATTGTGGAGAAGTTAAAGAAAGCACTAGTAGAGCCACAATCTTAATTTTTAAAGTAGTAAAATTTACTAATAATTTTGAAAAGATTATACCGTTTTTCCTAGCGAAGCACGAACATAAAATTAAAGGTATAAAACTTGAGGACTTTAATAGCTGATGTCAAGCCGCAGAATTAATTAAAAATAATAAACGAGCTTGCGTAGGCTTCGCCTACTAACAAGAGAAGGCTTAGAGCAAATTAGACAAATAAAAGTAGGAATGAACAAAGGAAGATCTGTTACTGATGAACTGTCTTGTAAGAAAATGCAAATTTAATCTAAATTATACTTAGTATTTAAGTTCTTATTTAAGATTAAATCGTGTAACTGTTTTCTTAGGGTACCTTATAATTTGTTTTCTTATTTTTTTTTTCTACCTTCTAGTTACGGAGGCGGCTGGCTAGCATTAAGGCGGATAGGTAAAAACTATAAAGTAGGAAAGTTAAGATAAACGCGGGGGTTGCTGTAAAGTCGAGTTGGTTTTATTGTAAGTAGTTACCTCTTTATGCTAGGCGAACTAAATTTATGAAAATATATATACATTATACTCAAAGGAGCAAGTTTAAGTTTATAATAAGTTCTATAATTAAATATAAAAATACTTTGCACCAATGGTACTGGTCATATCAGTATCCAGATTTTATAGATTCTAATGAAGAATTTATAGAATTTGACTCATACATAATACCAGATTTAGATTTAGAAGATTCAGGGGGATTAAGAATGTTAGAAGTTGATAATAGAGTTATAGTTCCTGAATTAACACATATTAGATTTGTTATAACTTCAGGAGATGTAATACATAAAAGTAAGATTGGGCTCTTATTCTTGTGTTAAATAGCCAAACTCCGGGTAAGCTCTAAAGCATTAGTTACTAAACATTAGATCTAAAAGGGTCAAGGTGCGGCTGAACTAATAACTCAGGTATAGTAATAAGACTAATGATTATCTGAAAGGATAATGGGTAATCGCGGATCTAAATCACGCAAAGGGTATTTTATTAAACGTGTTGTGTTAAATATTAATAAGCCAGCTTTAGTAAAGTAAAAATCTTTAAAGGTAAAAAGTTAAAATCCGTGTATAATTCTTTTTATTGTAAGTGTAAAAGAGCAACGAGTAGATGGTTATTCAGTTTTAGATCCCAATCATCTAAATACTGTAAGGTGTACTCTAGTCACCGGGAAACCGGCTCGCTACGGAAGGATATATTCTAATGGCCTCTTTTTTCTATCTAATTCCTTATTCTATAATAAGTAAGGAATCGAGGAAGGGGTCAGATATAAAAAATCCAAGATTAAAGTTAGCACAATAGCCTTTCTAAGTATTAACACTTCTATTATACGAACTTAGTAGTTCTTTGTAATATAGCAAAGCACTAGCAAATAAGAATGAGTGCTACGTAGGATATTTTTGTGTAAGGTAAAACCTACCTTTGTGTTACTTTTAAGATATAAGCTTACATAAGATGTTAATAATAAGATAAATTGGTGTTTCGTCTTTTATAACTTTATATAATGTAACAAATAAGGGTCTGTTTTACCGTTCTTGTAATTTAAATACATCTTTTAGCAAACGCTTTTATAATTTAAATACGGTTTTTAGCGGATGTTCTTTTAAATTAAATATATCTTTCATATACTATTCAAAGATTAAATTTTACGATGAATATTCAGATATTACTAGTGAAGTTATTAATAAATTATTAGCTAATCAAGAAATTACGATTACCCAGATTGAACTAAATAAATTAAAAAAGATACCTGGAGTTATGTTTGATTTACCACTTAATGATCAAACTTATCCTTCTTTTGTTGGTCTTGTAGGTAGGCCTAATACTAGAGGATCAGGTGTTTATATTTTCACTCTTAAGATTACAGGATGTAAATATGTAGGTTCTAGTAATAGTTTTTCCAGATATTTTACGGCGCTAGCTCTAAACATTTAAATCAAGATAAATCTGGAAAATTGCTATCATTGATTAAGAAAGATGGAGAGCTTGCGCCCTGGGCGCAAGCTCATAAATTTTTGTCGTACCTACTCCACTTTCTTTTAATTACTCTTTTTTATTCTTGGAGCAATATTACTTATTACATAAAAGTTTTAATCTAAATACTCAAAGAATAGTAAATTTTATAGTTAATCCAGGGTAAGAATATTTATTTATATGATTTCGTAGCCCGTAGGGCTGCTTCGCAGGAAAAATATTATATTATTCATCTAAATCTTTAAATCAAATACAAGGTGATTTAGGTATACACCCTAATACTTGTAGAAATTGTATCAAACAAGGGAAAATCTATTTAAACTTTGTTAAGATTACTGATACTCTTATAGATAATATAAGTATGGCGGATTTAAATAACACAGAATTAGTTAGTTTTATCTCTATCCCCTCCGGGTATACCCCTCCGGGAAAAATATTATTTTTAAGTCAAGCTACAAGAAAAAATTTAGTCAACCTGTTATTATAAAAGAGATTAAAACAGGAAAAACTATTAAATTTTCTAGTATTACAGACATTATAAGACACTTTAAAAATAAAAGTATAATAATGGACAGAAATAAGATAGCTAAAGTTTTGAATACAGAAAAACCTTATAAAGGTTATGTATTTTTAAGTAATATACCTCAAGGCTAATTTGTTTTTGTATTACGTGTATAGAACAGGAGAAGAACGTAAAGTAGATATAATAAAGTTAATGTTTAGAAAAATTTGTGTAACGTCATTTGCATGTCCTTCATTAGGTATAAAATGTGATGCTTATCCTGGTAGATTAAATCAAGTTTCAATATTTATTAATCGAGAAGGTGTATTCTATGGTCTGAATAATGGCCAAAACTGTAGTGAACCTATGGTTAAAAATCATCAAATTACGGGAAATACCTAAAGAATTCTTCACCAAGTAAGTATGGTAACATAACTTATGGCACAGGTAATGACTCGTGGTAGGGTAAAATCGAGATTTATTATTCAATGGACAATCCGTAGCCAAATAACCTAGTAAGGTATGCAGTTAATCGACTAGATGGTGATTGGTGTTATCAGTATTAATAATGCTTAAGGTATAGTCAGCCCCCACTTGAAAGGGTGCAGAAAAATATTCATATTTTTTGTTAAATAAATATATGTTAATTAGTTAATTATATTTAGGGATCTTTACCAATCTAAACTTATTTTAATGTAAAAATAAATTATTTATACAAAGATAATTAATGGCTTGTATATAAAGGACTATTGTAGTATTGCATGATACAATAAGTAAAAGTGTTTTTAAAAATTACAAAATATTTAATCAACGTATTGGATTGGGTTATATAGATGCTTTAACTAGATGTTTTAGTACTAGTAGATCTTTTTATTCAATTAGACCTTATAATCCAGAATCTTTAGCGTTAGAACATATAAATAGTGGAAAACCTACAACTAGTTCAGTTATCAACAAAATATTATTAAATCAAAATTTATCAGTAACTGATTCGAAATTAAAAGAATTATTAAAAGTTAAAGGCATTAAAATGGACCTTCCTATATCAAGACCGGAAAACTGAGAACTTTTAGATAAATTAACAGGCAAATCTAAATATAATGGTTTCTCTGGTGTATATATCTTTATACATAAAAACTCAGATCAGAAATATGTAGGTTCGAGCCTCCGGCTACTAATTTACTAAGACGTAGAATGGATTACTATTTCAAAGGAGATTTACCTTTAGTTGGTAAATTTTTACCTTTGATAGGGGCTAAAGGCCTTTAAATTAATAATATTTAAATTAGATAGTAATAAATTTAGTCTTAAAGACTCTTTAATATTAGAACAGTATTATTTATTAGATAAAGAATTTAACTTGAATACATTAAGAGTTGTTAATGCAGGATCATCAAAAGGTGATGCTGTCTATGTTTATGATCTAAAGTGTAGTACTCTTTATTATCATGCTAAATCAAAAATTGAATTAAAAAGAATATTAAAAATACACATTGAAACTAGTAAAATATACGTGGATTCTAAAATACCATATCTGAATAAATTCTTATTATTAAGCTATCCAGTACCTACTGCTTTAACAAGCAATATATATATATAAAATTTAGTAGATATAATGCAAAAAGAAAGACAAGATATGTATAGATTAGGTACGCGTAGAAGTATTTCATATCCCTCCGGGATAGGAATTAGAAATTAAAGAAGGAAATACATATGTAGATTCTTGAAATCATACTTTAAATTTTTATTCTTTAACCTCTTGTATTGTATATTTAAGAGAATTAGGTTTAACTATTAAAAGAGACACTTTAACTAAATATATAAAAGATGAAAAAGTATTTCACAATTTCTTGTGTAAATACTCAAATAATACGAGCTTGCGCCACCGTATAATTTTGAACAAGTAGGATTAATTATTGATGAATATAAAAAATTAAAGGTAGATGATACAAACTTAGATTCATTAAGGCGCAAGCTCATAATAAAAAAAAATAAACCTATATTAGTAAAAGGTGAAAATTTTGAGAAGAAATTTGAAAGTATTAGTGATACAATTAAATACTTTTATAATATAAAAAACATCAAGTTAGTGCTTCGCAAGAAAATCTTTATATTCCCGTTTAAAATATCTTGCTGCGCGCTGCGCGCTGCTTGCTGCGCACAAAATTTATAAAGATTATCATTTTGCTTATAAATAACTATATAAATATTCATGATACTTTATCTAACTACTATATTATAATGCTAATATAACAAGTTAGCTAAAAATGATCTTTACATTAAATAAAGGTAAAGGCTATTCGCAGTGTTCAGAAATATGTGGAATATTACACAGTTCAATGCCTATAGTTATTGAATCTGTAAATATAGATAAATTTGTTCATTGATTATATAATGCTTAATTTATTATAATGTAAAATTTAAAGGTGACTCCTTAAAAGGTATTAGTTTAAAAGGTAAAACAGCTCAGTACGAACGGGCGATTTATAGTTCAAATCTATAATACCTTTAGTTTATACATAGTGTCTAAACAAAAACATTGTGGTATAAACTTGGCAATGCAACCAGTATTAATTGTTTATGTATATGAAGACACCAATTAATACGAAAAATCTATGGCAATATTTCCGCCATTATTAATTGTTTATGTATATGAAAACATAAATTAATATTTCCGAATAATTTGAAATATATAAATAAAAATAAAAAATATGAGTTTAACTTTAGTACTTTTTTTAATAGGAATCTTAGGGTTCGTATTTAATAGAAAAAATATAATACTAATGCTTATTTCAATAGAAATAATGCTATTATCTATAACATTCTTAGTATTGGTAAGTTCTATTAATCTTGACGATATAATAGGACAAACATATGCCATTTACATTATCGTCATCGCCGGTGCAGAATCTGCAATCGGTTTAGCTATTTTAGTAGCTTTTTATAGATTTTCGTCTCTTAAATCAAACCATCTATCCTTTAGTTTTTATCAATTGCCTGTAAATATAACTCCTGTAGGTATAAGAAATTATTTTACAGTGTGTTCTTCTAATTGTAAAAATAATTCAATTGATCCTTGATTTATCACTGGGCTTTTTGATGCCGAGAGTTCTTTTGTAGTCACTATTTTAAAAAATCCTAGATACAAAACAGGATGAAATGTTCAAGCTAGAACTCAAATAAAAATGCATGAAAGAGATAGGGATTTAATTCTTAAAATACAGAAATTTTTTGGTGGTATTGGTTATGTATCAAACCTTAATAAAAATACCACTGTAGAATTTAGAGTTAGTACTCTAAATGATATAGTTAAGGTTATTATGCCTCATTTTGAAAAATATCCACTCTTAACTAAAAAATATTATGACTATGTCTTATTTAGAAATATTATTAAGCTAATGTTAGAAAAAGAACATAATACTTTAGTAGGAATACAAAAAATAGTTAACATTAAAGCATCAATAAATTGAGGTTTATCCAATGAATTAAAAGAAGCTTTCCCTGAAACTAAGCCAGTTGAAATAAAAGTAAAAAATATAACAGTTATACCTAAAGAATGAATGGCTGGATTTTCAACAGGAGAATGCAACTTTTTTATTACTATTCAAAATTCCAAAACTAAAATCGGTAGAGCTGCTTCATTGCGTTTTTCTATAGCTCAAGATTCAAAGGACTTATCTTTATTAAATAGCTTTAAAGATTTCTTCGGGTGTGGGTATGTAGTTAAATATAAAAATCGTTCGATTTGTGAATTTATCGTAACAAAAATGGATCATATAGTTAATAATATAATCCCTTTTTTTGTGCGGAGCAAGAAATATAGTATAAAAGGATCAAAATATTTGGACTTATTATATTTTAAAGATGCAGCTTTAATCATTAAAAATAAAGAGCATTTAAAAGAAGATGGTTTTGAACAAATTTTACAATTAAAAAAGAAAATTACAAATCTTAAGAATAAAACTAAAAATAATCATGGAGATGATTAAGGCATAAGAGAAATTAGGTCAAAAAAGGTGGAGTGAACCTTCATCTAGTTTTTATATTGTGAGCAATATAAAGGCAAAACCTTCAAATTGCGGGAAACTCTTAAAGACAAATCTATCAAGTTAATACAGTAATGTAATTAATGGAACAGGTAATGACTCGTTGTACGATAAAAACGATTTGTATAAATAAATGTAATAGATAATCCGCAGCCAAGCGCCAATATTTGGTGTGCAGTTCATCGACTAAATGGAGGTAGGTAAATTATTATCATATAAATTATTTGCTTAAGAGATAGTCAGGCATAATTTAAAGGTTATGGAATTACCCGAGCCATCCTAAGGGAATTTAATTCCTAAGGTAAAGGGAAAAACGAAGAGGAAGTATTGCGATAGAATATGAATAATGTATTTAAACATAATTATGTTACCTTTATTAGGGTGTATGGTTTCCGGTTTTTTTGGTAGAAAAATTGGTGCGACAGGTAGTCGAATTTTAAGTTGTCTAGGTGTAGTGACAACTACAATATTAGCTATAATTAGCTTTTTTGATATAGGATTTAATTATAATCCTACATATATTTACATATTTAAGTGATTAGATAACGAATCATTTAATATGGTATGAAACTTTCAATTTGATAGTTTAACAGTGAATTGTGTGTGTATATTGTTTATTTTATATACGGATGCTGTGTTGGTGGTAATAACCCAACTGTATAAGGTGATTTTTGTAAATAAAAAAAAATAGATGACGAATTTTTTTTCTTAAAAAAAAAACGCTCCTGTTTCCCAAGAAAGCTCGCTGTTAATTTAAGAATTAAATCTCTAAATTCATATTACATGAAAAATAATTTTTGTAGGTTAAGTATGACAATAAGGCATTTTTCTATAATTATCTTAAATGATGAAGAAACTTTTTATCAATGATTTGTAGGCTTCTCGGATGCAGAATCAAATTTTTTTATTAATCCTACATTAAAAAAAGATAAAGTAACAATCTCTAGTTTTTCTTTCATGTTTAAAATAGCTCTACATAAAGATGACCTAAAAGTTTTAAATTATATTCATAGTAAATTAGGTGTAGGTAATGTTCGATTATACAATAATGAATGTATATTTAATATAACAGATAGGGAAGGAATAAAATTATTAATTTATATTTTTGATAAATACAATTTAAATACAACTAAATACTTAGATTATTTAGATTTTAAGAAAGCTTTTAATTTATATATAGATAGAGAAAAAAATTTGAAAGCTGAATCAATTAAGAGCTTGCGCCTTAAAATCTTAGAATTAAAAAATAAAATGAATAGTAATCGTATTAACTACGATAGACCAGAAAATTGTAATAACCAAAAATTGATTACTTGGGTTTATAGAAGGAGATGGTTCCTTTTTTGTAAGAAGAGATAATTTTACAGCCGTTTTTTGTGTAGAAATAACTGGAGTGCAATTAGAGGTTTTAGTTAAAATAAAGGAATTTTTAGAGAAGTCCTTAGGCTTTGATACATATAGTATATATAAGCTAAAAAATTCTTCTATTATAAATATTACAACAATAAAAGCTAGAAATAATAGTAAAAGTAGTGTAGCTTTAACCATAAAAAATATTAGAGTTTTAAATAATTATTTCGTACCTTTTTTAGATAATATGACATTTTTGACTAAAAAAGGTAAAGACTTCAAAGATTTTAAAATTATATGTAAAGTTGTAGATAAAGGAGCGTATAGAAATGATGAAATAAAAAAAATAATCTTGAAATTATCTTACACTATGAATAATTACCGTCTATCTACTCACATAGCTCAAGGTTCTTATTTAAGTAAAAATGAAATAAATGAATTATTTTTAGCTACACCTATTACCAAGCATTTGAAGGATGGTCGAGTAAGAGATATTACTACAGGAAAAATAATACATCAACAAAGTAGTTGTGTATATGAGATAGGTAAGCAGGATGGAGAAATTATAATGGCTAATACTTTATCGGAAGCTGCTTCTATTTTAAAAGTTTACCCTGATACTTTAAGTAAATATTTAGATGTAGAAATTAAAGATTCAGTGAAACATTGAGTTTGACTTAATAATTATAAAATTAGAAGAGTACCAGTATTTAGCCCAATATTCTAACTTTTTGTATTTTTTCGCTCCTTGCTAAGCAGAGCTCTTTAATAAAAAAAGAATACAATTATGAAAAATTTTCTATAATATATAATCGTCATCTATATTTTGTAGCTGTAAGTTAAGTGAAGTATACTTAATATAAGGTAAATTTCCTTCTGCTTAGAACCATAAAAGGTTATTTAATAGTAAGCTAGAAGTAAAAACTAAAAGCACAAAAATAAGATAATTATTCAATAAATCCAAAGGAATAGAGTAAGATTATAATCCTACTATTTTATACTTATACAAAAAGGTGTAAACGGTTAATGAGATCTTGAAAGGAAAATTTATATATAATTTTTCCTGCTTAAAGACCGTCGGCAGTTATAAATGTCGCTACAGACTGGTTCACCTACGTAGAGCTGAAATGCTTGCGAATGTACAGTCGAGTCCTATAACGAGTGCGATATCGTAAGGAGAAAAGATTATCTAAACAACACTACGCACGGTGGATAACCTATTCACACTAGAAAAATTAACTCCTAAAAGGTATGTTTAATTACCTTAATTTATATTCAAATAGATATATATATTTATATTAAATTAGACTACTTTAGTCTAGAAATTTATCTATTTAAATTTTAATATATAATTTTTTTAATTAGGACCTGATCAATGTTAATACCTATATTAATGATAAGTTTTTTAGTTCATTTCTATTCTGTAGGATATATGAAAGAGGACCCACATAATCAAAGGTTCTTTTGTTATTTAAGCTTGTTCACTTTCATGATGATAGTGTTAGTGGCAGGTGGTAATTTTTTTTTAATGTTTGTAGGTCCTTTCGGCCTTTTATATACGTAAGTATATAAGTTATTATTTCATAAATTGCTGAGATTTATAAAAAATTTTTTATACAATCAGCAGGGAATCTTGTTAAGAACCTTCAGAGACTAAAATAGAAATACCTTATTAGTGTAAATTAACTATTGTTAAGGTAAATATATAGTCCAATCCTTTATGCGAATAAGGAAATTATTGTGATTAAATTTTTATTTACATTTTTTATTATGTATTAATAGTTATTATTTCAACTATATTACTAATCAGTTATGAAAAAAAGTAAAAGGGTTTTACAGTAGCAATCTATATTCTACTGAAATTAAAAAAATACCTAAACAATATAAGCAGGAATATGAACTAACACAGGAGCAAAGAGATTCAATTATAGGTATAATGTTAGCAGATGGTTTTCTGGATAGAGGAAAACCAACTTATAATACAAGACTTAGAATAGATCATACTTATCCTGAACAAAAATCATATGTATTAAGTTTGCATACTTTATTTGCTCCATTAATAGCAAGTGAGCCTGTAATAATTACGAGAAAAGCTGATGTTAGAACAGGAAAAATATATAAATCTATATATGTCAGAACATTAAGATTTGTTTGTTTAAATAAATATTATGATTTGTTTTATAAAGATAAAATTAAAGTTGTGCCTTTAAATATAGAATATTTATTAACTCCAATAGGGTTAGCTCATTGATTAATGGGAGACGGTTATTTACATAATGGTGTTATTTTAATATGTAGTGAAAGTTTTACTAAAGAAGAACAAGAGCTTTTAATAGCTGTTTTGTATTCAAAATTTAGTATAAAAGCTACTTTAAATAAACGTGTCTCAAGTTCTGGAATTAAAAGTTTTAGAATTAGAATAAGTAAAAAAAGTATGAATAACTTAATAATATTAGTAAAACCATATTTTATACCTGAAATGTTATACAAGTTAGATTTATAAGCTATAATAAAATTAATGTAGATAAAAAAAATTGCAATAAATTATGTGAGAGGGTGTGGGAGTTTGTTCCTATCTTTTAGTTAGTTTTTGATTCACTAGAATCCTAGCTAACCTCAGTTCTCTGTCTGCATTTTTAACTAACAGAGTCGGAGATTGTTTTTTAACAATTGGAATGTTTATACTATTATGATCTTTAGGTAATTTAGAAAGATTATGTTACAGTATTTTAATTACTCGTCTAATCTCCAAAAAGAAAAATCTAGTAAAGCAAAGGATATGATGTATGAGTATTTACCCTAACCAGTCTTGCTTTCAAATATTTTATACGATAAGAAGAATAAAGCTTACGAGACAACGTGTTATCTTTAACTTTAAAAGATCTTTATCGAATACAAGTATTAGTTGTTTGTGCTCAAGCTATAACTCTTCAAGCTTAATCTTTCAGTCTTACTTAGCTGGTTTAATAGAAGGTGATGGATATATCGCTGTACACGATCCAAACACAAAGTCTAAAATATACAGGCCAAAATTTATTATCGCCTTTAACTTAAATGATAAACCTCTTGCAGATAAAATCTCTCGAGATCTTCAAGTAGGTAAGGTAATTAGTAGACCAAAAGCTGGCCACGTCTTACTGCAAATATTAGCGAAAGAAGAAGTATTGAAAATAATTAACTTAATCAATGGTTTTATGCGGACGCCGAAGATAGAGGCTCTACACAGAGCTATTTCTTGAATTAACCAAAAAGACAATAGTACAATCCCTTGTTTAGGGTTAGATCTTTCTCCTCTTGGTAGTAATGGCTGACTAGCTGGCTTTACGGATGCAGATGGTTGTTTTTCCATTACTGTTTATGATCGTAAAAAAAATGGAGTATTATTAAGGACAAGTGTGCAAACTTTCTTACGAATAGAAGTTAAACAAAATTATTCCAGAGAAGTATCTCAGGAACAAGGTGGAGTTAGTTTATTCCGTATATTAAGTGAAATTGCTGCCTTTTTTACTGTAAATTTATATACTAGGGTTCGTAAGACTGAGGATAAAGTTTATTACGCCTTTGTAGCTTTAGCTCATAACTCTCGTAGTCACGATATTGTGCGTAATTATTTTGATAATTTTCCTTTATATTCCTCTAAATATTTAGCTTATAAGGATTGATGTCGTGTTCAAGATCTTCATCGAGGTTCTCTAACCAAAGAGAAACTTGAACAGATCAAAGCTATCAAAACTAATTTTAATAGTAAGCGTAAAGTATTTGATTTTTCTCATTTGGATTTATTTAAATTTAAATAAATTGCCGTAGGCGTAAGTAATTACGTCTTTATTTTATAACTGTATGCGAGAAAGTTCTAAAGTCTTTTGATAGATTATTGTGGAAACTCTTTTTACTAATTGCGTACACAAAACATAAATAGTCAAAAGAATAGTCTAAGAGCTTAGCTCGAAGTAAAATGGATAACCCGCCGGAAACCAAAATATTAAATTATAGGTAGGTTCCTCAGAGACTACACGTTATACTCCATAGATGGATGAAGATATAGTCCAAATTATAATTGAAAGGTTATAAATTAATCGAATTTAGATTATAGTATAGTTTTCTCTCTAGTTGCTTTCATTAATAAAAATATTGTGACTATTATTGGTATATGTTTATTAATAGGAGCAATGGCAAAAAGTGTGCGTCGTTGTGCTTTATTTTGAAATGGAGAAGAAATCTCTAAACACTGACCGGAAGTGTTTCTGACGACGGAATTAAGCATTGAGGAAAGCTCAATGTTGAACAAAGCATTTCCGATGAATGGGGGGATTAGACCTAATCAGGAAGGTCGAGTAGCCTCCCTAGTCAAAATTCCTATGATTAAGGCTATACTGCTTGAAGTCTATTTACCAGTTGTCTCAAGCCATGGGCTTCAACTTGCCTGTGATAGGTTGAGTGCGGCGATTCCATACCTTGAACTGTTGGGTGGGAATACGGTCCATCCGCAAACGAATTGCATAAACAATTTTAAGGTAAAGAGTAGACAATCTAAGGGAATTCTAATTCAAAAGATAGGAACTTCGAGATTGCCTAAGGCTGGAAACGGCTATGGTAACAGAGGAATCGTAGTACCCGGATATGCAAATATATACTGTCCTATGAAAATAGGAACAAGGGTAAGGATTCCAGATTTTAATATTAGAGAGTTATCCACTAGTGCTGGGAGTCCAGTACAGAATAAATCTGACACTTGTGCGAAACTTCTAAAACTGAGAGAACATTGTATGAAAAATCCTGATACTCCTGTAAATCTTGAAAAGATTTATAGACTGATGTACGACCCTTCATTGTACGAATTAGCTTATAATAAGCTGAAAAGTAAGCCAGGTAATATGACCGCGGGTATCACACCAACTACTTTGGATGGTATGTCTTTGGAGGCAATCGAAAGGATAATAGAGAAACTTAAGGACAACAGCTTTAAATTCTCCCCAGGAAGAAGAGTAGAAATACCCAAAGCCAGCGGTGGTACAAGACCCTTAACTATAGCTCCCCCTAGGGATAAATTGGTCCAGGAGGTAATGAGAATGATTTTAGAAGCAATCTTTGAACCTACCTTTTCTGATAATAGTCACGGCTTCAGACCAGGCAGAAGTTGTCACACAGCTTTGAAGAAGATAAAAGAGAGATTTGGTGTTGCTACTTGATATATTGAGGGTGACATATCTAAATGTTTCGACTCCTTCGACCAAGATGTGTTAATGAAAATCATAGAACAAAAAATAAAAGACAGAAGATTCACGGATTTAATAAGAAAAGCCTTGAAAGCTGGTTATATGGAATTTAGGATCTTTAAACATTCTATTTCAGGTACCCCACAAGGATCTATTATTAGCCCTGTCTTGAGTAATATTTATTTGAACGAATTAGATAAATTTGTGGAAAGGTTAAAATTGGACTTGGACACAGGTTCAAAACCCAAGATAAACCCAGTTTATAATAGACTGAGATATCTGAAAAGCAAAGAAACTAGTCCAAAAGTTCAGGCTCGGATCCATAAATTAATTCTGAAAACACCCTACTATAAAGCTTTAGATCCTAGTTTCAAGAAACTGACATATGTAAGATATGCAGATGACTGAATTATAGGTATCAGAGGTTCTAAGGATGATTGTAGAATCATTTTGGATAAAATAAAGATCTTCCTTAAAGAAAAACTAAATTTAGAGTTAAGTGATAGCAAAACTTTGATAACCAACGCTAAGGAAGGCAAAGCTAGATTCCTGGGTACGGATATATTCCGTAAATCACACCAGTCATTTTCTTCTAGTCAATTTGGTTTCATTAAAAGAAATGGTAGAGAAGTAAGACTGGAAGCTCCTAAACAGAGAATCTTCAATAAACTTACTAGTGTTGGGTTCTTAAAAAGCAACATACCTGTACCGAGATTCCTTTGATTACCCAATGATAAAGATACAATAATAACACTGTATAATTCTGTTTATAGAGGATTAATCAATTATTATAGTTTCGCAGAAAATAGGAATAGAATTTCTTCATCGATACATTACATTTTAAAGACTTCCTGTGCTAAACTTCTGGCAGCCAAATTTAAACTGGCAACCCAGAGTAAAGTCTTTGCTAAGTTTGGAAGTAATCTGAAAGGAGAAGACAGGATCGGTTTCGTGGATGCAGTCTATGGCATGGATAGCTGAGACTTCAAAGTAAATAGCAATGGGATGATCCCTACTCTTTATGCTGAGACTCTATCCAAGGCCTCTTTATCAAATCTTAAGTGTGCGGTTTGTGACTCTGATTACAGAGTAGAAATGCATCATGTAAGAATGATGAAGGATCTAAACCCTAAATTGAATAAAATTGATGCTTTGATGGCCAAAAGAAACAGGAAACAAATCCCTTTATGTAGAACATGCCATCTAGCATACCACCATAAAGGAGACGGAAAGAAGCATACTATATAATCCTCAGCAAATTAAAATCGGAGAGCCGTATGATGGGAAACTATCACGTACGGTTCGGGAAAGGGGGTTCATACTGGTAAAAAGGTATGGATCTCTAGTTCATTCTCAATTAGGCCTACACGTTTGATTGCCTATGGCGATGGAGGGTCCTACACCGGTTAGTGCGTTAATACACGCAGCTACAATGGTTACAGCAGGTGTGTATCTCTTAATACGTTCATCCCCTTTAATTGAATATAGTGTTTACGTCCTACTTTCATGTTTATGATTAGGAACAATAACTACTATATTTAGTTCTATTATAGGTTTATTCCAACAAGATGTAAAAAAAATTATAGCATATTCTACTATGAGTCAATTGGCTCGAGAGTGTAACATTCATTTAATTACGCTCAAGCATCAAACTATATGCGTAGAGTTTATATTTAATAATTTATATAAAATTATTAATATGATTAATTCGCAGATAACCAAAGCTCATGGCTATTTATTAAATAGTTATATTAGTTATAATCTTTTTAATTCACTTCTCATTAATTGATTGTACTATTACATATATATATCTGTAATTATGTCAGTAAAGTGAAAGATTATAATTATAAGCAAGTTAGTAGATATCTCAGAGACCACACGTTTGATATTAATATACGTTAAATTAATAATAATGATTAATTTAACAATAGTATCATTTATCTTAAGTAGATATTTATATATCTACTTTGTGTCTTTTTCAATAATTAGTAGTATTTTTAGTATTAGAAAGATCCACACTAAAAAAGAATCTAATTCACATGATCACAAAGACTTGTCATTTTATCAATGATTAGCTGGTTTAATAGATGGAGACGGTTATTTTTTATTAACAAAAAAAGGTTATAGTAGTTGCGAAATAACTATGGACACCAGAGATGTAAAAGCATTATATGAAATAAAACACAAATATGGTGGAACTCTAAAACCTATTTCAAATGCTTATGCTATAAGATATAAGTTAAGACATAAAAAAGGTTTAATTTCATTAATAAATGATGTGAACGGATTAATAAGAAATCCTGCACGATTATTACAAATGAATAAATTATGTGTAAAATATGGTATAGAATTAAAATATCCTGGACCTTTAACCTTTAATGATGGATGGTTAAGTGGATTTATAGATAGTGATGGATCTATTTATTATAATGAAACGTCCGGACAAGTATTTATAAGTTTAACTCAAAAAAATAGATATTTATTAGAGCCGTTAATTGGAATATACGGAGGAAGAGTTGATATACTTAGCCCAAAAATAGAAGCATTTAAATATGTTACCTATAGAAAAGGTGAGTTGTTTAACTTAATAGATAATTATTTTATTAAGTATCCTTTAAAAACAGAAAAAATGAAAAGAGTAAATCTAATAAAAGATTTCTATTTACTAAGAATACATAGAAAAAGTCAAGACATAAACAAATTTAACGAATGAATTAAATTCAAAGATAGATGAGAAAAATACCAAAATTAATAAAGAAATGGTCCAAAGTACATATTTGGTACTAAACCAGATATAGTATTTGCAGTTAGGTATGATGGTAATAGCTATAAGTTTATCTTGTTATAATGTTGCTATATACCATTTAATAAATCATGCTTTTTATAAAGCATTGTTATTTTTAGGGGCCGGTTCTATAATACACGCTGTAGCCGATAATCAAGATTTAAGAAAATATGGGGGATTAATTAAATTTTTACCTTTAACTTATACAGTTATATTAATAGCTAGTTTAAGTTTGGTAGCTTTCCCTTTCATGACAGGATTCTATAGTAAAGATTTTATACTAGAATCTGTTTACAGTCAATATTTATTTAGTAGTATAAATGCATACTTTATAGCAATAATTGGTGCAATATTTACTATATTATACTCACTAAAAATTATATACTTAACTTTCTTAGTTTATCCTGATGGACCTGTTAATTTTTATAAAAATGCTCATGAAGGTGATGTTTTCTTAAACTTACCTTTAGTCATATTAGCTATATTCTCAATATATTTCGGATACTTAACTAGAGATATATTTGTAGGTTTAGGTTCAGAATTTTTTAGAGATAATAGTTTATTTATTCATCCCCTGCATGAAATATCAATTGAGGTAGAATTTGTCTTACCTTTTATAATAAAATTACTACCTTTTTTCCTAATTATAGTAATTTTAAAATTTTGAAATGTATATCCTTCGTCATTTTTTAGTTTAAAATTGAAGTTGTCTAAATTTGGACAATATATGTTTGGTTTTTTCAATCAACGCTTTATGATAGAATTTTTTTATAATAAATATATAGTTGAAACAGTCTTACGTATAGGAGGTCAAACCATCCAAATACTAGATAAAGGTAGTATTGAATGGGTAGGCCCTTATGGTATAGGAGTAATATTAACTATAATAAGTAAAATAATTTATAATTTAAGTAAAGGAGTTGTTACTGATTATGCTCTTTATATACTTTTAGGTATTTGTTTTTACTTATCTATATTTACATTTGTAAGTACATTCTTGGATTTAGTTAATTCTATTGTGGTATCTTATGTAATAGTTTTAATGGATATCTGTAATTTATTTATAATCCATCGGGTAGAATATGTTGTTATTAATAATAAGTTAGAAATAAAATCTCAACTATTTAGATTAATAGGAAGATTATTTTCTAGACAATACAAGTACTCTACAAACTTTACATATAAAGAATCTTTTAATAAAAGAACATTTTCTACTACAGCTTTTTATATGTCTACCCCTAACTGTAATGGACCATCTGGAGGAAGTAGTAATGCAAATGGATCACAAAATGGTAATGTAAATGGATCAAATGTACAAAATGGTAATGTAAATGGATCACAAAATGGTAATGTAAATAGGTCAAATATGCAAAATGGTAATGCAAATATGCAAAATGGCCATGTAAATGGGTCAAATATGCAAAATGGTCATGTAAATGGGTCAAATATGCAAAATGGTCATGTAAATGGATCAAATATACAAAATGGTAATATGAATTCTAATAATATAAATCAAAATAATAATCCTAGAAATTTATCATTAGAAGAATTGCTGCTTATGGATAGCCGTGAAGTAGCAGCAAGGGAATATACTAATAGACATAATATGCCTGTAAATCCTGAAGATCTTGTAATGGATAGAGATGGTTATTTTGTTCATCCTGATGATTTAACTCCTTCATCTCCAGATAACTCTAATTCTAATTCTGATTCTAATTCTAATGCTAATAATATAGAAAATACCGGAGGTGGTGTAGCATCAGATGTACAAGAAGAGGATGCAAGAGAAAGCGAATCTTCAAATAATAATCCTCAAAGAGACCCAAACGAGTCTAACAATGGTGGTAATAGACTAAGAAGAAGAAGAGAAGAAGATGATTCTGATTATGATGGTGATAGAATTATCAGGCGTCCTAGACATAGTGATGGCAATAGTAATACTTCAGTAAATAATTCTAATCCAAATAATTCTAATTCAAATAGACGCAGTATAACTGAGGATATAGAGTCAACAATAAAAGATATAGCTAAAGATTGTATGGAAAACAGTAACCAGGGATCTGAATTTATGCATTCATATGAATCTAGTGTATTGGATTTTATTATTTATATAATTATAAAAATAATAGAATTATTTACTTAAGTTTAATACTCTATATACGAAGTTATTTAAGGCTCCGGTATTTTTTGTTTGTTAGTACCTCCTGTCTTTACTCCTTATGTCTAAAGACTAAGGGAGCGAAGCAGTGCTTCTGTTTTTTTGAGCTTGCGTAGGCTTCGCCAACTAAAAAAAAAAAGCGCACGCTATAAAAATCAGGAAAACTCCTAAAAAAAAAATAAAATAATAATTAAACTAAATTATTTATTATAGTTAATAAATTATTATAACTATTAACATAATTTATAGTTATAGAGATATTATAAAAGATAAAAATAAAAAAAATGTAACTTGGGGAAATATGCATATAAAAAAAATACACAAAAAGATGTAAAAGTTACATATTTAACTAATTAGTTAATTTATTTATTTATTCATTGACTTTATAATGCTTAATTTATCAAAATGTAAAATTTTAAAGGTGACCCCACAAGAGGTATTAGTTTAAGGGTAAAACAGGATATTATAACTGTCTTGATTATAGTTCGAATCTATAATACCTCTATATATTAGTGTATAAACAAATGAGATTAGTGTTTACGGAAATGACAATTACTATCTGTATTAATGTATATGTATATGTACATAAAAATTAATACTTCCGAATGGTTTGAAAGATATAAAGAGCTTGCTATTTTTATATACTGCTTGGCAGCAGTAAGGATACTAAATATTCATAGAGTTTTTTTTAAGTAGAGTTTATATCTAAAAAATTTAATTGTTAAATTTTTTGCGTACTTCTAATTTTTAGGCGCAAGCTCATAATAAAAAAAAATATGCACGCTGGCGCACGCAATAAAATTTCCATCCGCTTAGAATTTAATTTATTATCTTTTATTTTCTTTGTAGCGAAGAATTGACAAGATAATTGTAGTTAATATTAAAAAAAGCTAAAAATTAAATGGAAATAATGTGTAGAGATTATAATTATAAAAGGACATTTAGTTAGTGTTTTATTTATATTATTGTAAATTTATTAATTATATTTAAATTCGCTCTAAGTAATTATGTGCAGTCTACAAAATTTATAACTAGCCTTTAGGCGCAAGCTCATCCTTGTTTTATTTTTAGGCTTAGTATCTACTGTATTTACTCCTTATGTAGAAAAAAATTTTTTTTTTGTTTATATATTCTTATTAGGTATAATCTAGTATTATGTTTTTAATAAAATACATATTAAATTAATTATTTATTTACCTCTTTATTATTAACAGTTTTTAGTGTATCTAAGTCTATATAGTATAAATAAATAAAAATATTAATAAGCAATTATATATTTAAGCGATAATATAGGAATATGTTTATACGTGTTTATTTATTTTGTAAAAAGTTTCAAGATTATTTTATATTAAAATCAATACAATAAAGTTATAAAAACTACTTTTATGATCAAACTCGATAAACTTAATGCAATAAATGTAGTAGAATTATTGTATATAATCAATCCAATATTAATTAAATACGAGCTTTTTCTCTGCGGAGCAAGAAAAAATCGCGAAGCAGTGCTTAAGGGTGCAAGGAGCCTAAATTATCTTTATTTTTAGTGAATACGAAATAAAATAGTATGTTGTATAATATAGAGATCCTTAGGTTAATCTATAAATATTTATATCTTTTAATTAATTATCGAAATCTACTACTTAAATTAAAGCTTATTAAGAAAGAAAAATATGTAAATTATGCAGTATATATATTTATATAAGTATATAATATATTAAAATACATAAGGAAATCATTATTAGTTTATTAATAAAAAAAATTACATTAAATTACTATAATTCGTTATTGTTATATAATGAAAGGTAGGGTGGGAGGGAATAGGTTGGTTATATTATGTATAAGAATTAAAAAATTTAATATAAAAATATATAGAATGAGATTATTAAAAAATCATCCTTTTTTAAAATTAGTTAACGCTTATATAATTGATCATTCGCAACCTACCAATATAAGTTATTTATGAAATTTTGGGTCATTATTAGGACTTTGTTTAGGAATACAAATAATAACAGGTGTAACGTTAGCGATTAATGGGTCGCTATAAAATCTTACAAATTGCTGGAACATCCTATATTAAAAATTAGTATACTATTTGTGAATAATATATAGCTATATAATATCAAGGTAAACTAGATGATATCATAAAACAACAATAAAGTATATAAAATAGGATAATCAGCAGGAAATCAACTAGGTATACAAGTTGAATCTTCAGAGACTATACGTAAGAAATATATCTAATAATATATTTATAATATATTTACGGGTATGTTAAGATATAGTCCGACTCTATAAAAAAAAATAGAGAGAAAAGTTATTACTTAGTTCTCTTTATTTTAGTTGCATGAATTTTAACTAAATTTTCTAATTTACCTTTTCAATCAAAGGTTGCCGTAGTTAAAGCAAGTAGACAATTTAGATATAATAGTACAAATAAATATTTTATCCGCGAGACTTCTATTTTAAATCCTTGATGTGTAACGGGAGAGCTTCGCCGTGGATGCTGAGGGTTGCTTTTGTATGTCTATATTTAAATCAAGTAGAGCCAGGATAGGTTGAACAATAGAACCTTGTTTTATTATAACTTTACACATTAGAGATATAGAATTATTAAATTCTATCCAAAACTTATTTTCTGTAGGTTCGGTATCAATATTTAAACAAACAGCACGATATAGAGTTAGATCTAGATCAGAGCTTAGTGTTATTATTGATCATTTTAATAAATATCCTTTACAAACTACTAAAGTTATAAATTTTAGATATTTTTGTAGCGCAGCTGCGCAGCTGCGCAGCAGCGCAGCTATTTATAATCTTCTTGTGTATAAAGTGCATACCAGCATATCAGGATTTCTAAGGTTAGCTTCTTTTATAAATAAATTAAATAATCCTTTGTCCGAGTCCTTAATAACCAAATTACTAGAATTAGGGGGGTGCGCAAGCTAACCTGTAGTAGAATTTGAAACAAATTGTAGTTTAAGTAAGGGCGAGATCTTAAATCCTTTTTGATTGTCAGGATTTGCTAATTTTTTTATGATTTTAGGTTATTTATTAATAAATAATAAAATAAGTAAAAAAATACAGGGGAAGGTTCATTTACATATTTTACAAGATCACGTATAACTAATGAAATAATTAAGGATTATTCTTTTGTATTTGAAGTAAGTCAAAATACTAGAGATTTACATATATTAAATTTAATACATTCTTATTTTAAAAGAGGTAGTGTTTACACAGATACTAAACGTGTAAGTAGATACAGATTAATAGTCAATAAAAGTAATCTTTATTTGTTAACATCTCATTTTTGTAATTATCCATTAATAGGATATAAAGCTATACAATATTCAACTTGATTAAAAATAGTTGATTATTTAAATCATAAAGATATTGCTGCTTCTATTTTTTTTTATGCGAAAAAAAATACAGCACACAAAGGTTTATAATAAAAAAGATATAAAGTTAGAAAAACTTTTAGTTTAATTAAGCAACTTAAAATAAGGCTTCGTCGGCTTAGTTCTGCCAGCCAATAGAGGAGTATCCCTATAAGGGCTAAGAATAAAGTAATAATATCTAAATTTAAGGAAAATGGCATTACAATCCTAGTATAGCAGAAGCTTTTAATTCAGTTGAGCATATACGTTAGTTCATAATGTGCTCATTAAATCAAGTATATTTGCAGGAAAACCTTATTTATATTAAATTTTATAAGATGATCAGCAGGAAACCATTAGTGTAGATGATGGATCTTCAGAGACTTATACACTTGACTTCTAATCTGAAGTTAGATTATGATAGATGATATAGTCCTACCTTTTCTGTAAAGAAAAGGAATATTGATTATTTATCTATACTTATTTTATGATATGCATTTAATGCATATTCCTATATTGGGTTATAAAAATAAAATGGAGTCTTGTCATTTTTCCACTATTTCAAAAACTAAGTCTCTATATGTACCTTTAACATCAATAAGAAATTTATCGGTGCATTTGAAGGAAGAACATAAGTTCAATAAAGAGTTTCTATTTTGATTTTCAGGATTTACTTTTTTTTTATGCTACGCATAAAAACAGGAGAGGGATGCTTTTCCATTACATTAAATCGTACATATATTAGATTTATATTTAAAATAAATTTACACATTGATGAATTAAAAGTTCTTAATACTATTAAATCTAAATTAGAAATAGGTAAAGTTGTTATAGAACAAAAAAAATGTAGTTGTGCATTTATAGTAGAAAATTTTTCTGAATTAAAAGATGTATTATGTCCTATGTTCATAAACTTTCCTTTACATACAACTACAAAGTTAGATTTCCAAGATTTTCATGCAGCTATTCTTATTAAAGCTAAAAGTATAGATGGAAATCTATCAAGTTCAGATAGGGAAAAGATTAATTTACTTAAAAATGGAATGAATTTAAGAAGAAGAGAACGGTCTTTAAATACGATGTTACGAGACCTCAATTTATAATAAACCCCAATTGATTTATTGGGTTCATAGAAGGTGAAGGTACTTTTGGAATGGATCTTCATTATATTTTCAAGTAGCTCGCTTCGCTTCTTAGTTTTTACTTCTTAACTAAGAAGTAAAAACAGAAAAATACGAGTCAAGAAAGTTTAAATGCAATGATAACATTTTTAACTGAATTATCTAATTCTCATATACCTAAATATAGTAAAATCTTGTCAGTAAATGTAAGTAATACTACAAATCTTATAACTAATGTAGTATCTTTAGTTGTTAGTAGTGTAGATGCTTTATTTTATTATATTTTACCTTGATTAGATTCTTCTGATATGTACATTAAATATATAATAATCCATATTAATAATTCAATATTATGAAAAAAAAAAATTAATTTTATTTCTTATAGTAAAAATAATAATAATTTATCTTTATACTCTTCACTTTTACCTTTTTATTCTAATGCAGATACAGAAAAAGTAAAAGTATTAGAAGAAAATAAAGATAAGGCCGGAGTGTATAGATAGATTAACAAAGTAAACGATAAAACATATATAGGAAGTTCTATTCAATTAAGAATAAGATTCTATAGATATTATAATCTAGCTTATCTAGAGAGAAATATAAGTATGCCTATATGTAAAGCGTTATTAAAATATGGTTATTCGAATTTTAGTTTAGATATTTTATAATATTGTGATCCTATAAACACTTTAAATAGAGAGAGTTATTATATATCAGAATTAAAGCCAGATTATAATATACTACAATCAGCTAATTTACCTCGTTTAGGTATAAAGCACACAGATATAACTTTATCTAAAATAAGTAAAGGCTTAAAAGGGAGCTTGCTTATCCTCCGGATGAGCCAAAACAGATATACATAAATTAAGGTTGTCTTTAGCTGATCCAAATTCAATACAAATAGAAGTAGTAGATTTATTTTTAACTAAAACAACAGTTTATCATTCTATGAGAATGGCAGCTAAATAATTAAAAATTAACCCTATAGTTATTAGTAAATTTGTTTCACGTAATCAAGTTAAAGCTTATAAAGGTGGCGCTAGCTCTCATTTTTAAGATAAAATAATAAATTAACACAAACTTTAAATTATGAAGCTCTATTATTAAAAAAAAAAAGGATATTATTATTTAACTGAAGGTAAAAAATTATTTTTAGATATTTCAGATATTCTTAACAAAAGATATAGCACAAGTAATATTAATTCAACTGAAGATATTAATAAAGCTCTTCCTTCGGACGAAAATATTTTAGAAAGGTTTAAAAATATATCCAAAATATCCTTTTGATATAAAACTTTTTAATCCTCATGTAGATAATGTGCGTAAATTTATAATAGCAAATAAATTAGACAAATATAGAGTTGTATATATATATACAAATGAAGGTATAGTTGAAGGTTCTCCATTTGCTTCTTTCAGTTTGGTGTTTGGTTCATAATACACTTTTAATTTTTATAACCCTAGGAATATATATTATAGTAAATATACTATAGTTGCAAATACTATAAGAAGTATATAATAATCTATATATATAATGATTATATTTTTTAGTTCATTAAGGGTAAATACTATAGTGTCTTTTTTCGAACGCTGACACACAATAACTCAAAATTATGAAAGAGATAAAAGGTAAGGGAGGTATCTATCGTTGAGTTAATAATTTAAATGGTAAATGTTATGCAGGTAGTAGTGTAGACTTATCTAAACGCCTTTATAAGTATTATAGTTTAGCTCATATTATAGTTCAATCAAAACATAGCATAATATGTAAATCATTAGTTAAATATGGTTATGGGTGTTTTAGTTTTGAAATTTTAGAGTATTGTGATAAAGAGGTAGTTCTTATAAGAGAACAATATTATTTATATTTATTAAAACCTGAGTATAATAGCTTGAGAAAAGCTGGATCTCTTTTAGGTTATTTACATACAAAAGAGGCTAAAGAAAAAAATGAGAGGAACTAGAAATTTAAGTATTGGACATTTAAATAAGATAAAAGAGCATATTGCCAAATTAAATAGAAAAAATTCAATAAGAGTTGATAATAAAAAAGGAACAAAAGTCGAATATGCTTCTATTCGTTTAACCTCTAGAATATTGAATTGTAGTGATGGAACAATAAAGAATTATCTGAACAATAATAAGCTTCTATTTGGTCGTTATATTCTTTCTGCAAAAAAAAATAAATAATATAAATAGTAATAATAAATAACGAGCTTGCTTGCGAAGCTACTCCTGTTTATTAATGCTTTTTACTCTAAAGCTATTATAAGTTATTAATTATAATACAAAGCCTTCTAATAATTTTATAATTTATATGTATTTGGTTATTAAATAAGAATTAAAACTTAGTAGTAATACGTGTAATCGTTATATAGATACCAATAGATTATATAAAAGTAAGTATATTTTTTCATCTAAACCACTCATATATAGTACGTCTAGGGGTTAATTAAATATAAATAATTATTAGTTAACAATTTATTGATTATGAGAGACGTAAATAACGGGTGATTAATTCGTTACTTACACAGTAATACAGCTTCAGCATTCTTCTTCTTGGTCGAAAGTGTAAATTTACGGCGCAGCCGGCCTTTTATTTTTACTGAAACTACGACTTTAGGAACTAATATAGGTTTATCTAGTAAATCAAAATCTAATAGTAAAGAAAACCTAAGTAACTCCTTTTCTTCTAATGAAGATTTATTTGAATGATTTAGAGGATTTGTAGATGCCGAAGGTTGTTTTTTTATACAAAGGTTAGATAACCGTTTCAAATTCGTATTTACAATAAATTTGCATAAAGACGAGTATCTTTTACTTAAATATTTAGCTGAAAAATTAGTAGTAGGTAATGTTTACCTTAGAGAAAAATATGTTAATTATACTGTGTCAAGTAAAGGGGATTTACTAAAGATTTTTGCAGTACTTGGTGAATTGAATACAAGTAAAAATTTGAATTATACAATGTTTAAAAAAGCATATGATCTTTACTTTAATCGTGAATCTCTTAAAGTTTCTGTTAAACTAAGAGAAAGATTGATAGAACTTAAAAATCAAATGAATAAAAATAGAATAGACTTTAATCAGCCTAAAGGCCATTCTATAAACATTACTCCTTATTGATTACTTGGATTTGTAGAAGGTGATGGATATTTTTCGGTTAATCCTAAAACCTTTTCTTTAAAATTAGGTATTGGGCAAGCTACTCAAGAAATAGGTGTACTAGAAGAAATAAAAACATTTTTATTAGGTTTACCGGGTAAATATACAATAAAAAGAAATAATTCTAATCTTGTAAAACTGAAGGTTTATAATCAAGCCAAAGGTCGAGATCACAGACCTATGGCCTATCTAACAGTAAATCAAAGAGATTTTCTTACTAACGTTCTTATACCTTTTTTTGATAATTTAAGATGATTAAGTAAAAAGGAAAAAGATTATGAAGATTGAAGATTAATTTTAAATATTATAAAGCAAGGTAAACATTTTACAGATGAAGGTAAAAATATAATATCTTTAATTGCTAAAGGAATGAATAATAATAGATTATCTACAAATTTATCTAAAGGATCTTGTTCTTATGATATAGGGATTAAGGAAAGAATCTTAAAACTTATGGAAAGTCCTTTAAATTACAAAGTACAGTCTGATGGAAAAATATTAATAAAATCATTGGAAACTTATCTTAAAGGTAGAGGGAATGTAGGTGTAAGAGTCTTAGATGAAAAGGGTGAATTAGTATATAACTTTAGTTCTATAAAAGAGTGTGCTTTATTCTTTAATCTACATAGTAGAACTATAAATAGAAGACTAGAGAATGGGACCTTTATTGAGTTTAATGGAAAAAATCTGGTATTCAAACGTGAAGTATATTTACCTTAATTTGTCTGTAGTCTAAATGTCGCGCTTAGCATGGATGTAGTAAAAAAAAAAGGTCGCGAGTGCACCAAATAAATCTCCTTTATAGGGTGTAACTTCTTGGTGTGTCGTAGTAAGGCCAATCAGTGGGAGTGAACCTTCTGCTATAAACCATCAAATTGCGGGAAAGCCTTAAAGATATTTCAACCAAATGAATATGGTAACATATGGGTGGCACAGGTAATGACTCGTGGTAAGGTAAAATCGAAATATATACTTATAAAATAAATAGGTAATCCGCAGCCAAACACCAGCGCAGTCGGTGTGCAGTTAATCGACTAAATGTTGGTTGGCATGAATAAATACTTTTGTGCTTAAGATATAGTCAAACCCTACTCGAAAGAGTACAGGGCAATAAATACTTTAATTATGTAATTAGTATCTAGTTAGCTAATTTCTTATCCAGCTGGTTCAGGCGGAGGGAGGTACTTCTGTATACATACGTCTATTAAATACACCTTTATAATATTTAATAAGCTCTATGCTACGAAGTAGCAGGAAGTCAGCTATCGTATTTATTGTCCGATAAAAGGGTGGTAATGGTATCCTCGCCATAACTACTTAGGGAGAAGTACCCTAACTAAACTAGTTTTGTAATATAAATTTTACAAAGGGTAGATTTGATATTTACACATAGGAAGAGGTTTCTATTACGCATATGCGCCGTGCTGGTGCTTTATTGTCGTGAAGTTAGAAAACTTCTATCGCCGTTTGATTTTGATAATAGCAGCAGAGTTAGGTCTGATGGAAAACTGAGGGCTGAACAAAGCATCTCTGTCAAAGTGACTACATTTACTAACCCTAAAAGTAATAATAGAGTCGCGAGCTAGTTATTCTATGGTTAAAGCTATACTGCCTGAAGCAAATTGTCTATTGATCTCGAATAGAGGATACTGTCATTACGGGGAAAGGACAGTTAGAACGCTAGAATGAGTGGATGCGTATCATTCTAATCAATCCGTTTCTACAAGATGTGAACTAATCACATTAAAAGACAAGAGTTTGCAACCTAAGGAATATGTTCGAACAATAAAGTGCACCACGGGATTGCCTAAGGAAAGCAATTTCTATGGTAACAGAGTAACAATAGTAGGGAATACTTTCTGAAGTGTTACAGCCAATAAAAGATCTAATTTTGTTAGACATTACAGTACATCTGGTACAACCTATGTAATGTCTAGGTTAGAGAAGTTGAGACTTAGAAGTGAAAATAGACCTAATCATAAGATAAATTCAAATTTACATTCTTTGGTATATAATGTTGATCTATTGAATCAAGCCTATAACTTATTAAAAAGTAAACCGGGAAACATGACCCCTGGGATTGTACCAGAAACTTTGGATGGAATGAGTCATGAGATTTTATTAGATATTAGTGAGAGTTTAAAAAATGAATCTTTTGTTTTCAAACCGAGCCGGCGTGTTTACATCCCTAAAGCTAGTGGAGGGCTAAGACCTTTATCTATAGCGTCTACAAGAGACAAAATAGTACAACAGGCTATAAAGATGATTCTTGAAGCTATCTTTGAGCCACTTTTTCTAGATAATTCTCATGGTTTCAGACCTGATCGAAGTTGTCACACAGCCTTAAAAGAAGTGAGAAGAACTTTCCCATCTGTAGCTTGAGTTATAGAAGGAGACATCGAAAAATGTTTTGATTCCATTGACCATAAATTATTAATGAATATATTAGAGTTAAAGATCCTTGATAAAAGATTTATTAATTTAATTAGAAAAGCTTTGAAAGCTGGTTACTTCGAATTTAAAGTTATTAGCACGAATATTGTTGGAACTCCTCAAGGATCCATTGTTAGCCCGATACTGGCTAACATATTCTTACATCAATTAGATGTATTTGTACAAAACCTTAAGGCGGAGTTTGACAAGGGAATCAAACCAGGAATTAGCCAAAAGTATAAAAATATAAGACCAGAATACAGAAGGGCCATCTACCACAAAGATGTAAGAAAGATAAGAGAGGTAATGAATAGAATTAGAAAGTTAGATTATACTGATTATTCAGATCCCAATTATAAGAGATTGGTATATATTAGATATGCTGACGATTGAATGATAGGAATAAGAGGATCTTATAAGGATGCCTTGGAAATAAAATCTAGAGTGAAGGAGTTTTGTGAAGAAATTAAATTGAAATTGAGCGAAAGCAAGACCAAAATCACTAGCCTGTACAAAGACAAAGTCTTATTTTTAGGAGTACACTTAACTAGATCTAATCAAAACACCTATTACATTAAGAAAAAACACAATAGATCTAAAAGACAAGGTCTTCAGTTAAGACTCCAGGCTCCGATACAGAATATCGTAGCCAGACTTCATATACAAGGATTTATGAAAAATAACATATCTATTCCTAAATTCATTTGATTGCCTAACGATCATCGTACTATTATTAGTTTATATAACTCTGTAGTTAGAGGATACTTGAACTATTATTCTTTTGTTAATAATTATGGCTCTTTAACCTCTAGAATTTTTCTGATATTAAAAAGCTCGTGTTGTAAATTATTAGCAACAAAATTTAGTCTGAAAACTATGGCTAAAGTTTATAAAAAGTTTGGTAAGAATTTGGGTGCTTCGGTACTCAAAGAAAATGAAAAGTTATTAACTTTTATTAAACCTAGTTATAAAATGACGCTTAAATTTAATAATAAAGTTAATCCGGTTGTTAATACTACAAATGTGATAAGTATTTCTCAAGCTTCTTTACAAGGATTGATGTGTCAGGTGTGTGGATCCGACTATCGTGTTGAGATGATTAGAAAAATGAAGGATCTTGAGGCACGCCACCAAAAGCGAGTTTTGTTGATAAATTAATGGCAAAGAGAAATAGAAAACAAATACCATTATGTAGAAAATGCCATATGGAAAAGCATCGTAACAATAAGTCTTAATATGAAATATTGGTGGAGAGCCTCGTGATATGAAAATATCCCGCGGGGTTCGGGAAAGAGGCGTGTAATCCTTATGGGTTTATGCGTACTTAGTTCATCGTACAGAGCACCTAGAACATTAGCTTGAATAATTGGAGTGATAATACTTATACTTATGATGGGTATAGGTTTCTTGGGTTATGTATACATAGCCCTAAATGATTATAATAATAACAAAATAACAATCGTGCGATAATCTAGGGCTTAGCCTAGCTATATATTTAAAAATAAAAGAGATTTTTACATATCCACTCGTTATAGTACTGGAGCTGGTACAGCATATCCTTCAATTAAAAACTAGTAATTCCTTAATACCGAGGGAGCAGTTTGTTATAAATAGCTTTTTAAAGTCTAAAAATCTTAATCCTGTTTTTATTTATGATAACTTAGATGATATTAGTCAAAATATAATTAAACAAACTAAAGGTCTTAGTGGCATTTATATGATATTAAATAAACAGACTTTAAGTTATTATATAGGATCTGCTTCTACAGGTAAAATTAATTCAATATTTAGTAATCATTTAATTAACTTTAATGGTAGTAAAATAATTAAAAATGCCTTGCTTCGCTAGCTTCGCTAGCTTCGGTAGAAAAAGTATAATTTTCATAATTTTGCTTTCTTTGGTATTAGAATTATTTCCAGCTTCATCAAGAGAATAATAATAAATTATTAGATTTAGAAGACTTTTAATTAAAGTCTCTTTTAGCCGATTATAATGTATTAACAGAGGCAGGTCGGTCTTTGGTTATAAACATACAGAAGTAACTATAATAAAAATGAAAGCTAAATATAGTGAAGAAAAAAAAATAGGTGAAATAAATAGAGGAAAAACTTTGTCTCCGGATACAATAGAAGGTATTAGGCGAACTGCTCTTAACAGAAATGAGCGTATTTATTCTGAAGAAGGTGTCTTAAATATGAAAAATAATTCTAAATCACTCATGGATGCTTCGCAGGAATTAAATGGAATTGTTCATGGTGAATTTCATAGTATAACAAAAGCAGCTCAGGCTTTAAATTGTTCATATAAAACAATATATAGAACTTTAAATAGTCCTGCTTCGCTTCTTAGGTTTTACTTCTTAACTAAGAAGTAAAAACAGTAAAAAATTAAAAGGACTAGCGCTAGCGCATGAATTGTTTGTTTAACTTAAAATTTTATATTATTATAATTATAGTCCTGTGAGTAACAAGTTTTATGTAATTTATGGAAAAAAATAAAACTTAAAATAGAATGACCGGATAGGGACATTGAAGAAATAATATTATTTCTTTGGCAATATTAGTGAAAACGATCAAATTATATTATTATAGTATAATAGATCGTCGGTTCTTTATAGGATCGCGACAGACTGGGTCACTAATGGGTAGCTGAAATGCTGCTTAATGCACAGTCGAAACTTTTATCTATAATTTTTGTAGATAATTATGATATACGTATCATAAAAATGTAATGAAAAGTAAGTTTGTATGAAGAGATAATAAGTAATATAATCTATTTAATTTTTAGTATTTATTGCAGCATTGCTGCAAAAGATCTAAGTTGTTATTATAGCATTCATATTAAATCTGAAAAAAATTATAAAAATATAACAAAAAATACTCAAAGTCAAACTCAGAGTTTAATATTAAGAGAAGAAAATTTAAAAAAGGAAAACCCAGAATTAGAATGATTATCTGGATTTTCGGAAGCTGAATCTTTATTTTTTATATCAAATAAAGGAGCTTTAAAATTTAAAATAAAATTACATTATGATGATAAAAATACATTAGTATACATAAAAAATTTATTAAGTAGATTAGCAAATAGAGATGTAGGAGTTATTATAGATTCAAAAAACAAACATGAGTCTTACTTTTCTGTAGATAAATTTAAGGATATATGTGGTGTTATTATACCTATATTTACTACATATTATTTTACTACTACAAAATATTTTGACTTTCAAGATTTCAAAACAGCAGCTGAAATTAAAATGGCATCATTTTATAAAAAAAAAAAATTATCTAAATTAGAATTAAATAAAATTTTAAAATTAAAATCTGGTATGAATTCATTGAGAAAAGAATTCGATATTAATAGTATACCTAAACGAGCTTTAACGTCTTATAGGGTATTAGGTTTTGTGGAAGGTGATGGGACTTTTTGTATATCTAATTTAATACCAGTGTTTTCAATTAAACAACATTCTAAAAATGTACAATTTTTACATGAGATTGGAAAATTTTTTACTAAATTACCTGGACCTAAAAATGATGTATTAAAAACTAAGCCTGTGCCAGGAGTATATATTTTACATGATTCTTCTACATTAAATGTATCGAATATCTTCCAATTACATAATTATATTTTACCTTTCTTTAAATCTTTAAAGTTTAAATCTAGAAAAGTAGTAGATTTTGAATATTGAGAAGTAGCAGTTAAGTTAAAAGCTTTAGGTTATACTACTTTACCTCAAGGTAAACAACTTTTAGTTGAAATATCTAAATATATTAATAAACGATATTCTACTAGATTAGATGTAGTAGAACCACCTAAAAATCTTAATAAAATATTTAATTTACCACCTGTATATGATTTAACTTTAGGTTTATCTTATAAAGCTTATTCAGATCTTGTGAAAATAAATAAAGGAGGGCATAAAGGTTATGGTGTTAATGTCTACGATAATAATAAATTAATAAAGGGTTCTCCTTTTTCTTCTTACAATAAAGCAGCTTTAGCTTTAGGTAATGTAAATATTTCTTCTGTAATATCAAAAAAAATAGATACAGGTAAACTGTATAAAAATAGATATATTTTTGAATCTTATTATCCTAATATTATAAACTAGAATGAAATTAAATAAGTTTGTATGTACTACCTACGATGTGAAGTAGGAATTTGCATAAAGGGTAAAATTGTCAAATTACGGGGAAGCCTTAAAGCTTATGGTACCAAACTTATATCGAAAAGATATAAGTAAATGAACTAATTCTTCATATAAGGTAACAAGCCATAAGATAATTGAAAAATAAATAGGTGATCGCGTATCTAAGTCATTTGCGCTTCTTAGTTTATATTTCTAACCCTTTGCTTCTAGTGAAGGATGGATATAGATAGTAAACTAATAAATAAAAATTGATGTAAAAGAGCAACGAGTAGATGGCAGTTAATGTATTAATATAATACATTTAAGGTATACTCTACTAGATTTAGAGATAAATCTTTAATCGGAATCCTTTCTAAACAAATAGATTGATTTAAATAAAAAAAATATACTATTTGTATGATAAATTTGAATATTGTGTATGGTCAAATGTCATTGTGAGGTGCTACAGTTAAACAGCGGAGTAATAGCTGTACTAAAATATCACTAAATGCTGGAACTCTTATTATATTAAGACAATCAGCAGGAAACCAAACATAATTTTTTATGGAGTAGTATCTTCAGAGACTTTACGTGGTACATTTTTTTTTATCTAGTATAATTTGTATTATCTAGATTAATAAATGAATATATAGTCCTAACCATTAAATAAATTTAATGTAAGGAGATTCGCGCCTCTTTGCTTTTTTAATATAAGTAAATGTTTCAGTATGTTCCCTTAAACTTTAATTAAAGTTAATAAATAAGTCATGCTGTTACAAACAAAAGTCTAATTGTATTACTTTTTTAATATCACCTATTTTATTACATTACTATCAAATCAGTCTAGATTTATATTATTATTTTGTATTTACCTTTAAAATGAAATATAATAGAAATACTAATAACATTAATGTTTTGTTTACAGGTGTCCATAAAGAATACCCAGAATCATCTTTAAACACTAAATTTATAGAGTGATTCGTAGGCTTTTGTGAAGCGGAGTCTAATTTTTTAATTAGAACAAGAAAAAATGAAAAAGATAAAATTTCAGGTTTTGAATTTGTATTTAGGATTTCTTTACATAAAGATGATAAAAAAGTTTTAGAATACATAAAAAGTACTTTAGGCTGTGGTAGATTAAACACTGAGAGAAATGTTTTTATTTATTCAATATCTCAATTAAATGATATAGAGAGGGTATTGCTACCTTTATTTGATAAATTTACATTAAATACTATCAAATACTTGGATTACCTTTGTTTCAATTTTTTATGTATAGAAATCGAAAATTTAGTGAATTAACTTTAGACGAAATTAATTTAAATATTAAAAAATTAAAAGAAAGTATGAATAATAAGAGAGTAGATTTTAATTTCTCGTCAGATAAGCACAATATAGTAATAACAGGTAATTATCTTGTGGTATTGGAGGGAGATGGGTCATTTTACTTAAATAAGCACGATATGACTGCTCGTGTTTCATTAGTTACTACTACAATTAATAGAGTAGTTTTAGAAAAAATACGTGAGTTTATTTTAGTATTAGATGAGCATTCTTATATGTTAGGTAGTACAACTAAATTAATAAATATTAGTAATAAGAAAGTTATAAGTGACCATAGACCTATCTCTTTATTAGAAATCTATCAAATAGATTTCATTTGCAATGTACTGATACCCTACTTAGATAGTCTAGAATTTAGAACAAAAAAATACCAAGATTATTTAGATTTCAAAAAAATAGCGCAATTAATATTAGAAGGAAAATACTTAACTAATAAAGGTAAAGAACTAATAATAAAATTAGGAGACAGTATGAATAATAATAGATTATCCACTACGACCAGTAGGAGTATAGTTTTAGATGATACTACTAAATCAGAGTTAAATCTTTTAATCCAATCTGATCCATTAATAAATATAGATACTGAAGGTAGAGCTATTATAATCTCTGAAAAAAAATATATAAGATCTACTTATATTATAAAAGTTTATCTTCTAAATGGTTCTGTTAATTATTATACAAATGGAGTTTCATGTGCTAAATTTTTACATGTAAGTAATTATTCTATCACAAAAAGGTTAAATGATGGTAAACCAGTAAAAAATAAAGAAGGTTTAATTGTTGCTCAGTGTATTAAAAGAATTAAAGTCTATTCTTCTTTAAAATAAATTCTTAACCCTTGTACCGCTCTAAACAACCACTTAGTTAGAATTGATTATATCAGTATTACTAACTTAATTAGTGCTATACCTTGAATAGGACAAGACGTAGTTGAGTTTATAAAAAGTCTTGATCTGAATTACTTTATATTATTTTTGGCTTCGTTATTTAACATATATAAAAATGGAATTTACAATGTGGGAAGTTTACCTATAATTGGTGTTACTAATACTAGACGACGGGCTGAACCTAAGTTAAAAAGATTATCTAAAGCTGAATATCTGGATATTCCTAAATCATTTTTAGCTTTTTTAGTTGGATTTATAGATGGAGACGGATATATAGGTATTAGAAAAAGTTATAAAGATAGTATATCTATTAATTTAACTCTTTCTGTACATTTAGATGATATCTCCATATTAAATTATATTCAATCTGTATTAAAATTGGGAAAAATAGATTATTATCCTGTGCGAAAGAGTCCTACAGCTAGATTAATTATTTCTAGACTAGAGTTGCAAGAGGTATTATTTCCTTTATTTATACAATCGGGATTTTTTTTCTTAACGAATAATCGAAGGGGACAATATTTTAGGGCTATGCATATTTTAAAAAATGATATAAGAAAATATATGGAATTACCTACAGTTGCTATGGTTACACCAGAACTTACAAGCACGGCTTTAGAATATTCAAACATACCTTTTTTTAAAGATTGAATTGTAGGATTTACATGCGCTGAAGGCTCCTTCTTTATAAAGGAGAACAATGATGGTTGTTTTCAGCTTAAACAGAAGTTACATCCCATATTATTTGAAGCATTTAAGTTAGTGTTTAAAACTAACAGAAAAATCACAGTTAATAAAGAATATTCTCAATTTGGGGTATCTTCTAAATCTGATATACAGACTGTTATAAATTTTTTTTCTTTTTCAGGACATCATTCTTTGGTAGGATTAAAGAGTATTCAGTATTCAGCTTGGTTGGCTAAATTGCGTGGTTCTAAACGTTATAAAAATCTTAAATATCCAGATTTAACTTAGCTACTAAAGTTTAAGTTATAAACTTTACTATCTTTTTCTTTTTACAATATTAGTAACTTAAAATATAAGGTAGATTTGTAGATACATCGTAAAATTGTAAGAACCCCCATAGACAAAAATAATAATTACACATATATGAGCTCCATGAAAGTAGTAATTCTTTCATCGTTAATGAGGTAAATTGCAGGAACGTATTAATATTAATACCTCCAAAATTAATATTATCTGCAGCAAATATTTGATGAATGGAATTTTATATACATCAATTAATGTTCAACGACTATCTAGTGCGTGATACACAATAATCTAGACATAGATGAAAACTTCACAACCTTAACTAACTTAAGTTATTTATATATATATATATAAAAATATATAAAAAAGGTTGAAGATATAGTCTTTCAAGAACTGTAAAGTTCTTCCTCTATAAGCTACGTTATACGCTTGTTCGGTAGCTATTTATTATATACAGACATATATATATAAATGAGAGGAGAAGATTTTATATTAAATAATATAAAATGAAATCATATGAGGAGGTTTAAACACAGATGAACCACATTGTGGCGACATAATGTTAAAAATTCTGCTTAATGCTGGAAACTCTCCCATTTTTGGATTTGCATACGTATTATTAATTCTATTTTACGTAAAAATTGCAATGACATGGAGACAATCAGCCGGGGTAAGAAGTTTATCAACTTCAGAAGCCTCTCAGAGACTAAACGCAGAAAATCTCTTTTATCCTTATTTAGTTGGTTTAATCGAAGGAGATGGATATTTTTCTATAACGAAAAAAGGAAAATATTTAACATATGAACTAGGTATTGAATTATCAATTAGAGATGTACAATTAATTTATAAGATAAAAAAATTATTAGGTGTTGGTATTGTTAGCTTTAGAAAAAGAAAAAACGGTTCTATTGAAATGGTATCATTAATAATTAGAAATAAGAATCATTTAAAAAATATAATATTTCCTATTTTCGATAAATATCCTATGTTTTCTAATAAACAATATGATTATTTAAGATTTAAAGAATGTTTATTATCTAATGTTTTATATTCTGAATATTTAAAGGAATATATAAGAGATAATAATACTCCTTTAAATACAGTAGAGTCAATTATTAATGCTTCTTATTTTTCTTCATGGTTAATTGGGTTTATAGAAGCTGAAGGTTGCTTTAGTACATATAAAGCAAAAGATGATTATACTATAGGAAGTCTTGATATTAGTCAAACTAATGGAGATATCTTAATTTTAGCTATAAAAACTTACTTATCTATTACTACTGCTATTTATGTAGATAAAACTAATAATTCTAAATTAAAAGCAACAAGCGTAAGATCCATAGAAAACATAGTAAAATTCTTAAAGAATGCACCAGTAAAATTACTAGGTTATAAAAGATTACAATATTTATTATGATTAAAAGAATTACGTTCAATTCCTAGATATTCAAAATATATACCTAATAAATATTAAGGAGATTATGATATAGTCCGATCAATGAATAAATTTGTTGAGAGTAATGAGAGTATATGTATAACTTTATACATATATGGAGATTACCAAGATAAATGCTCTGTTAATAACGCTACTTTAAACAGATTCTTCGCTTTACACTTTGTATTACCTTTAAATACTAGAGGTATTAAAATTTGCCAAATTGCTTGAATACCTGTATTTTATTATATAGAAAATAAGCAGCAAAGTATGAACAATTATTATATTTATAATAAAAATCATACGTGTTCAACGACTAAACGGTAAAATAAAATATAGATTATGTTGTTTTATATAATATAGTCTAAACATTACTATAAAGTAATGAATATACATTATGTATAATATTAATATAATTGTATTTAGTATAATTTTTCTAGTAATAAAATATAATATGTTAAGTTCTATAACCTATGATTATTGAGTAAATAAAATAAAATTAACTAAAACAGCTGTTACTAGTAAAAAAGAAATAATGTACCCTGATGTGGACCTTGGGTTTTTGAGCTTTTTAGTTGGAGTAATAGATGGAGATGGTTATATTCAAGCTAGAAAAAAATCCAATGGGTATATAGAATTTAATTTAGTTATTACTTTTCATATCAGAGATTTAGCTACTTTTTAATATATTTTAAGTAAATTACATTTCGGTATTATAGCTAATGTAAGTTCTACTTTAAGTAAGTTGGTAATTTATAATTTTGAGTTAAAATATATTTTGGTTCCACTATTACTTAAACATAAGTTATTTTTTTTAACTGAAAATAGAATCAATCAGTATAATTTGTTATTATATACTTTAGATAATAATGTCAAAAAATGAGAGTTTTTGCCTAATGTAATCCCAAATTATAATACCTTAATTTTTGACAATCCTATAAGTATTTTACATAATGTTTGATATTTAAAAGATTGATTAGTTGGGTTTGTCTTTTTTTTTGTGCTTCGCATAAAAAAACAGCTGAAGGTTCTTTTTTTGTTCAAGCTAATAAAGAAATTACATTTAGTTTAAGTCAGAAAGGTAATAAAATTTTAATGGAATCTATCCATTTATTATTTAAACCTAGTAGAGCTATTTACTATTCAAAAGAAAAAGATGTATCTCTTGTTCGTATGTCTTCAATAAAAGATATACAAAAAGTTATAAATTTTTTCTCTTTTGAAAATAACTATCCTTTAATTGGATTTAAAAAAGATAGCTATGATTAAAAGTCTTAAAAGAATCAAGCAGATACAAAGATCTAAAATTACCTTAAAATTCCTTTTAACTTATATTTCTATTAATATAAATAAAATTATTGCTTGCTTTATTGGCCATGTGTTTCCCATATAAATTATATATATATTCTATATATTAAGTTTTGTATTATATTTTATGTATACATCTAATATTTATATGAGAAACTATTTAAATGAGCTTTCCTATTAAAAAAAAATAGCGAATAGCCTCTAAAAAATAAAAGAAAATAAAATCCTAAATACTCTATATTAATATAATTAATAAATTTGTTGTATTAGCTGCATTAGTGTTAATGCATTTAATTGCTGTACATGATTCAGCAGGTGCAAGTAATCCTTTAGGAGTTCCTGGTTATTATGATAGAATACCTTTCGCGCCTTATTACTTATTTAAAGTGCGCCGTTGCGCTTTTCTTTGTAGTTTGTGTAAGTTACAATCATATTTCTCAAACATATGACAAACACCAAGCTTAGGTAATGGATGAAAATCCTTGCTGAACATAGCATGCTTGGAAAAGGTTGAAAAGATGGCCAAACGACAGCCCGTCTCGATATCAGTTAAATTAGTCATGGCTAGAGCTATACTGCTCAAAGATCAATTACCAGTACTCCCAAAAGTAGGAGGGTGACCATGTCGGAATGGGTCATTTCATGAGTCTAATAACCCAACCCTTGAAGGGGCTATTAATGAGGGACTTGCGATGCGATGTGCTAAAAGTATATTAAAGGTAGTGAAAAATTGGCCTAAAGCTTTATATAACTTCTACAATAAAAGAACTACGGTATTCACTAAGGGGAGTAATTCCTATGTGAAAGGAGGTCCTGTATTAGCCACTCATAGCAACTATGAATGCTCTATATCGAAAGGTATAAGAAGGTGAAGAGGACCAGTTTTCAAACATTCTAGATCCTATAGTACAATTTCAGGACGAAAAACAAATGTGCTAAAAAGACTAGATAGTCTTTATAAACGCGCTCAATTAGTGGATGTTCCAATCGATAGAAAATTATTTAGAGATTTTTTGTTAGATAAGGATATGTATCTAGCTGCTTATCAGAAACTTAGATCTAAACCCGGTATGATGACTCCAGGTATTGATCCTACTACGTTAGATGGATTGTCTCCTAAGGTTATTGAGGATATAATTTCTAAACTTAGAACCGGAAAATTTAAATTTACAGCAGGTCGGCTAGTTAATATACCTAAATCCAAGGGAGGTGTTCGTCCTCTAACAGTTGGTAACCCAAGGGACAAATTAGTGCAAGAAGTTATGAGAATGGTTCTAGAAGCAATCTATGAACCTGTATTCTTAGACAATTCCCATGGGTTTAGACCTAATCGTAGTTGTCATTCAGCTTTGAGGTATGTATTTACTAAATTCGTAGGATGTACATGGTGAATAGAGGGTGACATTGATAAATGTTTCGACTCTATCCATCACAGTAAACTTATGGAAATTATAAGTAGAAGAATTACCGATCAAAGGTTTCTGGAACTTATTAGAAAAGCCCTTAAGGCTGGATATTTGGCTAAAGGGGAATACAAAACAGATATTGTAGGTACACCTCAAGGATCAGTGATAAGCCCTATTTTAGCTAATATATTTCTTCACGAATTGGATGTATATATAAACAAACTAAAAATAGAGTTTGACTCTACAAGTACTTCACGACCTAGAAGTAAGGAATCTTACCGGTTGAGATATCTTGTCAGTAAATCAAAGAAAATTACTGATCCTAAAATTAAAAGACGGGAATTAAGTAAATATTCATGTTTATTAAGAAATGCTGACAGTAAATCAGTTGGTATGCATTCTCAAAAACTAATGTTTGTTAGATATGCAGATGATTGAGTAATTGCTGTAAATGGTAGTTATACTCAAACAACTGAAATCTTACAAAAAGTTAAGGTGTTTTGTAGTCAGTTAGGCTTAACCGTTTCGGATGAAAAAACTAAAATCACTAACTCTTACAAGGACAAAATTCTGTTTTTAGGAACCTATATTAGACATGCTCTAGTACATACCTATTCAGCTAGAGGGGTTAATAAAGTTCTACAAAGAAACAGGAAAGCGCTTTTACTTACGGCACCTAAGAATTTAATTAGAAAGAAATTAACTAGTGCCGGTTTCATAAGCAACAATAGAGCTCAAACCAGAGTTCAATGAGTACCCTTAGCGATTAGGCAAATAGTACATCTTGGTAATTCAGTATTAAGAGGTTACTTTAACTATTATTCCTTTATTCAAAACAAAGGAAGAGTGTTCCCTTGACTATATTGAACTATAAAAGATGTACTACTACGAACATTAGCTCGAAAACTTAAATTAGTAACTCGTGCTAAAGTCATTAAAAGATTTGGGTCAAATCTAGTTATAAGAGATATGGTAAATAGGGAAAAAGATGGTAAACCAAAAATTGTTGCTGAATTAGTTAAACCAGATTACAAAATAAATGTCTGAGCTTTTAAACCTAAGGATATCAATACTAGAATTACTGCTTTATTCTCTAATAACATATCGTTAGCTACTCTAGACAAGTTATCATGTGCAATATGTAAATCTACTTACAGAGTTGAAATGCATCATATAAGAATGATGAAAGATCTCTCACCTAATACTAAGAGATTAGATATGTTGATGATAAGAGCTAACAGGAAGCAGATACCATTATGCAGAAGTTGTCACATGAAATATCATAGTGGTGTATTAATTATCCCTTCTATTAAAAGGCGGTAATATAGAGGATTAATTTGAAAATGGAGAGCCGTATGATGGGAAACTATCAAGTACGGTTCGGTTACGACGTTTAGACAATCCCTTTGGGAATCAAACGTTAGTTAAACGATTTAATAACTATATTTATCTTTATTTTTGGTTTAAGTATATTTGTATTCTTCATGCCTAATATGTTAGGTGATAGTGAAAATTATATAATGGCTAATCCTATGCAAACACCGGCTGCTATAGTTCCAGAGTGATATCTTTTACCATTTTATGCTATATTAAGATCTATACCTAATAAATTATTAGGTGTTATAGCTATGTTTAGTTCATTATTAATTATATTATTATTACCTAAAGCAGATTTAGGTTTAACTAAAGGTTTACAATTCAGACCTTTAAGTAAAATAATCTTTTTTATATTTGTTATAAACTTCTTAATATTAATGCAACTAGGAGCTAAACACGTTGAAAGTCCATATATAGAACTTGGACAAATTAGTACAGTTATATATTTCTCATACTTCTTAATTATAGTTCCTGTTGTAAGTATAATTGAGAATACTTTAATAGATTTGTATCAAGATAATAATAAGCTTAATTACAAATAATTAAGATTATTCAAATATTATTAAAGTTAAATTTTATATTAATTATAAAAGTTAATATAAAAAGATTATGATATAAAAGGATTTAGATTTTGATTGCAAATCAAGAGTATTGAGGTTCAATTCCTCCATAATCTTAATTTAAATCTAGTTCCTTAAGAATAAAAATAATTTGTTAACAACTAAGGTTAATAAGGTATTTAACTCTGTTATGGAATGTGTAGAAATATATATAGAAGTAAATGAAGCTTCGTGTTCAGTTTTAAATGTTAGCCAGTAGTATAAATATAATTTGTACGGTAAGGGCTATAATAATTAAGAGTTTAGATAAATGTAAATATATGTATACAGTGGAACAATAGATATATTAAGTTCTTTTTTAATTATTAATAATAACTAATAATATCACTTATATATTTATACTTGGTTAATGTATAATATTGGGGGATTCAGAAGAAGACGTCCATGACCCGAAGTTCAAATCTGAAATATCTATGGGCATGGAAAGATGATTTAACTCAACTAACGCTAAAGATATAGGAACGTGCGCGAGACGAGCTTTTGTTTGTGTTCTATTAGTAAGTAATATGGGTATACAAATTTGGACATTACAAGCATAATATCATCTGATATTATATGTTTACTCTACAGCATCGGCATACAATTGGCCAATAACCACTGTATCGCTATAGCAGATGTTGAATGAGGGATCGATGGAAGACTGCCATTCCTTAACAATTCCTTTAAGAGTTTCCGACAAGGTTACGATAAGAAACTTGACACGTACAGATCGCCATGAGTCGGGCCTTACGTCCTAAGCAGGATATCGCGGCGTATGATCAGCAATTTAAAAGCTAGTGGGGGAAGTTCCGACCCTGATAGTTGCTTGCAAGCTGAAGGTAACTCCAATGAGGAGAGTAACTTAGTTACATGTGCGCAAGAACCTAAACCGGAAAAGACCATTTCATTAGGTGTCAACACATCAGATGAAAGAAAAGACACATCAAAAGAACTGTCGGATCCAAACGCCTCTACATGTAAGCGTGGACGGAACCCTCATAGTAGCAAGGAACCAAAAATTCCTAATTCCCAAGCGAAGGAGGGCAGTGTGAATTCTCCTGCTCTGAAACAAAGGTCTCGTAGTATGGTTTCAAACCAGAGTCTACGTATGTTTGTTACATCACAGCTGGAGCGGTACAAGAACGATGACGGAAAATATAATGCTATTATAAGAATACTTGCAGACGCGGGTTTTTTACAATTTTGTTATATGTTGATAAAAGGGAAACCGGGAAACATGAGTAAAGGTATAACAGGGGAAACTTTAGACGGTATTATATTTGAATGATTTTGTAAAATAGCTGAAGACAGGGAAATTCAAATTTACTTCAGCACGTAGAGTAATGATACCTAAACCAGGAAAGAGAGGTGAGCGTACATTAGGAGTAGGAGCACCCAGAGAGAAAATAGTTCAGAAAGGCCTACAGATAATACTAGAAGCCATATATGAACCTATGTTTCTTGATTGCTCGCATGGTTTCAGACCTGAGAGATCTACTCACAGTGCATTGAAACCACTACATCTGAAAGCGCACCACTACTCATGAGTTATACAAGGAGACATATCCAAGTGTTTCGATAATATACCTCATGATCATGAAACTACTGAAAAATAAGATTATATGTGATCGTACAATAGAACTTATTAGAAAAGCACTAGTTGTTGGATATTTAGACCCAAAAACAAATCGGATAACTAAAACCAATATTGGTACTCCGCAAGGAAGTGTACTAAGCCCTTTACTTGCCAATATAATTTTACATGAATTAGATACATATCTAAATAGAGATCTAATCCCAGAGTATCACAGAGGAAAGAGAAGACGTACTAATCCTACGTATAACACTATAACTCACATCAGACATACCAAGAAAGATTCTACTCCTGAAGATAAAGATAACGCTTTAAAGATGATGATGGTGACACCGAGAATGGACTTGAAAGACCCCGATTTTCGTAGATCTATGTATATTAGGTATGCTGATGATTTTGTATACTTATTCGAAGGTCCAATAGTAGAAGCTAAAATGATTAAGGAAGGTATTAAAAGCGCATTACATAAACTTACTGGACTGGAACTAAATGATGAAAAGACTCTAATTACACATGTAAATGACGGATTTCACTTCCTAGGAGCATATATAAAAGGTCTAAAACATGTAGGTTTTGTTATGAAAACTGTTAGCTCAAAAGGTAACATAATCAGAATGAGAGCTAATGTAAGAGCCAGAGTAAATATGCCTACTAAGAAGCTAATTGAAAAACTAATCCTAAATGGTTTTGCACGTAGAAACCACCAAGGTGAAGTACTTGCTATACCTCTAACTAAATTGGTTAACCTGGACCACTCAACTATAATAGAGTTCTTTAACTCAAAGGTATACGGGCTTATGAACTATTATACTTTCGCTGCGAATAGAATAGATATTCAAAACCTTATTTTAATTTTAAGACTGTCCCTTGCCAAAGGCAAGAAAATTTAAATTTAAGTCCGCAATATAAGCTTTAAATAAATTAGGTCCATACCTAAAAGATCCCCACACGGATCTTGAATTGATTGTTCCAAAATCCTTACCAACTATACACAAATATAATGTTAAGGAGACTTTTACTCAACCTACTGAAATTCTCGATCATACTTGATACGGTAGACTTACGCACACAAACCTATTTAAGACATGTGTTCTCTGTAATAGTTCAACTAAGATAGAAATGCACCACCTTAGAAAAGTCAATGACGTAAGAGCAAAAATAACGAATAATAAAGCTAGCTTCAAACAAATGAATAGTAGCTACGCAAAGAAAACAAGTCCCATTATGCCAATACCACCATTCCCTATATCATAGAGGTAAACTATTGAGCTACGAATTGAATCAAATAGCTAAGTACAATGACAACTTGTCTAAATACATAGCAGATAATGACAATAAGTAACACTATAACTTACATCAGCCAAAATCATCCTTCAATGCACCGTCAGTTAATTCACATGGCGAGCCGTATGATGGGAAACTATCACGTACGGTTCTGAGGGCAGTTCGTATTTTACGGCTGACCCTTACTTTATATTTAATATTTGCATTATTTTCTGGATTATTAGGTACAGCTTTTTCTGTGCTAGTGCGCCGTTGCGCTGGTTTTATGTTCGCTGAATTATTCGGCCACTGTTCATTTCGTATGGTGACAGCATCAGGTTTAGTTGGCATCGAAAGATGACCAATGAACTTAGCATACTTGTTAAAAGCTCAGAGTAAGTGAATTCAGGTAACGAATCCAGAGCGAGCTGTTGTTCCTAAGGTTAAGGTCTCACTACTTGAACTCTATCTCGAGAGCACCTCACGAAAAGGGTTAATGCATGCCTGTTATCGGCATTATATATCCATTATTCTTATGTCAGCACGAAAAATAATGAAATGGGATATAGCTCAGATTATGCGGAATAATAAAAGAGAGGAAGGAGAACCTAAGGGAACTATCGACATAAAACTGGAACTACGGGATCACCTAAGGGTTAAATCTTCATTAACCTATGGTGACGGAGGCCCCATAGTAGATAACATATCGAAGGGGGCCAGAATGTTCTCTAGTGAAGTTACAAGGGAAGGGTCCGGGATCCGGCCAACAGAACTCCCAAAGAAACTAACTAAATTAATAGATATCTGTGATCGTTATAGAGATAAATTTAGGGTAAGTGATATATATAGATTAATGTTCAATATGAAATTATATGAAATTGCATACTGAAAATTGAAATCCAATCCAGGTAACATGACTCCTGGTATAGATGAAATAACTCTCGACGGTATTTCCAAGGAAGTATTCCAAGAAATAATCAATTCTATGAAAGACGAATCGTTCCAATTCAAACCCGGACGTAGGACGCATATACCTAAAAGTAATGGTAAAACCAGACCTTTGACTATAGCATCACCAAGGGACAAGATTGTGCAGGAAGTAATGAGAATGATATTAGAAGCCGTATTTGAGCCCACATTCTCTGAAAATAGTCATGGATTCAGGCCTAATCGTAGTTGCCACACGGCACTTAGACAAGTTAAAACTCACTTTGGAGGAGCATCCTTTTTCATAGAAGGAGATATATCTAAGTGTTTTGATAGTTTTGATCACTCGCATCTTATACAACTGATAAAACGAAGAATAAGCGATGAAAGATTCATACGATTAATATGGAAAACACTAAAAGCCGGATATATGGAGTTCAATAGAACAAAATTATCTATTATAGGTACACCACAAGGATCTATAATAAGTCCACTTTTGTCGAACATATACCTTAATGAATTAGATAACTTTATCGGTGAATTGAAAGTAAAGTTTGATAAAGGTGTGAGAGCTAAGGTTAGTTCAGAGTATAAACATTTAGACTACCTCAGACAAAAAGCCCTGAAAAACATGGACCATCTAGAAGCCTTAAAACTTCTTAAAGCCATGCAAAAAGTTAAAGCTAGACTACCAAACGATCCTGACTTCCGTCGTCTCTACTATGTTAGATATGCAGATGATTGAATCATAGCGATCAGAGGATCTAGAAGGGATACACTCAGAATCCTTAATCTTATAAGGGACTATTTGAAAACAAATCTGAAGCTTGATTTAAGTCAGGAGAAAACATTAGTAACCAGACCGACTCAAGACAAAGCATTGTTCTTAGGTACCGAAATAAGTATATCTAACCATTCGTACTTCAATAGAGGTGCAAGAGGACAGAGAATTAAAAGCGTAAGTCAATTGATAATGACTGCCCCTTTATACAGAATATATAAGAAATTGGAATCCGTAGGCTTCTGATCAATTGTAAAGGGAAGGAGTGTACCAAGACTGTTATGATACCACCAAGATAAAGATGCTATTATACTACTATACAACAGTGTCCTAAGGGGCTATTTGAACTATTACAGTTTTGTAAATAATTTAGGTAGACTTGCAGCCTCACTTGAATGGGTATTAAAATCGTCTTGTACTCAACTTCTTGCTTCCAAATATAAGTTAAAATCTTCTTTGAAGGTATTAGAAAAATTTGGACAGGATTTAAAAGGGTTAGATAAACACGCATTCTTCAAACCAAAATACAGTATGAACCCCTGAGATTTTAAAGGTGACAGAATTAAAACATATTTGAGAGCGCTATATGCATCAGGTATATCTAAAGCGAGTCTTGATGGTCTAATTTGTAGTAAGTGTAATTCCCCTACGCAAGTTGAAATGCATCACATACGTAAAATGGCAGATCTTAACCCGAAACTGTCTGAAGTAGATAGATTAATGATATCAGCCAGAAGAAAACAAATTCCATTATGTAGACCATGTCACATGAAGACACACAGATTAGCAACCCTAAACAAAAAAAAGTCGAAATAGGAGAAAATAAATCATTAATTTATATTAATATAGAACGTTCGGAAAGCCGTATGATGGGAAACTATCACGTACGGTTTGGGAAAGGGTAAGTTTACTCAGAAGAAAGAAAATAGAGGAATTTGCCCATTTCACATTAGACTAGAGCTTAGCGGACCAGGAGTTCAATTTATATCAAATAACCAATTATATAATAGTATAGTAACAGCCCATGCGATTTTAATGAGTGCGCCGTTGAGCTTTGGAGTGCGGTTGGTTCTAAAAGAACCCACAAACGAAAGTGGTTGTGTAAAGAACTATCAGGCTGGTGAAGCCAAACTTAACGGGGAAACCCAAACAGCTAAGCTGATAGGAAAGGAAGTAAACGGAATTGATGCTCAAGTTCTAGGACGTACTTCTAATCTAATTTGTACAACGTTTAGGTTAACGAACTTGATCACACGTAATATCCTTCATAATCGGAACTTTGTCAAATGAGCAGATAGGGCAAAAGCGTTACTCACTCTAATTATATCATTAGTTTTAGAGCTACTTTCAGAGAGTAACGGGATAACTCGCAGAGAGACTAAACATTACGCAAGAAACCGAGTACAAAACGCCGCGTTAAGGAACTACGGGATCGCCTACGGGTACCCGAATAAAAGGGTAGCTAATAACCAAATAAAAAAATTGGGACCCTGCAAGGGTGGCGACGGAGTCGTCGTAGTAGGATGTAATAACGATGTCTGAAGGGCGACAGTTTCAAACCTACAAGTGAGAACATTATCTTCAAAAGCCGGCAGCAATGTGATACGTGGCAGCGAATACAAGAATACACTTGATTCTAAGGAAGTTAATATTAAAGCCATAAGTAATATCAAAAATCTCGTAGCCGCTTACGAATTAATAAAAAGTAATCCAGGAAATATGACAAAAGGTGCCGAGGAGATCACTCTTGATGGAATAGACCTAAATTACTTTTTGAAAGTGCAATCCAAGTTAAAGGCTGGAATATATGAATTTAATCCGGGAAGAAGAATACATATACCTAAGCCAGGTAAAACCGAAACTAGGCCGCTAACAATAGCGTCACCTAGGGAAAAAATAGTACAAAAAGCCATTCTTCTAGTCATGGAAAGATTATACGAAAATAAATTCCTAGACACCTCGCATGGATTCAGACCTGCAAGAGGAACTCATACGGCAATGAAACAACTGGAAGCTAGTTTTCAAAGTGTCCATTACATCATTGAAGCTGACTTTTCTAAAGCATTCGATTCGATTCAACATGATACTCTGCTAGGCATAATAAAAGAAGAAATTAAATGCGAAAAAACTTTAAGGCTAATCAAAAGTGGCTTAATGGCAGGGTACTTTGAATTAGGGGAATTACATAACAACCTGGCAGTCGGAACACCACAAGGTTCTATTTTGAGTCCACTCTTATGTAACGTTTTCCTACACAAACTAGATGAATACGTAGAAGAGTTAAAAAAGGAATACCATAAGGGGGTCAAAAGACAAAGGGCTCCAGAAAATATGAGACTCCAAAACAAGGCAAAATACTGAAGGTCGAAAGGATATGACAAAAGCATACCAGTCCAATACAGACTATTAATTCAACAGCTGTTAAAGACACCTAGTATGAAAAGAGACGACTCATTTGTCAGAATAAATTACGTACGATACGCTGATGATTTTGTCGTGGGAGTTGAAGGAAGTTACAAGTTAGCAAAGGGAGTTCTAGAAAAACTAGATACCTTTGTGATAAGGGAGTTGAAACTAAAGTTCAACCCGGATAAAACTTCCATTTCAAAATTTGCGGATAAGCCTTTCAAATTCTTAGGTTACAGTATAAGGGCACCACTAGTGAAAAGGGGAATAAAACCACTGGAAACGATAGTAGTAAACGGAAATCGTATAAAAAGAAGAAAGAAAGTGAGAATCATCATTGAGATGGACGTATCCAAAGTACTAAAAAAACTAGCCAACAATGGATTTATTCGGAAAAGAACATCACATAGGATACACAATGAGTTGGAGTATAGAGGAACATTTAAAGGAAATCTAATAAATTTAGACCACCCGGATATATTGAAGTACTATAACTCAGTGTTAAGAGGGCTACAAAACTATTATAGCTTTGCTAGGAATAGATCATCAATAACAAGAGTAGGATGGCTGCTAAAAGAATCCTGTGCTCTAACATTGGCGAGAAAGTTCAAACTGAAAACAGTTGCGAAAGCCTTTGAAAAATTTAATAAAGATCTTGGATATGATATAGACAAAGATAAAAGAATATCCTTTATTAATATATCATATGCGAAGGCAGTAAATATAGCTAAAGCAACAAGTACGGAACAAGATCCGATTAAAAGGATCGATTCAGTTTGAAACGCTAAATTTACGAAATCGAATTTGACAGTTCCTTGTGTCATATGTGGTGATACTACAAACGTAGAAATGCACCATGTAAGGCAAATCAAATATTTGAAAAATCCGAAGGGTAAATTGGATTTCTTTACTAGACAAATGGCAGCAATTAACAGAAAGCAAGTGCCACTATGTAAAGACCACCACATTGGATTACATAACAATACGTGAACGAATGAGGAAAGAGCAATTTTCAATTACGAAGCAAAGAGAAAAAAGAAAAACTAAATAGCTTAAATCTCCCCAGAAAGTCGGAACGATAAGGTTTGAAACGGAGAGCTGTATGATTGGAGACAATCACGTACAGTTCGGAGGGCAGCGGTTTATTTTTTTTTACTTAAAATAAGTAAAAAAAAATTAGCGCAAGCGAACTAGGCTGACCCTACTTTTCTTTATGGTCGAAAAATTTAATATATTTAATTTAAAATGACAAGATAATCCTTATCCTATTTATTATTCTCTAATACAATGTAGTGTATACAAGAATAATAAAGATAATACTAATAATAATAACAGTGTACTTATAGTAGATGATAATAATAATGATAACAAAAAATATAAAAATTTTAGTTATAAGTATGTTAAGATTTTAGTGTATGATCCTTTTAATAATAGGGATATTATTCTTAAAGTAACCAAAAAGCAAAAAGGTATTTATGTATGAGAAAGTTTAGACAACAAGGATATATATGTGGGTCATTCTATTAATTTATATAATAGAATAAGTTCTTATTTTATGCCCTCTGTGCTTAAAACTAAAACACGCAGAGTTTTACGTTATTTAAATAAATATGGGTTTAATAATATAAAGTTAACTATTTATCTTATGGATGAGAAATCTAGTTTAGAACAAGTAGTAGAATTAGAACAATATTTTATAGATAATTTAAAGCCAAATCTTAATGTAGATTTAATAGCTAGTAGTTCAGGATATCATGAATCAATGTCTCAAGAAATACGTGATAGACTTCGGAAGCAGAGAGGAATACCTGTGTATTTTTATAGTACCAAAGATTTTACTTTATTATATGTATTTGAATCTAAACAACATATGTATAATTCAATAAAAATTCATCATACTACTTTAAATGACTGTTTAGCTTTAGGTACCTTGTACTTAGATGCTTTTTTCTTTTCTTTAGATATAATAGAAGAATCAACTAATACTAATATACTAAGTTTAGATCAGATAAAAAGTTTAGTTATAAATAAACGGGATTTATACAATGCTAAACATCCTGCAGCTAAAACTATTTTAGCAGAATTTAAGGATGATTCTAGTAAAAATCTAATATTTAATTCTCTAAATAGTTTAGCTAAACATCTAAAAGGTGATCGTTATGTTATTAGAGAATTCCTAAAAGGTAATAAATTAGGTTATTATCGAGGTAAATGGAAATTTTCATATAAAAATTAAAAATATAAAGGCATGGCCGGGTAAGGTAGAAATATCTTACTTTATTTCCACTATATGCTGGGATCCCTTTATAGCTTTTGTAACTAGTACTACAGACTTTTTCTTAAAGCGGTAGAATACAGTAACATTGTAAAAGTATTAGGCAATCAGCCGGAAACCAAAGATAAATGGGCTTAGTTCTTACAATTTCTTACGGAATTGGATTATAAGCGTTAAACACTTTTATTTAGTAGGATTCTCAGAGACTATTTGTGGAATATCTTAGTAAATATTCGAATGTAAAAATTAAAAATTTAAAGATAAAGATATAGTCCAGCATTTAATGAAAATTATTTGGTATGGTATGGTGCATGCCTGCATTAATAGGTGGATTTTTTCGACGTGGACGGTTTGTGGATGTGTGTAACAATACACAGACTCTCGTAAGTTCATCCGCTGCGAGCGGAAGTGGGTCAAGGTTAAATGCTGCAGTCAAGTCCAACGAGACTTGGGTGTGAGGAAGTACTAAATGGGAAAAAGATAGTAGTAGCCTCATATATCTAAGTACCCTACCTAGCAGAGCGATTAAAGTAAGTTGAGCGCAAGCTAACTTATGGTCTAAAGACGGCTCAGCTATAATCGATCAGCTACTCTTAGGATCGAAGTTCAAAATAATGAGAAAGAAGACTGTAGAAACCCTGTCTTTATGAACTTACCTCATTGAACATGCCGTAACAGTAAGCGACTTATCTTTAATTCAAGGCAATAGCACGCCGAGCCATTCACAAATTAAACACGGGAACCCCGGACAAATGAGATATATTTCATCCTCGGACGATTATGTGTCTAGTACCTATTATAAACCAAAGCTTATGTCAGGTTATAGTAGCCGAGACGGGGGCAAGATAACAGACCAAGCAAATGTCGAGGGTAATGCCTTGAATACTCGAAGAACGATGAAGACTTATAATCGCTCTTTGGGGGTACCAGGTAATGGTATACTGCTAAATTCTGTGTGCCTAAATGAGACTGTACGAACTTCATTTGTGGTTAGAGGAAAAGTCCAGGACCTCTTCGGAGCGAGACATATGTCCTCTTACACTACTACAATTTCAACGGAATTCACCAGAAGAGAAGAAGTAGAAATAAAACAAAGAGAGTTAGCACAGTTAGCTAAACTAAAAGGAGTCTATGATAGAGAAGTCCTTAATAGACAGGTTCTATTAGCGAGATCGAGATTATTCAGAGAATATGCTGTTGAATTGATCAGTGAAAAACCTGGATCTCAAACTCCGGGAGTAGATCGTGAGGTCTATGATAAAGAGAATGACGAAACATTCGAAGACCTGGTAGAATATTTACGGGATACGATATACCATCCCAATAAGTATAAAGCTAGTGTAGTCAAAAGAGTCTGAATCCCTAAACCAGGTAAAGATGAAAAACGACCACTTGGTATACCTACAGTTAAAGATAGAACCTTACAAGCCCTTGTGAACCTTGTACTTCTTCCATTAGTGGAACTAACAAGTGATCCCAATAGCTATGGCTTTCGACCGTACAGAGATTGTAAAATGGCACTTGCTGCTGTACGAAGTCAATTGAAAACTATGGATATACATAAAATCAGAGGGTCATTGGACAAAAGACATGGGTTGAAGAGTAAAGGAGGAAATTTCTTGATTCCTAATCAAGAAAAATGAATTCTGGACGCGGATATCAAAGGATTCTTCGACAATATTAATCATGAATGATTGTTAAAGGAATTATTCTTACATTCGGAATTGAAGAAAATTGTCGAACAATGGTTAAAAGCTAAGATTCTAGACGAAGGTATATACACCGATCCAATAAGTGGTACTCCGCAAGGAGGTGTAATTTCACCTACCTTGAGTAATTTCACCTTGAATGGATTAGAAAAGGTAGTTAAAGAAGCTATACATCCACTAACAAGATCAAAAGGACAACGAATGCAAATCAAACATCGAGATGGCAAATATAGACGCATCAGCCTATCCACGGAATGTATCAGATATGCTGACGACTTCATTGTAATTACAAGAAGCAAGAACATATTAGATAAATACATCAACCCAGCAATCAATAAGTTCCTTGAGCAAAGAGGGGTATGATTAAATCCTCAGAAGACAAAGGAATACCAGCTAGCTGACCCTAATGCACAACTAGACTTTCTAGGCTATACGTTCAAGTATACTAGAAAATGATCTTCCAAGAGAACTGTTATATACTCTAGATATACACCTGGAGCTATTGCATTATATCCTAATAGTAAGAAATTGATTAATTTTATATCTGGTCTGAAAGCTATAGTGCATGCCTCACAGAATCTGTCAGCAATTGAATTAATTAATAAATTGAATCCTATTGTGAGAGGATGAGCGAACTATTATAATTTAGATAATAGCTCACACTATAGAAGTGTACTTAAACAAGCCCTATACCGTCTAATGTGATTATGAATGCATAAGAAACATCCTACCTTAGGGAAAATAGCATTAGCTAAATTGTACTTCTTGAGAAAACATGACAACTCTGAACCAAAGAACTTAAATGAAGGTTCTCCCATCTTAGAAAGTCATATTTCTAAAGATGGGTATCTAAAGTTTAAAAACCAGAAGTGAACTTTCTATGGAGAAAGTAATACGAAATCAAGGTATACCGATAAAAAGGAAACCAGAACAGCGTATCTACTTAATCCAACCAACGGTTCTCCAATAGTTGCAGCTATTAAATATCTACTACCTGAAAAATTAAGAACGGTCAGTGCTTTTGACGACACAGGAATAGTGGATAAAATAAATAGATTTAAACTTAACATATCCTTAATTTCATCTCCTAAAACGCCGACTCTAAAAGAAAAGCTGTTTAAAACACAGAAAGGATTATGTACAATGTGTAATAAAGTGATCGATTTCGAATACTTACATTACAACAGCGTACATATTCATCACATAGAGCCTATTAAGAAAGGAGGAACAAAGTTTTCGTTGAAAAACCTAACTTTAACACACTCATGATGTCATAGAGCACATAAACATTAAATTAATAATGTGCTTTACGCAAGAATAGCTGTTAAAACGAAGCGAAACCCTCGCTTATATGATGAGGAACAACGACAAGAATTAATTCATTAGGGTGAGCCGTATGCGGGGTGATCCGCACGTACGGATCTTTGAGGGGATATCGCCGCGAGGTGAGTTCTATCTCTAGTGGTAAAAAAAAATACATTTTTTCTAGGTGAGCTAACCTATGCTTATCTATTCAATATATGTTTAAAAATGTTCGAGGTTTTTCTTCAACTAAATATACTAATTTTAATCTTAATGCTTATTTGGCTGGAGTAATAGAAGGGGATGGATCAATATCAGTACATGGCCCTGATAGTAAATCCAAAAATTACTGGCCTAAGTATATAATAGTATTTAGACGCTCAGATTTACCTTTAGCTAATTATTTATGTCAATTAACTGAATGTGGAAAAGTATATGATAAGCCAGAAAGAGGTTATGTATTATGACAAATACAAAAAGTATTAGATGTCTATAAGATCACTAACCTTATAAACGGATATATGAGAACACCTAAACATGAGGCTTTATGTAGATTAATTGATTGAATTAATGATTATATTAAAAATAATAAGGAATCAAAATTACCTGCAACCAAAAAAATCCTCTCAAGTCTTAATCCTTTAGAAAAAAAATCTCTAGACAATTCAGCTATATGTAGTAATGCTTGATTGGCGGGTTTTATAGATACAGATGGGAATTTTTCTATATCTTTAAGTAAGAGAACTAAGAAACATTTAGATAAAGTAGTAGCTTACTTACGGTTAGAAATTAGACAAACATATCATAGAACTATTGCCAATGAAACAGGTGGAGGTAAATCCTTTTTATTTAGTAATAGTAATTCGTCTTATTACTTTATTATGTCGGAGATTGCAAGTTATTTAGATGTAAATGTTAATAGTCGAAATCGACTAAAAGACGATAAAATTTTTAGTAGTTTTATCGTTACTGCTTGTAGTCAAAAAAGTTTAGATTTAATAATAGAATATCTAACTATATTTCCTTTATTGAGTTCAAAATATCTAGATTATTTAGATTGATCTGAGGTAATACACTTTATTAAGAAAAATGGTAATAATAATGTACCTGGGGGTAGTTGGGAGTTAGCTAGTCTTAAGCGTAAAGATTTTAATAAAACTAGAACTACTTTTACTTGAACACATCTAAATTTTACATATATTGAATAAATTACAAAAAAAAATGTAAGTTGCCGTGGTAAACTGTGAAGTTTATCTTATTACGCGACTAATTGCGGGAAGGTCTTAAAGTTACTTTATAGTATTGTGGAAAACTTAATATATTTATAAGCGTACTATGGTCTTAAAAATAAAGTAAATAAGTCAGTAATGGCTCAATGTGTAGATAATCCGCCGGAAACCAAATTACTCTATTTTAGTATATCAGTTAAGGAGTATGGCAGCACTGCTAACTGATTTGTATATAATAATTAAGAAAATAAAAAATTTAGGTAAGTATACTTAATATGAGTAAGGTAGGATCCTCAGAGACTATACGTCGCGGAAGATAAAATAGTACTTTTTTATCTTCAAGATATAGTCCATTGTATATTCGAAAGATTATACTTTAAATGAATTTCTTAATGCCACTTATGGTAGGGGGGCCAGATATGGCAAAAATAAAGGTCCACCTTGGGAAAATATATTATAATAATATTAGTAAGAATAGCAATAAAAAACTTGAAAGCTATTTAGCCGGTCTATTTGAAGGAGATGGGCATATTTGAATTCAAAAACCTAGTGACAAAAAGAAACAAAATCCAAGATTTTGTATTACCTTTGGTATGAAAAATGAACCATTAGCTAAAAAACTTTTAGAATTAATAGGTTCAGGATTCATAAGATATAAATTACAAGATAATGCCTGTGTATTAGTTGTTTCACCTGTAGTTGGTTTAAAAAGAATAGTTTATTTATTAAATGGTGAATTAAGAACACCTAAAATACATCAATTCTATAATTTAATAGATTGACTAAATAAAAATCATAATACAAATATAACTAAATTGCCATTAAAAAGAATAAATTTATCTTCAGATAGTTGATTAAGTGGGTTTATAGACGCAGATGGAAGTTTTTCTGTACTTCATACTAAAACAGAGAATGGCTTGCTTCGCACAAAAACAAGAAAAATTTCTTGTAGATTAAGAATAGAACAAAGAATATTAGAACCTGTAACTGGTGAAAATTATTATCAAGTTTTAACTGATATAAGTAATTTTTTTAATTGTTCTTTATTGACTAGAAAACAAAAATCTACAGGTAACGAATATTATACTATAACGGCTTCAAGTAAAATATCATTAAAGATACTAAAAGATTATTTAGATGAATATCCTTTATTTTCAAGTAAATATTTAGACTACAAAGATTGAAAAGAAATAGTTATATTGGTGCTAGAGAATAAACAATATACAGAAGAAGGTTTAATTAAAACAGATTCTGTAAGAAATAGCATGAATAGACAAAGAACTTATTTTGATTGAACCCACTTAAATATATTATTCTTATAGTAATATTATTATGATATAATATCCCTAAACCTGGGAATGCCGTTAAAAGGTATAAATCTTTTAATTATTACTTCGCTATATGCATAGAATTTCTCTAAATTGGTTTAATTTAACCAGTCAACAGATACATAGACACCTAATTAGATTTTTAATTTTAAAGTTGTATTTTTCAACTGAATTAGTTGTAACACTTGTGTATACATGGGAAGAATATGCAGGAAACCGCTTAGGCTACACAGTACGCAGCCTTGGCGGGATCCTCAGAGACTACACGCGAGGCCCCTTAAGGGTGAAGACATAGTCCGTGGAGGTAGGAAACTACCCTGAATGTATATTTATATATATTTCCGATTCCCTAGACTAAATAATATTAGTTTCTGATGTGCGTCGATATGGATATTGATAGTATGTTTTAATCTCTTTATCTTTCTTGCTCTTCTTTGAGCTATAGGAGTAATTCACCTATCGGATTTATTTTGAGATGTTAAAACCAGTAGTCTTCCAATTTACTGTAAATCATGTAGCTTACCACAAGGGGAAATCCCTGCGGGACCAGAGCATGCTACAAACGCGGTTCCTGGGTTTTTAGCCTATAATGAACCGCTAGATAAATTTATCATGGTGAGTCATTCTGCTAGCGGGGCCCAACTGAACCCCTTGGAACTACTGTGCGTCCTTGTATTAACATTAACGGATTCAGATCAGAGATTCATTAAGGGAAGTGTTAATAAGCATAATCAACAAGAGGAAAGTAGAACACCTAAAATAAATATAATCTATCAAGAATCAATTTCGAGATTGCCTAAGGGAAGTAATTCCTATGGTGACGTAGGATTAATATTAGGACATAGCCCAAGAATGCAAGCTATATCTAAAGTGATCCAGCTTTCGAGATCATTTATGGATGTTGCTGGTAACGGTGCATCTAATGAAATGAAATTAATACAAATCGACGGTAAATTTGTTAATCTTTACCAACTGATCTGCTCTAAAGATCTCTTATTCAAAGCATATAGAAATATTAGAAGCATCTCTGGGAGCATGACACCGGGAGTTGATAATTTAACAATGGATGGAATTAACGAGATGTTCTTTGACGAATTAGTTAAGGAATTAAAAACTGAGAAATTCAAATTCACATCTGTGAAAAGAGTTTACATTCCAAAAGCCAATGGAAAAACCAGACCTTTAGGTATACCTACTTACAAAGATAAAATAGTGCAAGAATCAATAAAAATTATCTTAGAAGCTATCTTCGAAGAAAAATTTGCAGAGGAATCTCATGGTTTTAGACCCATGAGAAGCTGTCACACAGCCTTGCATCAAATATCCAAGTGAAACGGTACTACTTGAATGATTGAAGGGGACATCAAGGGTTTCTTTGATAATGTAAACCATACGGTACTTATCAATATACTGGAGGAGAGTATAAAAGATCAAAGATTCTTTGACCTGTTATGGAAACTATTCAGGGCGGGATATATTGATGGAGGTGTCAAGTTTAATACTTACACTGGAGTACCTCAAGGAGGTGTTGTTTCTCCCATACTATCAAACATCTACCTTAATGAGTTTGACAATTTCATGCTTTCTCTAATTGATCAACTTTCTTCTAAAGAAAAATTGATTTCAAAAGTTAATCCTAAAATTGTAAAATTCTCGAATAAACTTACTGCTCTGCATGATGAGTATCTAACAAGTCACAGCCTAGATATTCTAAAACAGATTAGAGAATTGAGAGAAGAAAGAAATTCTATTCCTTCGAGAATTAGAACTGGTATTAGAATCAGATATGTTAGATATGCTGACGACTGGTTAATCGGTATCATAGGTGATAGAGAATTGGCATCACAAATAAAAGATCAATGTAAGAGATTTCTTAATGATGTTCTGCAAATTGAACTGAGTGACGAGAAAACTAAAATTACTAATGTGACTGAGAACAATGTCAGATTCCTAGGAGTTGATATCAGAAGAAGAGTTAGTGAATCAGCTAAAGTGGTACAAAGAGTTGTCAAAGGGAGAATTATTAAATCAAGAATAAATGAGGCCAGACTTTACTTCTATATGCCTGTTACTCATATCATGAATAAATTACATGAGGGAGGATTTATTAAAACTTATACTGACCAATCCGGAGAGAGCAAACTAGTTCCTAACGCTATCACAAGATGAATCTTCCTTGATCACAGATCTATTATCTTGAGATACAATGCAGTGATAAGAGGACTTATTAATTACTACGGTTTCGTGGATAATAAATATTCCTTCCATTCAATAGTCAACCTATTCATTCATCACTCATGTGCGAAAACACTGGCTAGAAAGCTTAACTTGCCCAATAGAGCCCAATCATTTGCCAGATTTGGTAGATACTTGAATTCACCTGTTGAGGATAAATTTAAGTCTGTAAGTTTATTTACGTTAGATAATTTTAAAAAAAACACGAAACTGTTGACAAAATTTACGACTAATCCAGTTGACCCTTTTGCAGTAGTTAATTGAAGTCTTAGAACACAAATCAATCCTTTTGAACCTTGCTGAGTCTGTGGTGAGCCCAAGGATGTAGAAATGCATCACGTGAAACACATCAGAAAAGGAGGTACAAAACCGACTGGTTTCTTAGCTCTAATGTCTACGCTAAATAGAAAACAGATTCCAGTATGTAAACCTTGTCATTTAAAAATTCACAAGGGTCAATATAATGACATCAGACTGAAAGATCTTCATATTAAAAAAAGAGCTAGAGACTAGTATTAACTTGAAAGGGGAGAGCCGTATGCAGTGAAAATTGCACGTACGGTTCGGAGGGAGGCTAATCGTTACCACTTGTGGGTGCGGGTAGTCGACCCTACTATTACCACCAAGCCTATTATTATTAATATTCTCCGCATGTATAGAAGGAGGTGCAGGTACAGGATGAACTCTAAAAAGTAAGGAGTTGCTTTATGGTGACATAAAGGCAATAAAACTCTCCTCGATGCGTGAAATTCTTCAAAAAATTTTATACTACTCATGTTTCACATTATTGATGAATACGTATGTAAAAATGTATAATTCAGGGAGACAATACGCCTGGGTAAAAAGATTTATCCATCAGAGACTAAACGGAGAGCATCTTTCATATAAAACTTATTTTGAACAATGATTAGTAGGTGTAACTGATGGCGATGGTAATTTTTCTATAAATTATTCTAATGGTAAGTGAAGCTTATCTTATAAAATAGCCCAGTCTAGATATAATTTAAGATTACTTTATTATATAAAAAAAGAATTAGGGGTAGGTTCTGTAACTAAAGATAATAATAAAGGACAATTTTTCATAAGAGATAGAAAACAAATAGAAAATATAATATTTCCTATATTTGATAAGTATACTTTGTTAACTAGTAAGTACTTTGATTACATTAGATTAAAAAAAGCTTTATATATACTTAATGATATTAATATCAATAAAGAAGAAAGATATAAAGAATTAATGAAGCTTAAAAATAGTAAAAAAGATGATAGTTATTTATCACCTGCATGAAATAATGTATCTTTACCTTTAACTGATATAAACGTGTTACACAATATAATGACTAAACCTTGAGTAATTGGATTTATAGAAGCTGAAGGTAGTTTTTATTTAGTTTCGAAAGATTCTAAAAGAATAGTACACGGATTTGGTCTAACACAAAAGTTAGATAGTATAGTATTAGAAAGTATAAGATTATTACTTCATGTACCCAGCCGAGTTAAATATAAAGAAATGTATAATCACTATATTTTAGATACTACTAATTCAAGATGTATAGAAAATATAATTAATTATTTTAAAGATACCATGAAAGGTGTAAAATCTTTAGAATATAAATTATGAGCAAGATCTTATGTGAAGTATAAAGGTAACTATGAAAAATTATTGAATATTAGAAATACCATTAGAAAGATTAGAAAACAACTATTAGAAATATCAAGATTCAATTAAGGTTTATTCTCGTATTACTGCGAAGCAGTAATAGTGAAAGATAATAGTATAGTCCGAACAATAAAAAGATTTATTGAGTATAACATTAATTTTAGTTAGCTATAAATGAAGTTATCAACATAATTGTTATCCCCCTTTATCAGGAATACAAAGTCACAGTGGCCCTAGTGTAGATTTAGCTATATTTGCTTTACATCTTTCAGGGGTAAGCTCTCTTCTAGGAGCAATCAATTTCAGGTGAGGTTTTACTTTTATTACATTTTTATTTTTTAATTCTTATTATTTAAATGATTACATTTTTAAATTCGGTGTAGGTAGTGAATCTAATAGTGAAAGAGATATTAAGTTAGAAAACAAAAGTGAGAACAAGAGAGATTCAAAGCCTGACCCAGAAAAGGAACCGAAAGGGGAAAAGAAAGCTTGAGCTTTAATTTTAGGTAGAAAAGGAGATAATCTTTATGCACATAAATTAGCTAAATCTCAAATTAATTCAGGTAAACCTGTAACTGTTAAAGTCTTAAATGAAATATTAAGTTATTCTAATTTATTAGTTAGTGAAGACATATTTAATTCTTTAATTAATATGCCTAGGTTATATTTCAAGGATTTACACAAAAAAGAAACTATAAAATTAATTGAGAAAAAATTAGGTTTAGCTCATAATAAGGTACAACAACGAGGTGTTTACATATTTACTTGTAAAAATACTAGTCAAAAATATGTTGGTTCATCGAACCAATTAGCTTTAAGACTAAGAGGTTATTTTAATCAAACTCACCGAAAAACTGGAAAATTAATTCCTTTAATAAATGAGTTCGGTTTATCTAATTTTACTTTAGAAGTATTATGTTTACCTTATTATTCTGATATTAAACCAGAAATAGTTTTAGAACAATATTATTTATTAGACCCTTCTTTTAATTTAAATACTATAAAAGTTTCTAATAACCCTAGCGGATCTACAGCTAAACCTTTATACATGTATAATAGGGATAAATCTATTCTTTATTATTTTACTTTACAGCAAAAAGATTTTATCTCTAAACTTAACATTAGTCATGTTACATTTACTAAACATCTGACTAATGGTTCTTATTACTTAGGTAAATATTTATTTTTAAGAAAACGTGTAGATACTGCAAAAAATACTGATATGACTTTACCTGAAATAGCTATAATGTTACAACAAGACAGAGTAAAATTTAATCAAAATAAACCTGTTAACAGTTTAAGTAAATCTATATTATTAATAGATATTGAAAGTAAAAAGGAAATTGTTTTTGAAAGTTTAGGTAAATGTGTAAAATTCTTTTCAGATAAAGGTTTACCTGTTTCTCAATCTACTATCGTTAAACGTTTAGATACCAATATAATATATCGTGGTTATCTATGTAAGACTATAATAAAAAAAAATAAAAATTAATAAAAATTTTATTATTAAATATGAGGTTGATATAAAATTTATAACCATGTGCTGGAATAGCTTAGTATCTATAGGTACATTTAATTGTAATAGTAACATTTAACTGTAAAAATCTTATAGGTTATGCTTAATCAGCAGGAAACCAAAAGGTACTATCAAGTGTCTTAGTAGGTTCCTCAGAGACTACACGTTATACACCGTTTTGATTTATCAAAACGCTGAAGATATAGTCCACAAATAAATTATTAAACATTAAATTCTTAGTATTCAATCTTTTCTTTAAAGATCAGAAATATGAATATACACGGTTTAAGTTAAATAAGGATAAGTCTACTTTAGTGTAGGCTAATGCCTTAACAAATATATGTGTCATAACAACAATAGCTAATATGAGAACACCGGGTATAAGATTACATAAATTAACTTTATTTGGTTGAGCTGTAGTTATAACAGCTGTTTTATTATTACTATCTCTACCGGTATTAGCTGGTAAAATACTGCCAGCCTTAAATTTGGCCAATTGCTGGAAAGAGATATATGTGTTTATTATATCTTTATCAGCAGGATGCTTGGTAAATTTTAAATTTTTAAGCGTATTCAGAGACTATGCGCCAAAATTTGTATGTTATAAATTTTATTTAAATATAAAATGTAGATTTTATTCTAGAGGTTTGTCTTTTAATATTGAGACTAAAGAATTTAATTATAAATTTGCTTCATACTTAGCCTTTCGCCCCCGGCCTTACGGCCCTGGGGACTAGGCCGAGGGGCTGGTTTAATTGAAGGGGATGGTACAATTATAGTACCTAAAATAGAAAGATCACCTAGAGGTGATTTATATTATCCTTCTATACAAATAGTATTTGATTTAAGAGATTTTCCTTTAGCTTTAATTATACAATCTAAATTAGGTCATGGATCTATTTCTAAAAAAAAAGGTTCTAATGCTTATGTATTATCAATCAATAAATTTGAGGGGATAATTTTAGTAGTACATATTATAAATGGTTACATGAGACTAAAATTTATGCTCTATATAGATTAATTGAGTGATTAAATTCAAGATTTGATTTAAATATAGAAGAAAGAAATAAAGACACAAGTAATTTAAATTCTAATTGCTGATTAAGTGGATTTATAGATGCAGATGGACATTTTTCAGTAAGAACTACTTTAGGGAGTAAATACCCTAAAATAGAATGTAAATTTGAATTATCTCAAAGGCAAAACGATCATAATAATGAAAATAATTTTGAATATTTGAGTTTAATTGCAGATTTTTTATCATCTACAGTAAAAGAAACTAGATTGAATAAACCCAAACCTCAGTATAGAGTTAGAACTACTAATTTAGGCAGTAATTTTATATTGATTAAGTATATTGAAAAATATCCTATATTTTCTAGTAAGTATTTAAATTACAAAGATTGAAGAAAAGTATTGTTATATTTTGAAGCTAAAAACCACACAAAATCTGAATCTATTAAAGCTATAGTTGAAATTAAATCTCAAATGAATAATAACAGAACAGAATTTAATTGAGATCATATGAATAATTTTTATAACTTATATAAATAAAATATAGTCCTAACAATATGGTGACATATTGAGCATCCACTATAAACAATTTTTGTTTATAAGGTTAATTTATTAGCCATGAGACCTAGTCTAGTGGATCAAAAAATTATTTTGGGTATTACAATGGTTCTTACAGATAGGAACTTCAATACTTCGTTCTTTGAAGTAGCTGGAGGTGGAGATCCTATATTATTTCAACACCTTTTCTGATTCTTCGGTCAAATGTGGCCCTTAAATAAAAATTTATTGCAACAAACTATAAGCGAGGAGTTCGTTTTATATTTATTAGGTACTATAGTTCTTTTTTTTTATGCTGTTTATTATTTATTAAAAGTAAGGTATATTAGCAATATTGCCTCATTATCACCTTATACGGAAAAAGCCTCATTTAATTCATCTTATTTATTAAACCCTTGATTTATAACAGGATTCTGTGATGCAGAGTCTTCGTTTGTCTTATCTATATATAAGAAAAACACCTGCAAAACAGGATGACAAGTTCAACCCACATTTGCTATCCATATACATAAAAAAGATGTAGTACTTTTAAAAGGTATTCAGTCTTATTTTAATGGAGTAGGTAGATGAGTTGATCACACTCACGATTCGGTTGTTTATTCAGTAAATTCTATTAAAGATATTATAAATATTATTATACCCCATTTTGTGCGGAGCAAGAAATACCCTTTATTAACACAAAAATTTGCGGATTATCAATTATTTAAAGCTGCAGTATTATTAATGAAAAATAAAAAACATTTAACTTTAGATGGGCTACAAGAAATTATTAATATTAGAGCTTCAATGAATAAAGGTTTACCAGAATATTCTCCTTTAGTAGCTGAATTTATAATAAGCCCGGTAAATAGATGTATTGTTAGCTTACCTGATGCAATAAATCCTAATTGAATAACTGGATTTGTAGATGGTGAGGGTTGTTTTTTTGTAGGACTAACTAAAAATTCTAAATGTAAAGTTAACTTTAGTGTAAACTTGCTTTTTAAAATAAATCAACATATACGTGACACAGAATTACTAAAAAAAATATCAATACAATTAAATTGTGGTACAATACAAAAAAATTCTGCAAATGCTTACATGTTTCAAGTTAAAAAATTAAATGATATCGAAATAAAAATTATTCCATTCTTTGAAAAGTATCCTTTACAAGGGGTAAAAAGATTAGAATATGAGGATTTTCGTATTGTTTATTTGTTAATGAAAAATAAGGAACATCTAACTGAAGAGGGGTTAGAGAAAATAAGAAAAATTAAATTTGGTATGAATTTTAATAGATCTTGCGATTTTTTGCAGCTTCCCTGCTGCAAAAAATACGCACAAAAAAAAGATAGTTCAAAAGATATACCAAAAGTAAATAAGGCGCTAGAATCTAGTGTCTTCTGTTGTAACTTTGATTCAACATTACTTAAGGTAGAACTTTTGATTTGCATAAGTTGTACTTTATTGTACACCGTTATAGTAAAAACCCTGAAAATTTACGATAATTCGCAAGTAACCAACGCGCTTAGCACGCTAGTAGAAACTTCAGAGGCCATACGTTTGTTAAACAAAAATTCTATTCATAATTTAAACAGCTCAAATAAGCATGCTTCTTACCTTTCCAGAGATGAGAGATTTAAACAATGGTTAGCCGGACTAATAGACGGTGATGGTTGTTTTTCATTGTCTAAAAAAGGTTATGCAAGCTTAGAAATTACTATGGATATTAGAGACGAACGAGCTTTACAAACAGTAAAAAATGTTTACGGTGGTTCAATTAAATTAAGATCAGGTGTTAACGCATTAAGATATAGATTACATAATAAAAAAGGTTTATTAAATCTCATTCATGATGTAAATGGGCACATAAGAAACTCTATTAGATTAATACAATTAAATTATATTTGTGTTAAATATGACATAACCCTTAATTATCCTGGAAAATTGACTGTAGATAATGGTTGATTCTCGGGATTTTTTGATGGAGATGGTACAATTGCTATAAATAGTTCTAATTGACAATTATCTATTTCAGTAAGTCAAAAAACTTCTGAAATTCTTACACCTTTAGTCGAATTGTTAGGAGGTTATGTTTATATTGATAGAGGTGGTAATGGTTCTTTTAAATGATATCTTACTAAGAAACAAGATATCATTAATCTAATCGAATATTTTAAAAAATATCCTTCAAGATCAGCTAAAAATAATAGGTTACATCTTGTACCTAAATTATATGAATTGAAGGATATGAAAGCTCATATTGCACCTTTAGATTCTTTATTATCTAAAAGCTGATATATTTTTATTAATAAATGAAATAATTATGAATAAATCTTGTGTTTAAAGATATGGTCCGTACATTTATCAAAAATGTAGCACCCAGAGGTTAAATATATAAGCCTCTTAATGTTGCTGTATGCTGGAAAAGCTTCGTTATTTAGTTTTGAATACTCCTTTAGTTTATCTGACATAGTAAAAAAGTCAAAACAATGAAGTCAATCAGCAGGTAACGCTTTACAAAGTGAAACCTCAGAGACTATACGCAACAATACTGAAAATATTCAATATATATCTATTCATCTTCCTACACATTTAAAACCATTAAATGATGAACAATTTGGACATTATTTAGCTGGTTTAATAGATGGAGATGGGCATTTTAGCTCTAAACAACAATTAGTAATTGTATTTAGTTGTCCTGATGTTCAATTAGCTTATTATGTAAAAGATAGAATAGGTTATGGTAATGTGAGAAAAGTTAAAGATAAAAATGCATATCTGTATATTATTTCTAATAAACAAGGTATAATAAAAACTATTCATTTAATAAATAATAAATTGAGAACTAGTGCTAAATTAAATCAAGTAATTCATAATATATTAGGGAGCCCTACCTACTCTGATATTAATATAAATTTTGTAATGAATAATACTAAATATTTATATAATTATTGATTAGCAGGATTCTCTGATGCCGACGCTAGTTTTCAAATTAAAATTTTAGATAGAGTTGGTAGATCTAAACCTGAAGTTAGGTTAAACTTTCAAGTAGATCAAAAGAATAAAGATCTTTTGTTACTTATTAAGAATATATTCGGAGGTTATATTGGTTATAGAAAAAGTCAGGATACTTATTATTATGGATCAACTAGTTTTGGTTCAGCTAATAAAGTGACAAAGTATTTTGATAATTTTCATTTACAATCTAGTAAATATATTAATTATCTTAAATGAAGAAAAGCGTATATAATTATACAAAATAAAAAACATATAACTGAAATAGGATTAAAAAAGATTAAGAAATTGAAAAATACAATGGATAGTATTTCAGTATAAGATAGAGTCCTAACAAAGACGGAAGTTTTTGAGTATTAATATTAATAGATCGTTAGACTATTAAATTGATCAAAATTATTGTTATATATTAATTATACCAGGATTCGGTATAATTAGTACAACTATATCAGCTAGCTCAAGTAAACCAATATTTGGTTACATCGGAATGGTCAAATGTAGGCCTGCATTAAGTAATACTTATGTAAGTAATATCCTCAAAATGCTTGGACTTTCTAATACCTTAAATACTAGTAATAGTAAAATTTACAGTAAAAAAGTTAAGGATATTACAATGAATAATGAGCAGGTAGCTTTATATAACCAATACAAGCACCTCAGAGACTACACGGGGATAGGCACTCTTTGTATTTTTTTTTATGAGCTTGCGTAGGCTTCGCCTACTAAAAAATTTACAGGGTGTTTAAGATATAGTCCACTATTTTGTAAAGGTATGAAGTTAGGGTTGCTTCGCACTACTATATTCATATATGATGTATGTAAACTATTAAAAAGAAAATTAGAATTCTCTCGTCGCTTAGCAAACTATTCTACTTCAACTCTGAGAGGTAACAATAATGGTCAAGATAAACTTGATCCTAATTGAGTTACAGGATTTGTAGATGCGGAGGGTTGTTTTTCAGTTATAGTAGAGATATCCAAGGATTTGAAAAGAAAAGTAAAAGTATCCTTTGAAATAAACTTACATAAAAAGGATACAGATACTCTATATAAAATACAATCTTTTTTTGGTGTAGGTGCTGTTTATACTAGACAAGATAAACCAATTTCATGGTATCGAGTGACTAATATAACTAATATTAATAATGTGATAATTCCTCATTTTACTCAATATTCACTTTTAAGTAAGAAAAAGGGTGACTTTTTATTATGATCTAAGGTGATAGAAATTATATCAAATAAAGATCATTTGACTGAAATAGGGTTTTTAAAGATTCTTTCTTATTATGCCAACATTAATAGAGGAGTATCCCCAAAAGTCTTATCTCATTATCATGATATAAAACCTGCAGACAAACCTGTTGTAAATTTACCTTGTAATTTAAATCCTCAATGGGTATCGGGCTTTGTGGCGGGTGATGGAGGTTTTTCTATTTATGTAAGATCAGCTAAAGATTATACACTAGGGGAAAAAGTGTATTTAAGATTTCATATAGCTCAACACTCTAAAGATTTAGAGCTAATGCAGTTGTTTATAAAATTTTTTAATTGCGGTAAAGTAGAAGTTAGATCAAATATGTCTACTCCTCGATGTGATTATATAGTTCAAGATATTTCTTTTTTGTTAGACAAAATAATAAGTCATTTTGATTTATATCCTCTTATGAATTTAAAACAAAAAGATTTTTTTTGCTTTAAAGAGGCTATTTTGCTTATTAAAGAAAAAAAGCATTTAACTAGGCAAGGTTTAGATAAAATAAAATCTCTAAACTTAGAGATGAATTCTAACAGATTGAAATAAAAATTTTTAATATGTTTATATACATGCAAAATATTGTTACGCGATGATGTCGATAGGAGTATTAGGATTTATTGTTTGAAGTCAAATGGTGGCTTTCCTTATTTGTGAGGATAAGGTAATAAATTTCACTGTAGGCTGGAACGGTTACTTTATTTTGTTTCTAAATACTATTATTAGTATTAGCTGTTTTGTAAGCTATACAAAATTAGGAAACTTATTAGGTACTTTTTATAGTTTAAATCCTAATAAGAATGCCCAATCAGCAGGAAACTTATTAATAAAACAAGGATCCTCAGAGACTATACGTGAAAATACTTATGATTTATTTAAATTAAATTTTGCATATTATTTCAATGAACCGTTTAAGGAAGAAAATGATTGGTTGTCTTGATTTTCGGGATTTTCTGAAGGTGATGGTGCTATATTAGAACATAAAGGTAGATCTTCTTTTGTCCTAACTCAGAAAGATGATAAAGTATTACATGAAATTTGTGAAACATTAAAGATAGGTATAGTTAAATATTTTTATGATAATAAAGGTAACTATAAGTATTCTAGATACATTGTGTCTGATAATAAAGGTATATTTTTATTGTATTTATTATTAAATGGGAATTTAGTATTACAATCTCGAATTAGTCAATTAACTAAATGAAATATTGCTTTAAATAATGCAAGCAGATTTGATTATTCTTTATTTTATACTAAACAAGTACCCGTTCTACAGAAAATAGAAAACTCTAAAGAACCTAGTCTAGACGATGCTTGATTGTCTGGTTTTACGGATGCAGAAGGTTGTTTTTCCGTAAAAATAGGTAATGAAAAAGCATCATTTTATGTTTCGCTTTTGTTTATACTAGATCAAAAAAATGAAGAAAAAGTTTTAAATAAAATAGGTAGATTGTTTACTAATGCTACACACAAAAAGGCAATAATTAGAACGCCTAATCGTGCTTGCATTAAATGTTTAGATAAGAAAAATAATAATATGTATAGATTATCCTTGTACTGTAATGATAAAAAACGAATTATTAGTAATAAATTAAATAATTATTTTAATAGATACAAATTAAAAACTACTAAAAATAAATCTTTTTATCTTTGAGTTCAAATACTTAATATTGTTATAAATCATCAACCTCTATCGTTAGAAAATTTATCAAAAGTTAGAAAATTAAGACATAATATGAATTATTATATAATTGAAAATAAGCCTTCAGGTTATGCTAATAAATCATAAGTATAAGATATAGTCCACTTTTTACTTATAAACTAGAAGATTAGTAAAATCGTACACCATATGTACACTGTGGGGCTCGACGTGGATAAATTTATTGTGTCCACTGTTATAAAAATCTTGCTATATGCGGGGAACTCCCAAATAAGTAGTCTGAGCGTATTTTTGGCGTCCGGAACAATCTACTTATTGTATTTAGGACAATCCGCAGGAAACTTTGGTATTAGTACAATAGCTACGGCAGTTACTAAAAATACTTATAATAAATATACTAACTTACCTTTTAGTCATTTTATCTTCAGATCTTATTCTACAAGAGTAGTACAAAACGATTTAGTGTTGAAAGATAATTTTGTTACTGGCCTTGTGTTTTTTTTCTCTGCGGAGCAAGAAAAAACAGGCGAAGGTAGTTTTATAATAAGGGTTCGTAAAAGCCCTAAGTCTAAATTAGGTTGAAGAGTGGAAGCGACGTTTTCAATAGGTGAGCTTGCGCCTCATAAAAAAGATTTGCCCCTATTAAACCTTATTTATAATTATTTTAAACAAGCGGGTAATATCTTGCTTCGCACAAAAAGTAAAGATAGTGCTCTGTATTGAGTAACTTCTTTAACTGATTTAACTAATGTTATAATACCTCATTTTCTTAAATATCCTTTAATAACTCAAAAAAAAGCTGATTTTATTTTATTTCAAAAGGTTGTAGATATTATGAGACGTAAAGAACATTTAACCATTGAAGGCTTAAAAAATGTCCTTATGATAAAAGGATCTATAAATAAAGGTTTATCCAATATATTGAAAATAGCTTTTCCCTATATTATTGCTGTAGAGAGACCAATTATTAAAGATGAAAAAATTAAAGATCCTTACTGATTAGCTGGTTTTACTTCTGGGGAAGGGTGTTTTCAAATCAATATTTTTAAATCTTCTTCAACTAAATTAGGAAAAACTATCAGATTATTGTTTACAATAACTCAACATTATAGAGATGAACAATTGATGAAAAGTTTTGTTGATTATTTAGGTTGTGGTAATATTTATTTTACAAGAAGTAAAATGGCTGTTGAATTTAAAATAAGCAAAATTCAAGATTTAACTGATAAAGTTCTGCCTTTTTTTGTGCGGAGCAAGAAATATAGTATAATCGGACAAAAATATTTAGATTATCTAGATTTTAAAAAAGCTGCTCTTTTAATAAGGAATGGAGACCATTTGACAGGTAGTGGATTAGAAAAAATTTCTTTAATAAAAACCGGTATGAATAATGGAAGACAATTAGTTGAAAATCTAAAATCTTGTCCAAATTTCTCAATTTATCCTTCCGTAATGTCAGGTTTTCGCCGAAATTATACAACATTAACCCCTATTTCTGAACATCTATCTAAACATAAAAAGAATTATACAGAGGAGGAATTAGGTTATTTTCTAGCTGGATTGATAGAAGGTGACGGTTGGTTTGGTAAAAAACAATTGCATATTGTTTTTCACGAATCAGATGTCTCATTAGCTTACTATATTAAAAAACAAATAGGGTATGGTAATGTTTATAAGATTAAGGATAAAAAAGCAGTAAGATATATTTGTAAAAATGCAAAAGGTTTGTCTAAGATTTTATCATTAATAAATGGTAAATTTGTAGGTGAATCTAAATATAATCAATTAATTTTTCATAATTATAATGAAGATTTTAACACAAAGATATTACCCCCTTTAAAAAAATTATCTTTAGATAATTTTTGATTAGCAGGATTTACTCAAGCTGAAGGTTGTTTTTTTATTAGTGTTGTAAAAAGTAAAACGCATAAAACAGGATATAGCGTTAGGTTAGAGTATTCTATAAAACAAAATGACAAGTTACCGTTACAACTTATATATGATCATATAAATATGGGGAATCTTTCTCAATATAGCTCAGGTATATGATGTTATAAAAGTTCAGGTTTTAAGACATCAGCTGTTTTAATTAATTACTTCGACAAATATAATGTTTTTGCAGGAAAATATGTTGATTATATTAAATATAGAAAAGTGTATAGAATGATTACGGAAGGTAAACATTTGGAAATTAAGGGTGTAAAAAAAATTATAAGTATAGCTACTAAAGGATCCTCAGAGACAAGCACGCAAGAAATTTAATAAGGGATTAACCTTATTAAATTAAGATACTGTCCAAAATTTTTTGACAAGAGCTTACTTTACAGCTGCTACATTAATTATTGCAGTGCCTACAGGAATAAAAATATTCTCATGGTTGTCGGTCTCCTTTAGTAAGAGCTATATGACCAAAAACAATATCTTGCTTTGCACAAAAAATAGAATTAAAATATTTAGTAGTAAAAATGAAAAAATTACTAATTTATACAAACAGGAAATTTATAAATCTATAAGAAATCAAGGGATAATACTAGGATTAAGATATTGTTCAACTGAAACTAAGAACCAAGATTTACCAATAGATAAAATCGATAGTATTTTGATAGATTTAATAAATGAAAGTCTTTTTAAGATCTTAGTATTTAAAAGTAATAAAGATAAATTAGGTGAGGGAGTAGCTTTAAGTTTTACAGTAAACTCTAAAGATAAAAATTTATTGGATAAATTATACAATATGTTAGATAGGTGCGGTAAAATAGTGCAAAGAAAAGATTATTGTTGTTTCAATATAAAAGACATTAAAAGTATTAATGAAAAAGTTATTCCTTTTTTAGAAAATTGTAATTTAAATAATAAAAAATTGGTTGAATTTAAATATTGAAAAGAAGCTGCAATATTAATAAATAATTCAACCCATGGTAGTTTAGATGGGTTAAATAAAATTAAACTTATTAAACTTTCGTTGACGGGCTTAAATTTAACTTCTAGTAATAAAGAATTAAATATAGTACCCTACGGTTCTAATCTTTCATCTACAATTGGTTATAAATTTACTAGCGTTGAAAGAAGTTGTATACAAATACCTATTAATAAGAGATCTATTTTTGTCGGTATTTTACTTTCATATGCTAATTTACAGAGAGTGAACAAAGAAGGAGAAGTTAGATTACAATTTAAACAAATGTATAGTCATTTTGAATATTTTTATTATGTTTTTTTCGAATTAAGTCATTATTGTTCAAATCTACCTATTTTAAATAAAGTAAATTTACATAAGAAAATTTTTTTTGCTTTAAGTTTTACTACAAGAAGTTTACCTTGTATTACAAAATTTTATTCTTTATTTTATCATGAAGGTAAAAAAGTAATACCTAAAAATATTTATGATCTTTTAACTTGAGAAGCTTTAGCTCATTGAATTTTTCAAAAAAGTAATTTAAGAAAAGATTATTTATCATGGCTTGCGATTTTTTGCAGCTTCCCTGCTGCAAAAAATACGCACAAAAAAAAAGTTTATGGTTTATATATAAATGTAGAAGAATATTCTTATATAGATATTGTTAAATTGATGAATGTATTGATTATAAAATATAGATTATTAATTTCATTAGCTACTATAAAAAATAAACCTTATATTTATATTAAAAACAAATCTATGCCTAAGTTATTCTTAAATATTAATCCTTATTTATTATCTTTTTATAAGATAAAAAATAATAACTCTTTTTTACAAGCAAAAAATAGAGGGTACCATACAAATACAGATGGAACAAATATACCTATGCCTTTGAGAATGCGGATACACAAAAATTAGATATTTTAAAAGAAGTAAAAGATAAAATAGGTATATATAAATGAGTACATAAAAAATCTAATAAGAGTTATGTAGGAGGTAGTTCTAATTTAGCTAGCAGGTTAAGATGTTATTATAATTTAAATTATTTAATAGATCCTAAAAGAAATATGTTAATTCATAAAGCTTTATTGAAATATGGGTATTCGGAATTTAAATTAGAGATTTTAGAATATTGTGCTAAAGAAAATGTTTTAGTTAGAGAGCAATATTATTTAGATTTGTTAAAACCTGAATATAATATATTAAAAATAGCTGGGTCATCTTTAGGTCATAAACACTCAAAAGAGACGATAACAAAATTTAAAGAAATAGCTCAAAAGAAATATTACTCTGATGAAGAAAAAGCAAGAGTAAGTAAACTGAATTTATATAGAACAGAAGAATCTAGAATAAAAGATAAAGAGAGAATACTTGAAATAAATAAAAAAAAAGGCCAAATGGTTGAAGTATTAAATACTTTAACAAATGAATTAACTATTTTTTATTCTATTAGGAAAGCAGCTGAATATATAAATTGTGCTCATATCTCTGTATTAAAAAATTATTAAGAGGGTATTTATAAAATAAATTACAAAAATAAATAGTATTTGTACAACATTAATAATATTTTAATAAACTTTTAAGACCAGGAGGGCTATAAAGGGGACGGTACTTATAGTTCAGGTATAACTATACAAACTCAATCTTTTACAATACAAGATTTAGTATTATTGATGAATGTTTTAATAATTAAATTCGGTTTAGAGTGTAATATCCATAAACAAGATAAATATTATGTTGTATATATTAAAAGTAAATCTATTAAAAGGAATTTACATAATATACTTCCTTATATTCATCCATCTATGATTTATAAATTTAAAGGGCCTCAGTATAAATTAAAAACTAAATATTAATTAAATATTGTTGATGTGGCAAACTCGAGGGACATTTAGAATTAGGAATTTTACAACTTATTTTAGATTATCGTCGAACTAAATGGTTATCCGAAAGGATAATTAAATACACGAAAGTGTGTTTAGTAAATGCAATTATATTAATTGTACTTTATCTAAAAGCGTAGAGGCCAGATGCCACAATATTATCTAAGTAATTGGCCCAGAAAAATGTTATATGATATTAGAAGGAATGGTCCGGGTTACTAGAAATAGATAGTGCCTAAACAAGCATTTAAGTATAAATACATAGATGCTATCCCTGTTTATACGAAACATAAAGCCAACTAAGTCTGAAATGACTAAAGGCCTTACCCCGAGCTACTTGCTATGGAGGATCTATAAAAATGACACCTTCGATGTTATTTTCATTAGGTTTTGTTTTCATGTTTACAATTGGAGGGTTATTAAACCACTTGGCTCTCCGTTTAAAGACTACTATATGCTGGAAATTTCTAATAATTATACTACTTGAATTTTATATTATTTGAGTAAAAATGTCTAATTTTGAACAATCAGCAGGTAACCAAAGGATGATACTTCGCGGAAAATATATCTTAGTAGGAACCTCAGAGACTATATGTAGTCACCTTAATATAATTAATGTAAAATATAGTCCATGTAATAAAAATTCATTTATTCATAAACTTTGCTTTGTATATAATAAAAATACTATTCGTAGTTATTCTACTTCTAATGTTAAAAAAGATATAAATTCTTTAAAAGAATATAATAATTTTAAAGAAAATAGAGTAGATATATTAAAAGAACAAAAAACCAAATCAGGTGTGTATTGTTTTATTAATAAAATTAATGGTAATTCTTATGTAGGTAGCTCTATAAATTTAGCTTCTAGAATGAGAAATTATCTTAATAATTCTTTTTTAAAAAGCAAACAAAATGTTAATGTGCCTATTGTAAAAGCTTTACTTAAATATAATCAAGAGAACTTTATTCTTTTAATATTAGAATATGTAGAACCTGAACATTTAACAGTTAGAGAGACTTATTATATAACATATATAATGCCACATTACAACGTTTTAAAACAAGGTTATTCCTCTTTAGGTTATAAACATACAAAGGAAACTAAAGAATTATTATCTAAATTAGCTAAAAATAGAGTACACAGTGATGAAACTAAAAGTTTAATAGCAAAAGCATTAACAGGTAAAAATAATCCTTTTTATAATAAAAGCCATTCTATTGAAAGTAAATTAAGAATTATAGAAGCTAAGTCCGCTTACCCTGTTTATGTATATAATTCTTTTAAAGAATTATTGGTTATTTTCCCCTCGATTTCTACTTTAGCTAAATTTATTAAATCCAACCATTCTACGATAGTTTATGTTATAAAAAAAGAAATTATATTTAGAGGAGAATGATATTTTACTAATATACCTTATAGTATAGATAATGCTCCCCTAATATCTAATTGAATTTCAAAGGAATGTGAAGAATTAATATTAAATATTAATAACCATAGTCATATTAGAAAAGGAATATTTGTCTATGATGTAAATAAAAACTTTATATGTAAGTATGAAGGAGTAACTAAAACTCAAGAAGCTTTAAATATAAATCATAGTACTATTAAAAAGTACGCAAAAATAGGCGGAACTTATAATGGTTATATATTTAGTTATGAAAGATTGATTGATTTTTATTCGTAAGTGGTGTAGTTTTAGCTAACGCATCTCTTGATATAGCATTCCACGATACTCATTATAATAATAATTTATTTGAATATATAAATTACCCTTTAGTCTATTTCTTAAGTCTATTAATTAATTCTTTTTTATTAATTTACTCTTCGTGTCTATATTGCATAAAGTATTCAAAAAAATATAATATAGATACCAACCTAAGCATTAATAAAATTTTATCTGAAAAAAGTGAAAGAGAGTTAACTGATTATATTGAACAATTCTTTGTGGGATTATTGGAAGGAGATGGTGTAATTACTGTTGATTATGTTAGCAATCGTAATAAACGTGTTAGAATATTTATTGCTTTAAAAAATCTAGAAGATAATAGATTTATGTTAAATCTTCTAATAAAACATATCGGCGGAAGAGTTGCGATTGAACGCAATAATAGATATGTAACATGATATGCGACTAATAAAACAGATATTACAAAAGTTTTCGCTATTCTAGCGAGATACCCTTTACTATCTACTAAAAAACAATGTCAACTAGAATTTGCAAAAAATTACATTAATTCTTATAAAGACGTATCTAAAGAAGAGTTTCATAGCTTACGGGATAATAAATATAAAAATCAAAAAGCTATGTTAGAATATAATGATAAAAATTTGGCTTTACCTAGTTATTTTCCTGCTTGATTTTCTGGTTTTGTGGAAGCTGAAGGTCATTTTAAGTTAGTTAAATCAGCTAACAATAAAATTAAATCTTCTCAGTTTATTATAGGTAAAAATTATGAAAGATACCTTTTAAAAGCTATACTCACTTATTTTAACTGTGAGTATAGAACAATAAGCTTTACTTTAAATAAACAAGGTGTTACTTATTATAAAATACACTTGAGCGGTAAAGATTTCCGTGGTTTACTGGCTTTTCATTTTAACAGATATCCTTTATTAGGAGATAAATATACTAAATATATAGAATGAATGAGTTAATAAACATTAGCTTTTTAGTTGGATATTTTATAAAAAAAAAGCTTTAGGGTAAATAAATTATTAATTTTATGTGTCGTGCGGTCACACTTCAAAGATATTTTTATAATATCGGTTAAAAACAAAACAAACTCTACAAAGTTTGTTTAAAAGTTTTAAAGCTAACGGTGAAACCTTTTTTATTGATTTACGAATGGAATCCCTACTACGGGTAAAGAAGGTAATACCGTGTACGTAGTAATGAAAAATAAAAAATATTTTCTTTCTATTATGTAGAGACTAGACGTTGTGTTTTATATTAATTTTTATTAATATATTAATGATATAGTCCGTTCCCTAATAAGTTATTATTAAAAAAATATTAAAAAGGGGTTTAACAACGTATTACGTAGTAGCTCAAATGGGCCTGGAAGATCTATCTTCGTGTTTTGCATACTATGCAAACTATAATGATTTTCTTGCAACTGACTATATGCTGGAAACCATGTTATTTGTGTATTATTTACTATTTATTTATACGTTTTATCTTTTTTATTTAAAAGATGTTAGTAAGAATATCCTTCTTTTAAATAGTCAAAACAATAATACTACAACAAGTCATAAACTTGTGAGCATGCAATCAGCAGAAAACTGTAAAGGATTCTCAGAGACTATACGTCAGTTACCTGATAAAGAAGATTATAAATTTTTAAATTGATTTGCTGGAGTAATAGATGGAAATGGAAATTTTGATATTAGATTAGATCCTATTAATCAAATAAAAATTCTTAAACAAATCAGAATCAAGTTACATAATAGAGATATTAGAATATTAACACATATACAAAATTATTTACATATTGGTAGAATAAGAGCAGATAAAAATAAACCTTATTCTATATATATAGTATCAGATTCAAATGATATGTTATATATAATTAAAAATGTTAATGGTTTAATTAGACTTAAAGTACCTAGTTTTAAACAAGCTTGTGATTTATATGAAATAAATTACAAAGAACCTGATTATAATATTGGATTATATGATCCATATTTTGCCGGATTAATAGATACTGAGGGTAAAATAACTTTTAATTATGATAAAAATACAATTGAATGTGGTTTGGAATTTAAATATAATGATTATACATCTAAATTAAATTTCAATAATACTATACCTAACTGTAAACCGAAAATAAGTAAACGTAAATATTCTTCTAATACTCAAAATTTTAAATTTATCACTTTTCAATTTCAAAATGTTAATGACATGTTATTTATATATGATTTTTTTATGGAAAATAGATTATATTGTGATATGAAATTTTATAGAATTTCAAAAATCAAGCCTTTTATGAAAATCAGAAAATATAAAACATCAGAAATTGATGTAGAACGTAAAAGATATTGCGATTTTTTAATATATTGATTTAAATATGATAATCCTTTATGATATAAAGTTCCTTGTGTAAAAAAATATTTATTATATAAATAATATAGTTATTACAGGTAAAGATATAGTCCAACTTATATAAAACGCAAATATATTTATATATAATCCAGACTTTTAATATATTAATAATGCTAACAGTTAAATATTGTTTACCTATATTAAATATTCTATCTAAATTTGATAATTATTTATATAAAGTAAAATTATTAAGTTTAATAATTTATGTAAGATTTAACTATATTTTGCTAATTTCTTCTAAAGATAGTTTAAATTCATTTTTATATTTATTAATTAACAGAATATATAATAAGATATATACAATTAAATTTACTATGTTGTTTAGTCTAGCATTTTCTATTAATATATTTTTTAATAATGAAAATCTATTCTTTTTAGAATTATCTTATTCTTTTATTTTAACAGGTATTTTTATTGCATTAATTATAATTAGTAAAAACTGAAGAGATAACACCAATAAAAGAGAATATTCTTTGTTTAATTATATAGTTAAATATGTTTTTATTATTTTATTATTTTTTATTGCATTAATTTTAATAGTATTAAGTTTAAAATTTATATTCTCTTTTATAACTTTATTGAAATCTAATATAATAAATAAATTAAATGATTTAAAATTATCTTTAGATTATAGATTATCTAAATTAAATAATAAACCTCAAAAACCTGAATTTAATTTTTACTCTTATTATAAAGAACGTAAAAAATATAAAAAAAAAGCTTTAGTTTTAAAAGAAAAACTTTTACAAATTAAAGATAATCAACGTAGAATAAATTCTTTAAATCCTTCTTCTTTAGCTGAAAAGAGAAACTGAAAAGGAAAAATAACTATAGAAAATACTTCTATTTATTCATCTTCTGATCAATTAAAAAATTTAAAGTATGAATTTGATGCTTATAATAACCAGAAGAAAAAATTTTATAAGATTGTTGTAGATATTAATAAAGAAAGAGAGAATTTTTATCCTAATGAATCGAAATCTTTATTTAATAGCTATGTAGGTATAGTTAAAATTTTAAAAAGAAATCTTAAAGAAATAGAAAAAAACTTAAAGAAAGAAATAAAATAATTCTTAATTTAACTTAATATTATTAATTTTTGATTATATTGTGCATTTCCACTACGTATTAAGTATGGGAGCAGTATTCGCAATGTTTGCAGGATGATATTTCTGAGTACCTAAAATTTTGGGTTTAAATTACAATCTTACTTTAGCGAAAACACAATTCTGATTGTTATTCATAGGGGTTAATCTTACATTCTTCCCTCTAGGTGTTGGGGGCGTACAATAGAAATTATGTAGTGTAAAAGGAAAAAAGTAAATTTCCTGAAAAACTTGGTAAATTGCTGGAAATATATTAGGGTTATCTAAAACGTTTTATATACAATCAGCAGGTAATCTTTTATTAATATAAAAGAAACTTCAACGATCAAAGACCAAGTACCTTATATGGTAATGATATGATCTAAATTATTAGTGACTAATAAGCATTGATAATTTATCTAAATTAGATTTACCCGAATATTTTATATCTAATAAACGTAACTTGAGTCCGGAAAGATTAAAATTCAGTCTATTTAAACGTTTATACTCTACTAACACCATTAACAGTAATTTATCTCAATTAGATAATCTTTATATTAATAAATCTATTAAGTTTGATTCTCTTGAACAAGGATGTGAAGAAATTAAATTTAAATATTTAGGAGTTTCTGGAGTTTATAAATTAACTAATAACTATGACCATAGTCGTTTTTATATTGGTAGTTCTGTAAACTTAGCTAGAAGAATGGAAGAATATAATAAATTAACTAAAGGTTTACGTAAACCTCGTTCATCTTCAGAGTTAGAAATATCTAAAACTTCTGCTTTAAATTTAAATTTATAATTTATATATATTACTAGACCTAAAACTTCTTTAGCTTATGAACAATATGCCATAATAAAGTATAAACCTACTATCAATAGAAATTTAAAAGTTATTCCTAGAGTAAATCCTCAATGAGGAAATAATTTAGAGGATGCTATTTTAACTATTGAAGAATTATTATCTATTTCAAACCATGAAGAATATAATAGATTACTTGTGTTTATTAATACATTAAAAATAGCTAATAATTTAAATTATGATTTTGAAGATATGGATAATAAATATTATAGTTTTTTAGTTTTTGTATATGATATAAAGAGCTTGCGCCTCCAAATAAACACTTTATTGTTTATTCTTCTATTAATAAAGCTTTAAAAGGATTACAAATTAGCCATAGTACTTTATTAGATTATGTTAATAATAAATATATTTATAAATCAAATACTATAATATCCTTTGAATCTTTACTAGGAAAATATTTTAAAGAATATCAAGAGAAACCTAAAGGAGACAATCAAATACGTAAACACATTATAGTTTATAATAAAGATAATAATGAGATTGTAATGGAATTTAAATCTGGTAGAGAAATGGCAAGATATTTCCAAATTGAATGTAAAGTAGCCAGAACTGCGATAGCTAAAGGTGAATATGAGGACTTTTTACTAATATCTAGGGATGTTTTCAATAGAAAAATAGTTTATGTATTTGATAGTAATACTTATGAATTACTAGAAAAAATTTAGGGTATATCTAAAGTATTAAAATATGCAAAAATTAATTTTTATACATTAAAAACTCTTATTGATCATAATGGAAAAATATATAGTTACAAAGATAAATTCTAGATTTCTATTTTACAATGCGTATGTCTAAAGTTAAGCAACATTTTTTAGGTCTACAAGGAATGCCGAGAAGAATAGGTGATTATCCTGATGCCTTTGCAGGATGGAATTTAATTAGTAGTGTTGGATCTATCGTAAGCGTAATAGCTGCTTTATTATTCTTATATATTGTATACATACAATTAATAGAAGGTAAAGTGGCAAGCAGAAATCCTTGATTTACTATTGGATTTTACTCTGACATATTACAAGCCAACTTAAATAGATGTTACAGTAGTTTAGAGTGAGGATTATCTAGTCCTCCAAAACCTCATGCTTATATTAGTTTACCTTTACAAAGTTAAATCTTAAAAGTTTAATTTTATTTTTTTGTATTATTACTTATTTATATTTTTAATAAAAAATTACAATCTCCATTAGCTTAAAGGTAAAGCAAAATATTTCTAATATTTGTATCTTAGTTCAATTCTAAGATGGGGGTGGATTTTATTAATAATAAATGATCTATTAATTATGAGACATTATTGGTTATTTTTGCTATATTGAGGTTATCTAAAGTTTAATACGGTAGTTAAATAGCTAATCTTAATAAACAAAAATTACATTAGTCATATTTGTTTTAGCTAAAAATGCAGTATTATTAACTTTTTATACTAGTTACAATAAAATGTAAAAATAAAAATGTATTTACCTATAACTGTTATTTCAATTATTGAAAATTTATTATTAATGCTACCTGCATTGTTAGTAGTAGCATATGTAACAGTAGCAGAAAGAAAAACTATGGCTAGTATGCAAAGAAGATTAGGACCTAATGCTGTAGGTCAATTTAATAATAAACTTTTTTCTTATAAAATACTTTATCATACGAATAGTTATGATAAAGCCTTAAAAATTTTATATAAAAGCCGTAAAGCTCCTTTGTGCGCAAGCTATCCTTTTAAAGAAAATGAAATAAGTGTATGTAAAGATTTATTATCTTCATCGTCTCTTAGTACATTTTTTTATAACTTAAAAGGAAAAGGTGGTATATATATGTTTACATTAAAAAATAATTCTAATATTTATTATATAGGTAGAGCTAAAAATTAAAAAAAAAGATTAAAAAGCCATCTTAATGTTAATTTAAATGATAGATTCCATGCATTTGCTAAAACTGTCGGTTGAGATAAATTATAATTTTTATTATAGAAATTTGTAATTTAAATATGCAAAAGGACAGAGAAAATTATTATTTACAAAAATTCTTACCTTTATTAAATACTATCTTTTAAAGTAATTTAAACAACATTCAAACTTATGATTCTTTATATGAAATACTTAAACTTAAACAAATACAATCAAATTTTTAAAATAAGTTTCTGCGAAGCCGGTATTAAAATTTATCTTTATAAATATGTTAATGAAGAATTGGATACTAATTGTATTACATTCAATAGTATTAATGAGTTATCTAATTATATGGGTGTAAGTAGAAAAACTTTAAGTGTTTATTTAAATACATATGTGCGGCGCAAGCTCATAAAAATAGTTTATTTTTAACTAATAAAATATAATCTTATGAACTTGTAGAAAAACTAATAAGTGATGCTATATTAGGATTAGAATTAGATAGAACTTTGGCTAAAAATGTATGAATGTATTCCATAGGAGAAAATGGTAATATAATTAAAGATAGATATGATTCTAAAAGTTCAGTAGCTAAATTATTAAATGTACAGTATGGAATTATAACTAACCACTTAGATAAATGAATAGTAGGAGGTATTAAGGGTAATTATATATTTAGTTATGAATTGGACAATTTAGAATTAGATAAACTAAATAAAATATCAAGATTTAGAAAATATAATAATTGTAAGGTATGAATTTATAATGTTTTAACTTTAGAACTATTAACAGATCCATTTACTAGTGTAAAAAAAGCAGCAGATTATTTAATTGTAGATTATAGAACTATATTATATAATATGGATACTAAATTAGCTAATTTAAAGGGTGGAAAATTAGTATTAATTTTCACAAATGAATTAACTAAATATGAAAAATAATCATTAAAAAATCTTGCTGCTTGCTGCTTGCTGCTTGCTGCGCACAAAAAAGTTAGTAATGTAACTTGTTTATTTAAAGGTGAGCTTGCGTAGGCTTCGCCAACTAAAAAAGTGAATGGTGAATTTATATTATTAAATAATAAACCTTATTATACTTCTAAATCAGAAGCATCTAAGGAATTAAAAATAAGCATTAAAACGATAAGTAAATATTTAGATACTAATACAGAATATAAAGGATTGTATTTTTTTAGTATAGATCTAATTTTATAAGAAAAAAGTTTCAAGGAAAATGTAAGATCTTTTTTTTGGCCTTAGTGAAAGTGAACCTTTTGCTGAGCATCATCAAATTGCGGAGACTTATTAAAGCTATTTAAACTAAATGCGTTAGGTAACTAATGCATGGCTCAGGTAATGACTCGAGGTATAGTAAAATAAAAATAGATGCACGAAAGGAAATAGGGAATCCGCAGCCAAGTGCCTAATATTTAGATTAGGTATGCTGTTCATCGACTAAACGGTGATGGGTATTAATTTAATTTTTAATGCTTAAGATATAGTCAGACTCTACTTGAAAAAGTACAGGGTGTAAATTTTATACCTGTTAAATGGATAGTTGATAATTATTATTATAGCTGTTTAGAGAGAAAGTCTTAAAACTTTTCCTGTATTATATAAAAGCATCATTCTATATAAATGGATAAATTAAGATGAATTCGTATTATGGTTTATTACAAGCATTCGCGGATGCATTAAAATTAATTTTAAAAGAATATGTTGCACCCACACAAGCAAATTTAATATTATTCTTTTTAGGGCCTATAATAACATTAATATTTGCTTTATTAGGTTATGCTGTTATCCCTTATGGTGCTGGTCTATCTTTAAGTGATATGGAATTAGGTATACTATTTATGTTAGCTGTATCATCTTTAGCTACTTATGGAATACTATTAGCGGGGTTTTCATTTTTTTTTTTTCGATCCATCATTTACATACTAAATTTACTAATAAGGAGCACGTAAGACTCAATACGAATTTACTTTATTCCTGGTTTATTTGTACTACCACCGTTGGACATGAAAACTAAAGTGAACAAGAGTATATATTGAATGTATTAAAGCCAAGATTTATCGTTATTAAAACAGCATTAAATTATAATGCATATTCATCACAACAATTTAATATATTTTACTCTAGGGAGGCCTTTAAGGTCTTGGGAAAATGTTTTATTCATACTGCTGGAGACAAGAATAACAGTAATATTAATAAGGAAGAGTGTATACAAAATCTTTTCAAAGATAGATTTGCTCCAGTTATACCTTTCGATCGATAAAAGGTTCTTGTTTAAACTATACAGATAAGATATGTAAAGCAAAGTTCCTTGAAAAATGAGGTTCAAAAGTTGGTATTTACCTTATAGAATACAAAGATTTTTCCAATATTTATTACGAGAACAAATCTATTCAAAAAAATATTCTTTGAGCACTCCAAAGCAGAATCCAATAGTAAATTCCATTTTTTCATACGTTTGATAGGAGTAGAGCATTTTAAATATACATATATTAGAGGTATACCCTGAAACTAAATTAGGAGAAAGGAAAACTTATTACTTACAAAAATATGTACCTATACTTAATTCAGTTTTCTCTTCAATGATAACTGAAGGTGTTATTAAACAAACTTTATTGTTAAAACTTAAGGATATTAGATCTACCAAAATACTCTAGATCTACCTTACTTTATGTTTACGAGTGAACAGAAATAAGAATAAATCGCCAACCCTCTATGTATAACAGTAGTAATGAGGCAAGCCGCCGATCATTATCCTACCCCATTTCTGGTATTCTAATATATAAAAATACATCTATACCATATAGAGGTAAATTGTTCTTTAACTACCCTATTACAAATTATAACCAAGTGTTTGAACAAACAAAAAAACTTATACCTAAAGGTTTATTAAATCGAGTTATTAGTACTCAAGTTTGAGCTTATGATGCTATTAATTTAGAACTAATAAAAGGTAGTCCTTTTCCATCAATAAATAAAGCAGCTAAAGCTTTAGGTATTTCTAGAGCAACTTTAGATTTAGTTATAGATAAAGGAGGAACTGCAGGATCTAAGGCTATTTATGTTTATTCTATACGTCTTAGTGCAGAGGAGATTAAACCTCTTTTAGATAAAGTAGGATATTTACAATTAGGTCTTAAAGTACCAGTCTATGTTTATGATGCTAATAATCTAGAATTAGTAAACAATGCACCTTTGGATTCACTTTTAGATACTGCAAACCGAAGAGACTCTAATTTAAACTTTACTAATAAGAGATTGAATAATAACTTTCTTAAAATCCCTAAAGCAATCAAAAAGGAAGGTGTCAAATATTTCAATCACCTATAGACACTTTTCAACTACTAACTCTACAGTTGTTCCGTGAATTATATATAAAAATGCTGATATTGATAAGTTACGAATAACAAAAGATAACAAAGGTAAAAGTGGGATATATAGATGAGTTAATATGATTAATGGAAAAAGCTATGTGGAAAGTAGTGTAGATTTAGAAAAAAGAATGGGACATTATTTTAGTTTTGCTTACTTAGATAGATACATCAAGAAGGGTAAAAGTCAGATTTACGCCGCCCTTTTAAAATATGGTTATAGTTACTTTAGCTTAGAAATTATTGAATATTGTGAAAGATTTCTTGCAGTTTACAGAGAACAATATTATATTGACTTATTAAAACCAGAATATAATATATTAAAAAAAGCTGGTTCTTATATAGGTTACAAACATTCAAAAGAAACATTAGAAAAATTAAAATCTTTCGCGCTTAGATTAGATAATATAGAGAAATTAAAAAAATTTAATGCAAGTATTGCGCAAAAATAAGGTATGAAAATTCATACTTCAAGTGAAGAGCATAAATAACATTTAAGACGTATCCAGTTATCTAACTCACATAGTGTAATAGTTTTGGATAATTTTAATAATGAAACTACTGTCTTACCTTCCATTCATAAAGCAGCACGATTAATAGGTACCGCTTTTAATAATGTTAGAGTAGCAATAAAAGGTATAAAAGAAAAAGGAGATTTTTCTAGATTAATAAAGAACCCGGTATATGGTGAAACCATACGATAAATCTTAAATTATATAGTTTTAGTTTTTACATAAGGGATATATTTATAGTTAGTTATGCTAAGTATGATAAAAATTTAGAATAGTTGCGATTATAAGGAATGTAATAAAGTAAAAGTTAAAAAGGTGACAAAATAATCATCACTTAAGTAAAAGCGCGATTTAAGGTGTGCTCTTTGACTATCGAACAATAGCTCGACATTTAAATACTAATAAAGCTGTCAAACTGATGGGTAGATTAGTTTATTTCTTCAAGAATAAGTTGAATGTTTTGTTAAGCAAAGAATTATTAGTTACAAGGAAAATAGGGGATAGTCGTAATTATAACACAAAAGTCTGAGTTTATAAAGCAGATAGTCTAGAATTAATAAATAATTGCCCCTTTGTGCGACCATTTTTTCTGCTGTTAGTTATATAGGTATAACTAAATCAACTCTCTATCGAAATTTAGATAGCAGTAAGCCAGTAGTCTTAAGAAAAGTTAAGCTCACTGTCTATTTTCTAACTAAAGAAATGAGCTCTGAGTTCAAAGAAAAAATTAAAAAAGGTCTTCTAGTAAGTGTAAGTAAATATGGATTTGCTTTCTTGTAATCTCTATAAATAGATAGATATAATTAGCTATATAAACATTGATAGGTAAATAGCTTAATTATATCTTTTTATGGAGTACTTCTAATTTTTAGGCGCAAGCTCATAATAAAAAAAATATGCAAGCTCCCCTCCTTTCCATATTATTTAGTAAGGAAAAATCAGAGTGTTTGTTTTGATAAATCTTAGGGTACTGTTTATAAAAATATTTTTAAATTGTCGAGGTCCTGGTAGTAAAATCTAAATAATTTAGTATGTAATATTGATGGAAAATGTAATTACACTAAGTCAAGTATTTAGTAATCACGCATCGCACTTGTAAAAAAAAAATAACTATTTAAGTGTAAAACGTGTTACATTAAAGAGAAATCGAACAAGCCCATTAATTACGTGAGTAATTAATAATAACCGAATGAATTTCAATAATAACTTATATTAATAAGTCAACTTGAAGCGAAGCCTATTTAAATATATAGGAACGTTCAACGACTAGCAGATATAAATTTGCTGCCAAGAGTATTCGGGGTCTTTAGGGAGATCTTGCTTTGTTAGTCCCTCCTGTCTTTGAAGTAGTGTTTTTAATAGCAAGTTATAAAAAAAAAGTATAATTTTTTTTTTACACACTTAAGAGGTAAAAAAGCAAAGATGTAATAGACCATAACTTAGTCTGAGCCATATTGTGAGATGTGGTATTTATTTAAAATTATATTTTAAAATAACAGCATTGGAAGTGCTAATAGTAAATATGCTTTCTTGGGATCTTTAAGAAGTACAGCTCAATTAATTAGTTATGAATTAGTATTAAGTTCAGTGCTATTAATCATAATAATGATAACTAATAGTTTAAACTTAAATATAAACGTACAGTTTCAAAAAATAGTATGATTAGGTTTGCCTTTATTTTGTATATTAATAATATTCTTTATAGGTTCTGTAGCAGAAACTAATAGAGTAAAGAAAACCTTAAGCAAGTTTGAATTATAGCTCTAAAGTAGCCAAACTCCGGGTAAATCCTAAGAGCTCAGAATACTAACCAATTTAAGGGGCCATTCTAATCAGATGGGTAAAGTAATAAGTTCTGTGATATGATAAAAGTCATAATGGATGTTCACGGATCTAAATCACATCACTAGTGTGTAAAAGAGCAACGAGTAGATGGTTACTCGCCAATATTAAAACATCTAATACCTATTAAAGTGAGAGGATATATATATATTTGGTGTAAGGTGTACTCTAATAGCTAAGGAAACGAGGCGTTATATATTTAGCTTATACCTAAATATAAATAAGCACTAGGTAGTACATTTTGTGTTTTATTTTATAAGGTAAAAGAATATTAAAATATGCTCCATTTGATTTAGCTGAGGCTAAAAATGAAAATCCTTATAGTTTAGGTGATTATATTTTTACAATTTATTTAATGTGTTTTTATTTTTTTTCTAGTATCGTGCGACCAATGAGATACTTTTTTTTTTATACCTTAATTCATACCGATCTTCCATATCAAAAGTTAAAATTATTACATTTAAGGGCTTTCATTTTGTTGTACGAAGTAATACCTTTAATGCTGTAAATAGAATCAGATGATATAGTTCTAATTTCAATAAAAACTCATTAGATCCGTATTGAATATCGGAGTTCGCAGATGCGGAGGGAAGTTTTATAATAAAAACCTATGAAGATAAAAATCATAAGTATGGTTGGCGTATTGAAGCTGTATTTCAAATTTCTTTACATAAAAGAGATAAAATTTTGTTAAATAGGATAAAAGAATATTTTGGAGTAGGATCTTTTAGTGAAGATCGAAATTATATTGCTTATGTGGTAGATCTTTTAAAGATTTAAATCAAATTATAATACCTTTTTTTTGTGCGTATTTTTTGCAGCAGGGAAGCTGCAAAAAATCGCAAGAAATATTATCTAATCACGAGCCTCCAAAAAATCAGATTTCTAATTATTTAAACAAATTGTTTTTATTAAAGCTAATAATAGAAGCCTTTGTTTAGATAATTTTAATTATATTCTTAGTCTTAAAGTTAATTTGAATAAAGGTTTTTCTTGTAAAACTTCTGAAAGCTTATCCAGATATTATTTCAGTACCTAGACCTAAGGTAAAACTACAATAAATTCCTGATCCTCAATGATTAACAGGATTTATCTTTTTTTTATGCATATCCATAACCCCCCGGGTTCAGGATCAAAAAAAGGAGAGGGTTGTTTTATTATAAATATTCAGAAATGAATTTCTTCAGTTAATGGGAATGTTAAGTGGAAAGTTTGGTTAACTATGTTTATTACTCAACATTCACGCGATATTTCTATAATGGAAAATATAGTAAAATATTTTAAATGTGGTCAGGTTCTTATAAGAAGTAATCAACCAGCTATAGATTATAAAGTAGGTAGATTAGATAATATTATAACAAAGGTAATTCCTTTTTTACAAAAATACCCTTTACGGCTCCGAAGGAGAGCTCGTATAAAAGAAATGAATTTTAAAGATTGAACGGAGGCCTCCTTGTTAATTTTAAATAAAGAACATGAGGGGGTCGCTGCTCGCTGCGCACAAAAAAGATAAAAATGAGCTTGCGTAGGCTTCGCCTACTAAAAATAGTATGGATAATAATAAAATACATTAAATTAATTAAGATTGGAATTATAACCGGCATTAATCTTAGTTATATAATTGTATTATGATGATCTAGCTAAGGCTGATTGATAATACACTAACTAATATGAAATAAAAACTTTAAACCTAATTAAATAACAAGTTTTACTAAGCAGAGGGTTGTTTTATAGTAAAAATATATAAATATTAAAAATAAAATGAATAAGTATTTCTAATTAAGTAACTAATATTATAAAAGCTATTGGCTTGTGTCTATAATTAACCAGTTTATCTGCTTAGTACAACCTAAAGGATTATACTATTCATACTTAGATTTGGTCTCATTAAAGATCACAAATTGCTGGAAAATCTAATATAAGACAATCAGCAGGGAAGTAATTATATATATATTTCTAATTAACTTTTCAGAGACTAGATGTGATCATTTAATATTTTTAAGATTAATTAAGATATAGTCCAAACTTATATGAAAATATAAGATTAATATTTAATCGAAATCAGGTGAGCTTGCGCCGTCATAAAAACAAATTATACTACAATCCAATAGGATATAAAAGATTCTATTCATCTAAACCTACAGATAAAAATTTGAATGTAAACCCTATAGGAATTTTTACGTTAAATCAGTTAAAGGATAAAAATTATATAAATTCATTCAGAGAAGTCTTAAAAGGTAAAGGTGGTATTTATTCCTTTATAAATACAATAGACAATAAACAATATATAGGTAGTGCCAAAGATCTATATATAAGATTAAATGAACATTTAAACAACAAAAAGTCTAATATTAATTTACGATCCCCGGTTTTTACTTCATATGTTTGAATTAAAAACTATGAAGAGGGGATAGAGCAATTAATAAATATGGATAAGATAAATTTAAGTGAGTTGTTTATGAATACTTTAGTTATACAAGTAAAATGATAAGCAATGAAGATTTAACTACATTAGAAACAAGTTATATAAAATATTTTAATCCTACAACTATTTATAATTTTAAGTTAAATGCTAATAGTATGCTAGGATATAAACATACTGTAGAAGCAATAGAAAAAATGAAAGAATATTATAAAGATAAAAATAACCATCCTATGTATGGTAAGAACCATACTAAAGAAGCTTTATCTTTAATTAGTAAACCTGGTGAATTAAATCCTATGTACGGTAAAACTCATAGTGATGAAACTAGAAGTATTATAGCTAAAAAAATAAATAAGCACTTAAAAGGTGTAGGTATATTTGATTTAAATAATAACTTAATTAAGAAATTTGATAATAATGTAGAACTAGCTAAATATCTAAGTATATCTAAGGTAACTGTAGGTAAATATATGAATAATAATTTAATTTATAATAATATTTATATATTTAAACCTATAGATAAATAAAAATTTCGATTAACAATTGGAATCAGAATTAGTTAGTGGTTTTATGACAGAGCACGCGGCTGTTATATTTGTTTTCTTCTTTTTAGCTGAATATGCTAGCATTGTATTAATGTGTATATTTATTTGTATTTTGTTTTTAGGTGGTTATTTAGTAGAATTAAATTATCTTTATATATTTGATTTATTAAATTATATATATGCTTATATATTTAATTTAGAATGAATAACATCTTTAGAATATTTAAAATTAAGAGAACTTTTTACTAATTCTTCTGTGGATGGATTATTATCTAGTATAACTTTAGGACTAAAAAGTTCAATGCTGGTTTTTGTGTTTATATGATGCCGTGCGTCTTTTCCTAGAATTAGATTTGACCAGTTGATGTCTTTTTGTTGAACTGTATTATTACCTATATTATTTGCATTTATAATCTTAATTCCTTCTTTATTAAATATGTTTGGGGTTTTTTTTATAAATATAAGTTTATTCTAATAAAATATCAAATAAAAATATTTAAATTCTGGAATGTATATTCTTCGTCATTATAGTTTATAATTTAGGTTGGAATATAATATCTTGGATGAGATGTTATTATCCTCCTTATTAACTATACCTATAATAGGTTTAATATTAATATCCAGTATAGACTTATATAAAGAAAGTTATTATGCAAAAATAATAGCATTTATTACTAGTGTAATTAACTTAATTATATCTTTAGTCATTTTTATGTTATTTGATAGTAGCACTAATCAATTTCAATATATACAAGAACACTATGATGTACAGTTATTTGATATTTATTTAGGTATAGACAGTATATCTATATATTTTATATTATTAACTACAATAATAATGCCTATAGCCCTGTCATCCAATTGATATTCTATAAAAGAAAATGTAAAATCTTATATAATAATAATGTTATTATTGGAAACATTATTATTAGCTGTATTTATGGCATTAGATATAATGTTATTTTATATATTCTTCGAAAGTATATTACCACCTTTATTTATATTAGTGGGTATATTTGGATCAAATAATAAAGTAAGTGCTAGTTACTATTTATTTTTATATACATTTAACCTTAAGTGTAAAATAGCCAAATACCGGAAAAGCCCTAAAGCTCTAGTAACCAAAGTAATAAGAGAAATTTTATTATTGGCCTGATTAATGTCCCAGGGTACGGTAAAATCATTAGTTTTGGTGAAAAGCTACTTTGAATAGTAGTAGATATGTGGGTAATCACGGTTCTAAGTCATCTTTTCTTAAAAGAGAGTGTAAAAGAGCAACGAGTAGACGGTTATTAGAATTCTAAAAATTTAGATTTCACAAGGTGTACTCTAGTCACAGATAAATCTGTTTTAAGAAGAAAAACTCATTTTCATTTTAAAAAAAAAAATAATTTTTGGTCGCTTCATCTGTTATGAAATTACAGCAGGAGAAAAAAAATTTATATGTACAAAAACAAGATCCAATTTAGATCCTTTATTTATCACAGGGGAGCTTCTGGTCCCTGCGTAGCTGGGACTAGCTAGCAGAAGGAGAAGGATGTTTTGCATTTTAAAAAGCGATAGTTACAATATGGGTTATCAAATTCAAGCCATTTTTAAAATAACTCTACATAAAAAAGATTATGATTTATTAATACAAATTAAATATTATTTTGGGGGGTGTAGGTAAAATTACAAAACATGGAGATACTACTTTACAATATATAGTTAGATATTTGAAAGATTTAAATATAATTATAACTCATTTTGTGCGGAGCAAGAAATATCCGTTAATAAGTCAAAAAGCGGCAGATTATATACTATTTAAAGATGCAATTTCATTAATTAAGAACAAAGAACGAGCTTGCGTAGGCTTCGCCTACTAACTAAGAAGGGATTTAGTAAAATTCTTTCCTTAAAAGCATTTATTAATTTAGGTTTATCGGATGAATTAAAATTATCTTTCCCTAACCCATCTCTAGACCTTTACCTTTAAATGAAAGCATTCCTAATTATTATTGAATAGCTGGTTTAGCTAGTGGCGATGGATGTTTCCATATTTCTGTTCGTAACTCCTTTACAACTAAATTAGGTAAAGCTGTAGTATTAAAATTTCAAATTGTTCAACATAGTAGAGAGACTAAATTAATGGAAATATTAATAGATACTCTAGGGTGTGGAAAAATTGAATTAAATTTAAAACAATCAGCTGTATATTTTTTATCTTAAATTTAAAGATATTTATTATAAAATAATACCAATTTTTGTGCGGAGCAAGAAATATCCTATCAAAGGAGTAAAAGCTTTAGATTACTATGATTAAAAAAAATTGCTAATGTAATATATAATAAATAACATTTAACTGAACAAGGTTTGTATGAAATTCAATCTATAAAATCTAAAATGAATTTATCTAGAAAAATGTATTAGATTCTTTATCTGCTTGACTAGAGTTGCTTTTCTAGTCTGTAGTTTAGCTTCTATTTATTATTGTTTTATTAAAATGCCGGTTAGCCGGTATGAGTTGAAGTAATCTTAAATTCAAGATAGCACATTAAATACGTGTACGTATGAGGTTCATTATTTTTGTTATTATCTATATTAGGTATCTTATCTATCATGGGTAATACAGATTTTGATACTCTATCTAAATTAAACTTGGAATATAAAACGCAAATGTTTTTATTTCTAGGTATATTTATAGCATTTGCTGTAAAAACACCAACTATCTTCTTAAATAACTGATTATTAAAAGCCCATGTGGAATCTCCATTAGGGGGAAGTATAGTTTTAGCTGGTATAACTATGTTAGCTTTAAATCTAGTAATATGCTGGGAAGACCTAAAAAGGTTAATTAGCAGGAAACTGTGAGTTAAATTTAGTTATTTTAATAGTACATTAGGAGAAAACGATACTTTAAATCTAGATTTTTTATATTGTGAATCTAATATAAAACTAAACGGTATTTTCAGAGACCATACACTAGATACAACAAATATTTCTTCTTACTTAGCCTTTCGCCCCCGGCCTTACGGCCCTGGGGACTAGGCCGAGGGGCTGGATTAATTTAAGGTGATGGTTGTATATATACCTAAGATTTCAGTAGGAGCTGCAACTGTTTCAATTATATTTAATAGTAAAGATTTACCCTTTACCTTTATTACTTCAAAAGTTACTAAAAACAGGTAATATATATAAGGTAAAAGGTAAAAATGCTTATAATTATACAATAAGTAATATAGATGGTTTAATAAAAATAACTAATTTAATAAAAGGTTATATGCGAACACCTAAAATAAATAAACTATATGAACTAATCGATTGAATAAATTAAAAAAAATAAAAAAAAAAGATCTTGACTGAAAAATATCCCAAAGATAATTCATGTTTGTTAAGTAATGCTTGATTGGCAGGGTTTATATAAAAAAACAGCAGATGGGTGTTTTTATGTTAGACTCAGAAAAATTAAAAATTGTACTACAAATAAAGTAGCTTGTTTATTTGAATTAGCTCAAAAAACTACTGATAAAAATTCTATGTTATAAATTATAACGAAAATAAGCGAATTTTCGCACAATAAAAGTAAAATTTAGAAAAAAATCTAATCAATTATGAATTAGAACTTCAAATTATGAATCTAATAAAATATTAGTTTTATATTTAAATAAATGTTCTTTATATAGTAGTAAATATTTAGATTTTTTTTTTCTTGACAAATAATATTAAATATAATGATAAAAAAAGAACAAGTTAATAAGTTAGAAGAAATAAAAAACATTAAGAATAATATGAATTATAAAAGAACTTTTTTTACTTGAGATCACTTTAAAAATTTTTATTCTTATAAATATAGTTGTAAATAAATGGTCCCAACCTTTATGCAAATAAAGGAGTACTCCTTTAATTATAAATAAATTTCTCTAAACTTAATAGTTATCTGTAAGGTATATTATAGAATAATCAAATTAGTTATTTATAAATTATATATTTAACCATGCCAGCTTCGCAGTAGAGAAAAAAAAGTGAGTCAAGACAAACAAGATAGTATTAAAATTGAGTTTATATGGTATATTTAGATTAATATTACCTATATTGGCTAAGGCTTCTTTAGATTACACCTTTGTAATCTATACAATAGGTGTAATCTCTATAATATATGCTAGTTTTAGTACATTAAGAACAACGGATGTAAAAGAATTAATAGCTTACAGTTCAGTGTGTCACGCAGCTGTTTACTTAATAGGTGCATTTACTAATATAGTGCGCTGTTGTGCTCTAATTTGAAATGGATGAAAATACATCTAGACATTAACCCGATTATGTCTCTGGCGACGGAGTTAGATCGAAGGGAAATCCTAAGGTTGAACTCAGCATCTCCGTAAAGGGTAAAACAGATAAAACTAGTTAGAATCGAGGAGGTTACCCAAGCCAAAGTTCTCACGGTTAAGACTACACTGTCTGAAATCAATTCACCAGAGCTCTCAAGTAAAGGGGTTTAGCTTGACTAGAATAGGCTATATATGATTAAGTGCTGTCTTATAATATTGGACAGAACTAGGGTTTGGTCATAATCGGAATGCATAAACATTCTCAAGGTGAAGAGTTGATAACCTAAAAGAACCATAAAACTCAAATTAAGGAACTACAGGATTGCCTAAGACCGAAAACGGTTATGGTAACGGAGGAATCATAGTACCCGTGTAATAAAAACACATAAGCATTCAGTAACGTGAGTGGAAGGGGAAGGATTCCAGGATCCGCATTAAACTACTCATAAAATGGCTGGGAGCCCAGTATGATTAAATCTAACCTTTTATTGAGAAATTTAAAAGTCGAATGTAGATTTTGTATTGCTAAAATTCATTCGACTGGGGATCTGGAGAGCCGTATGATGGGAAACCATCACGTACGGTTCGGGAAAGGGGGTGTACGATTGATAAAAGGTCTGCATCTCTAGTTCACATACAAGGACTAGAAGGAAGTATAATTTTAGGATTAGCTCATGGGTTTGTATCTAGTGGTTTATTTATATGTGCGGGTGGTATATTTTACGATAGACTAGGTAGTAGAAGTATCTATACTTATAGAGGAGCTGCTCAATTAATGCCCGTTTTTGCTATATTATTCTTCATATTAGCTTTAGGTAATTGTGGTGCTCCTTTAACTTTAAATTTCATAGGTGAATTTATGTCACTTTATGGAATAATCGAAAAAATCCCAGTATTAGGTGTTTTTGCTTGTTCTTCTATAATTTTTTCTGCAGCTTATACTATTTATATGTTTAACAGAACAGCCTTAGGTGGTTTTTTCACTAAAATATTAGAAAAAAACGTATATGATGTTAACAAAAGAGAATTTATCTTGCTTTTTATATTACTAGTATTTACAGTAGTATTAGGTATATACCCTTTATTAGTATTAAATGTATTAGACTATTCTGCATATAGTTTAATATATAGTGTATAATATAACTTGTATACTTAAAATTTATTTACGATTAAAATAAAATACGTATTATCTAAATATAAGTAAAAAATAAAAATAAATATGCCACAATTAACGCCTTTCTATTATATGAATGAAATAATATTTAGTTTTGCTATATTAGTATTAGTTTTATATGTATTATCTAAATACATATTACCTAGAATAGTTCGTTTATTCTTATCTCGTATGTTTATTAACAAAATATAATATGATCTAATGTATATTTTATAGTAAAAAAAAAAACTATAAGTAATTAGTTATTTAAAGATATATATAATAGTAGCAATATCTACTAATAATGTTTACAATAAAAACACAAAATTGCGCATTAGAAATAAGAAGTCCCTTAGATCAATTTGAAGTAAGAGACATGTTAAACTTAGAAATATTAGATGGTAATTTACATTTATCTTTAACGAATATAGGATTCTATTTAATAATTGGTAGTTTAATTACATTAATATTAAGCTTAGTTGCAACTAATTATAATAAATTAGTAAGTAATAATTGATCTATAGCTCAAGAATCTCTATACGTAACAATACATAATATAGTAACAAATCAAATAAATGCTAGAAATGGTCAAATTTATTTCCCTTTTATATATACTTTATTTGTATTTATTTTAATAAATAATTTAATAGGGATGGTAAAAAGGTGCCTATGAGTCACTTTTAATATATATTTAAAATATTTAGCGTTACAACATATTGTTTATGTATTAATAGCCTAAAATCTACTTATCTTTCTACTTATACATCAGATAACCCTATCCCTAGCTGCAAGAATTCTTATTATCTTAATCCTTATTATATCACAGGTTTTGTATTTTTTTCTATGCTGGAGGGGGTTATGGATATGCAAGAAAAAACAGGAGAAGGATGTTTTACTACTTCTATATTTAAATATAGTAGAATGTCTACAGGTTTACAAGTTAAACCTATATTTAAAATTACTTTCCATAATAAGGATAGAAATATATTATAAGGGATACAAAGAACATTTGGCGTAGGTAAGATTTACAAGCAGGGAGAATATGTATCAGCGTATCGTGTTAGTTCTTAAAAAAATTTAAAAGTAATTACAGATCACTTTGTGCGGAGCAAGAAATATCCTTTAATTACTAAAAAATCCGTAGATTACCGTTTATTTAGACAATCTATAGATTTAATAGAAAAAAAATAACATTTAACCTATGCAGGTATACTAAAATTAGTGGGTATAAAATCTGTATTAAATTGAGGGAGCATGCGCCTTCTGAAAAATTCCTAAAATCATTCCCTAAAATAGTACCAATAGAAAGACCAGCAGTTAAATTAGGAGTAATTAAAGATATTAACTGATTAAGAGGTTTTGTCTTTTTTTTATGCGTAGCATAAAAAAAACAGCTGAAGGAAGCTTTCAAGTTATTATACAAAAATCTAAAAATAAAGTAAATTATGAAAGTTTAAAATTTACTATAACTCAACATTCTTGTGATAATTTATTATTAGAAAGTTTCGTGGACTATTTAAAATGTGGAAGATGATATACAGATTCAAATCGTAACGAAACACACTTTAGAGTTTCAGTTTTTTCAGATAATAAGTATTAAAATTATACCGTTGTTCAATGAATATCCTTTAATAGGTACAAAAAAAGAAGATTACTTGGATTTTGTAAAAATAGCAGAGTTAGTTAAATCTAAAGACCATTTAACAAAGGCTAGAAGATATAAAAATTATTAAAAGCAATATGAATAGAAATAGAGCTTATGTAAGTAAAGACTCAGAATAAGTATAAGCAATGAAATATTGAATATTTATATATTAATAAACGCATTAAATTTCACTATATGCTGGAAGTTTCTAATGCTTTTATATACGATCCTAATAATGTTATATAGTATTAGTCTTAAGCCAATACTAAAGACATTTTATAAAAGACGTAAAAATTATAAAAGATGTACCAATGGATAATCAGCAGGAAACCAAAGGTGTTTATAACACCAAGTAGATTCCTCAGAGACTAAATGTGAAAAGTTGTTCAAGTTGTTTTATAACTGAGCAATTAAGATATAGTCCAACTTGATAAGTCTATAAGATTTATTAGGCAGTCCATATAGTTTTGCATCTACTGGTCATTTCGCTTTAACATTTGCTCTTAGTTTCACAATAGTATTAGGAGCGACAATTTTAGGATTTAATAAACATGGTTTAAAATTCTTTTCTTTATTAGTACCTGCAGGTTGTCCTTTAGGTCTTTTACGTGCGCCGTATGAGGCTTGGTTGTTTATCGAAATCCGGTCCGATTTCTCGAATATACTTGATCTTATAAAACACGATACACAAATTTTGTACTGTGCAATTAACGATATTCGCTGTAAATACTCCCGCATTATCATGCTAATAACACATATATGATGGATAGCAGAGTATAAAAAGAGCATATGATCTGGGCTGCCACAGAAAGAGGATGACTCGAACAGGAGTAGTCATGGTGAGGATAACAAACCTGAAACTTACAAACGCCCAAAACCTATGGGTAATGTCATAAGCAGAATATTTCGGCATTTCTTTAGTACTGCTATTATATATGGTAAAAGATATAATAGTTATCAAGAAGCTAAACGTTCTCTTCATAAAAAGAGCTTGGAAAAGTGTGAGCAGGCACCTAAAACTACATGGACATTAAACGTAACAACCTTGCAACTACGGGATTCAACCGCTTCTAGCCTCTTAATGGGGAATACGCGGAAACGGAACTTTCATAGTAGTAATATTACGAAGGAAAGTAGCTCAACAGGTCTAACTGAAGCCTTATTAGATAGTTGCTCAGAAAAGCCGAAAAGAGAGGTCAAACCTAAGAATAAGGTGGCTAAACGGATCGGTGTAACTACTATTATCAGAAAACAGTTGGAGCAAAATTATAAATTAAATAAAAAACACTATAAATTACTAAATATAATTACTGACCCTAATTTCCTTATACAATGTTATGAGGAGATAAAGAGTAAACCAGGAAATATGACTCGAGGTATTGACTCCAAGACTTTAGATGGTCTTAAAGAAGAATGATTTCACAAAACTGTCCAGCAGATTCGAAATGGAACCTTTGAATTTAAACCTAATCGTAGAGTTGATATCCCCAAAGCAAATGGAAAAACCAGACCTTTGGGAGTAGGATCCCCAAGAGATAAAATTGTACAAAAAGCCTTACATTCAATATTAGAAGCAATATTTGAGCCCAAATTTCTGAAAAGTTCTCATGGTTTTAGACCCAATAGATCTACACACTCAGCACTACTAAGTATATATCTCAATGGACATAAACATAATTGAGTAATCCAAGGAGATATTACTAATTGTTTCTCATCAATTCCTCATGAATTGATTATGAAATATGTGTCCAAATATGTTGGAGATCCTCGAGTTCTTGAACTATTGAGAAAGTTCCTAAGAGCTGGATATGTAGACCCTAAATCTAAAAAAATCATGCACCCTTATATAGGTACTCCTCAAGGAGGTATATTAAGCCCTCTTTTATGTAATATTGTTCTTCATGAATTAGATAGTTATATGGAGAAGTACTCCCAAACCTTTGCAAAAGGTAAAAGGAGAAAAATGGATACAAGATATAAAAGTCTTTTAGCCAGAAGGACAAATTCCAAATCTCTATTAGAGAAGAGGGATCTATTACTCCAAATGAGAAAGCTAAGGAGTGTGAACATGAAGGACCCCAATTTCAGAAGAATGGAGTATATAAGATATGACGACGATTTTGTAGTTCTAGTAACTGGAAGTTTAAAAGATACTGAATATATTAGAAATAATATTAGAGATATCTTAACTACTAAATGTGGACTAACCTTAAATGCAGAGAAATCTGTAATCTCAAACATATCCAAAGAAAAATGAAACTTCTTAGGAGCTGAAATAGAGAAAGTAAGTTATAATCCAGAATGACTTGTCAAACATGGAAACAAGAAAATCATTGGGACTCCTAAATTATTGGTAAGAGCACCTATCTCCAAAATTCTTAAGGACCTTAAGAAAGCAGGGATAGTTAGGCAAAATCACCAACAAAATTGATATCCTCAAACTCTAACTGGCCTTGTAAATTTGAGTCACCATGAAATCTTAAAATTCTATAATTCAAAAATAATGGGACTTATTAACTATTATAGTTTTGCCTCCAATAGAAACAATTTGCATAGAATTATATGATATTTAAAAGCATCATGCGCATTAACTCTAGCCAGAAAGTTAAAATTAAAAACTCTTAGTCGAGTATTTAATAAATTTGGAAAGGATTTGAAATGCCCAACTACAGATCTTAAAATACACATGGCTGAAACACTGAGAACTATTCATAATTATCGGAAGGAGAATATGAAGAAACCTGAGGAAAACAGGCATGATCGAATAAATTGACAAATACCAGCTTTGGACTCAAATGCGTTATTTGTGGAAGCAATGAAGAATTATAAATGCATCATATTAGAACGGTAAAAGACATAAGAGCAAAAATGAGATCGGGAGTAAACATCTCTTTTGCAAAGGTAGAGGGTGCAGTTAAACGTAAACAAATACCGTTATGTACTTACCACCATAAATTATATCACTCTGGTAATCTCAACTACTGAGATATTAGACAAATCGTAAAATATAGATAGTAACTAATAAATAATTTTTTTTTTGTACATCACCTGCTGAGGGGCGAGCCGTATGATGGGAAACTATCACGTACGGTTCTGAGGGCAGTTGCTATGCGCTGACCCCTACCTTTATTGGTAACTATCGAATTCATCAGTTATTTAGCTAGATGTGTATCTCTTGGTTTAAGACTAGGAGCAAATATAGTAGCGGGCCATATGCTATTAAGTATTTTGAGTGGGTTTGTTTACAATATAATATCTTCAGGTATAGTTTTTTTTATTGTGGGTTTAATACCGTTATTATTTATAGTAGCCTTCTCAGGTTTAGAGATGATGATTGCATTAATCCAAGCTCAGGTTTTCGTAGTATTGACTAGTTCTTATATAAAAGATGGGCTAGATTTACATTAATTGATATTAACTTGAATGGGTAATAATGATAGTATGGTGCCTACTGTAATATATGACAATCCTGACCAAAATAGAGGTGTAGGAAGCATGCTTCACATTATAAATAGGAAGAGTTTATTCGTATAGAAACCAATAGACTATATGTGAGATCAATAATTAGTTTAAGTAAAGTATTATAGGGATATCCTAATAACAATTGTTTATATTCTAAGAATATGATAATATTGTAAAGTATATTTAAAGTACGGCTACTTTTCTTTTAGGTTAGAAGTACTACAATTTTGTACTATGAAATAACTATTTTATTGAGGACTATATTATATCCTTGACTTAAAAAATATCGATTTTTTGTGTAGGTGGAGCCTGTAGCTTTGCAACTGAATAATTAATAAATCAATTAACTAAAGGACATATTGTTTTTAATAGCTAAAATGAAAGGACAGTGTCGTAATAAGTTTAATTAAAAATAATAGCTTAAGGTAGAAAATTCATACCTTAAATTTTACAATGTATTAGTAAATTTTATGAAGAAATTAAATTGATAGTATTGAATAATAATAAGGGACAAATTGTAAAATAGACTAGTGTTTAAACTAGTAAGACTCTTTTATATGGTAAGTTTATAAATATCACATAGACAAATAATTAATTATTATAATAAGCCTTATAAAGAGTATGTAATAGACTTAAGTAAATTAGAGCATAATGTATATTAAAGTAAATAAATTAATAATTAAAATTATAAAAATAATCCTCAGCGAAGCACCCTAGTGATTAAAACATATTTATTTTCTAACTAGGAAAGTGATATATTAAGTTAAATTATGAAGGAAGGATGTAGCAAAATACTATATTTATCTTATTATTCTTAACAATATCTTTTATAACTTATATTGATTACTAATATAACAAGAAGTCATATTTTACTTAGTATCTTAAGTGATTTTATTTATAACTTAATGAACTTAGGTATAATATTCTTCGTACTAGGATAAATACCTTCATTATAGCTTTCTCAGTATAACATTTATACAAAGCCTTGTATTTGTAGTACTAGCTAGATTATATGAAAATGATATTTATATAAAAACATAATAATTCAATTATATTAATTTTATATAAAAAGTGTAATTTATAATATTAATAATAATTGATTAAGCTCTTGGCAAGTGATAGATTAATACTGTAGGTGTCTTTATACAAAGAAAAAAATTGTATAATACTGTAATATTAATAATTTAAATACCTTACTGCTTATGTGTAAAAATTTATATAAATTAAAATAATGAGCTTGCGATAATATAGGAAAGGTAATGATACTTTGACATTATGTCTGATATAGAGTAATCTTTACTTAATATAATTAGTACAAGAATACTTTAATTTAGTCATATTTTCACTATTAACTAAAATAAATTATTATCTATTTAATGTCATAGCTACAGAGAAATAATTAAGGAGTACTTCGTACTTCTAATTTTTAGGCGCAAGCTCATAATAAAAAAAATATGCAAGCTCTCTCTTTAAAAGGTTATAAAATATCAGTTAGTAGGAGGCCTAGTAGGATAAGATAAAAAACTACAATATTTAAAGTTAAATAATTTTTATAAATAATTCAATTGATACTTATAATATTATTGTAAAAATGCTTTAATTAGGATACTAATCGTCTATTAAAGTATACGGTTGTTTTATTTCAATAGTATGAAGGAATCATAAGTGACTTTATTATTGTATTTTTTGTAGCGCAGCTACTGCTTCTGTTTTTTACGCATAAAAAAACAAGCAGTTGCTTCTGTTTTTATATCCATAACCCCCCCCCCTCAGCATAAAAAACAAGCATAAAAATCGCTCCTCCTTCGGTACTTCGCGATTTTTTCTTGCTCCGCAGAGAAAAAATAGGAAAGCTCATTATATTTTCTATAGGCCAAAATAAAATAAATGTATAATTATTTAAAAGGATGATTGGTGGTATTGGGTAGTAATGATATAAGATATTTAGTTGTTATAAACAAAAAATAAATATCTAATATTCTTTTAAATTTTTTAAGAATAAGATAAATAGGGTGATCCAAATGAAAGCTATATAAAATACTTATTAATTTACTAGCTTGCGAGGTTTCGCCTAGACAAAGTAAATTGTATAATAATTAAAAAAGTTTGGAAAATGACAAGCCCTTTTTATGCTGCATATTTTTAATAAAGTTCATTAAACTAGAAATAAGTCTAATAATTAATATAACTTAGTAAATTAAGTGTCATCAAGCAGAAGACTATATATAACATAAAAATACCAATACTTGCTGCTTGCAACATTATCATGTATATAAGGGTTATCTTTAATAAAATATATATTAAATTTACTATCCCGGAGGGATAGAGCTAGCTTATCCATAACCCCCCGGGTTCAGTATCAGTAAAAAAATTATAAGTGAGAGTAAAAAGTGAGTTAGGAAAATTATGTCAACAATAAGAATTTATCCTTACAAGGAATAATTTAATTTATGAATTAGAGTAGAAATTATAAGAGAATAGTTAATTATTCAAAAGAATTTAGCGAGCAATTGGAAATTCTAAATTAGAATGGTATATATACACAACATTATATAGTTTATGACTTTCCTTAAATTTATAGTCGTTAGGACTAATAGTGGTATAGAGAAATTTATACCGAGAGAAAAAAACAAGAGTTTGGTGATGGCTCTGAATGAATGCTGTTCAAGTGCTTGACACATGCTAATCGAACGTTTATATTTTAGGGGGCAGCACCTGCATCTAAAATATAAAAAGTGGTGTACAGGTGAGTATAACGATATTTTGGCCCGGACTTAAAGAGGAGGTAAATTCTCCATATTTAATAAAAGAGTTGCGACTGCTTTAAGAGGAAAATAAATATCTCGAGATAGGTAGTTGTTAAGGTAATGGCTTAACTAGCCTAAAATTCTCGTAGTCGAATCTGAAAGGATGATCGACCACATTGGGCCTGAAAAAAGCCCAAGGCAATTTAAGTACAGCAGTGGGGAATCTTGGTCAATGGCCTAAGGGCTGAACTGGCAACTTGAAAAAGTGGCAAGTCCTAATTTGATTGTATCATTAAATATAATCTATAGGATTATATTAAAATTAAATAAAGCTTTATTTATATATAGATAATGACAGTATATATGTATTAGTCTTGACTAATTACGTGCCAGCAGTCGCGGTAATACGTAAAAGACAAGTGTTATTCATGTTAAGTAGGTTTAAAGGGTACTTAGACGGTCAATATAGCTTGTATAATGTTAATACTTGACTAGAGTTTTATGTAAGAGGGCAGTACTTTTAGGAATAGATATAAAATTCTGTGATACCAAAGGGACTCGGTAAAGGCGAAGGCAGCTCTTTATGTAATAACTGACGTTGAGGGACGAAGGCACAGGACACAAAAAGGACTAGTTACCCTAGTAGTCTTTGCAGACAATGCTGAATGCTATAGGTCAGATTAAAAGTTAATAATTTAGGTTTAGCAGTAAATGACTAATTATTAAACATGTTTTGGTCTAAAAATGAAAATATAAGCATTTCACCTCAAGAGTAATGTGGCAACGCAGGAACTGAAATCACTAGACCGTTTCTGACAACAGTAGTGAAGTATGTTATTTAATTCGATAATACACGAAAAACCTTACCATTTATTTGTATAATTATATTACAGGTGTTGCACGGCTGTTTCCAGTTAATGTTGTGAAACTATGGGTTTCCATAAAATTGACGAAATCCCTGGCTTTATTTTTGAATTTTTTAATAAAGCATTTGTTTCAATAAACTTGAAGAAAAAGGGGTCTAAGACAAGTCATCATGGCCTTTATATTGTGGGCTATAGACGTGCTGCATAGGCCTTGACAAAGAGATGCAAAAATTAAAATTTAAGCTAATCTCCAAAAAAGGATATAAATTAAACAAAAATAAGGAGTTTTATTTTTGTTTATGTGAATTATAGTCTGAAATTCGGCTATATGAATATGTAATTACTAGTAATCGTGAATCACCATGTCACGGTGAATAATACTTGGATTGGTACTAACCACTCGTCACATGCTGAAAAGAACATACGCAATAAGTTTGCTTTCTAGGTAATTAAATAATAAACAGGTAGGTTTGTATATTGTTTTATTGGGAATCTTCGTATGCAGCGTTCTGATTAGTGTAAAGTCGAAATACGGTTCGTGTAGTGGAAGTTGCACGGGATTTATAAACATTTAAGTAAATTTAATTTATATAATATACACCAATATTATATAAGTGGTTATATGTTAATGGTAGACAAGTTGGTTTCCACCCAAATAGTATCAGTTCGATTCTGACTAGCCGCTCCAACGGTTCGTGTAGTGGAAGTTGCACGCGGATTAGCATTAAGTAAAAATATATATAATATATACGAATATTATATAAAGGAGAGTTCCTTTATTGGTAAAAAGGGTTGGGCTGTAAACTCAATAGCAATCGCTTTTAAGAGTTCAAATCTCTTGTCTCCTATATTTATAATTATTAGAATTAGTAACTTAATAGGTAAAGAATTTCCCTGTCACGGAAAGAGATGTCGGTTCGATTCTGATCTAATTCGTAATAGGAAAAGTCTTCCATTGGTAAGGTAAGACACTTGCTATGTGTTGTGTTTTTATACACTTAGGTGTTCAAATCACCTCTTTTCCGATAAGAACTTTGATAGCTATTAGGATTAGGTAGAGCCTAATAATGTTATAAGTCAAGGATTTAGCTTAAACGTTTTTTAATTAAGCTATAATTTCAATATCATATACACTTATATATATAATTGTTTTTATTGTTAACTTTTATTTTTGGTCTATTTTAAGTATTACTTTATTTTATCTAAGGCTGCGCTAATTTTTTAGCTCTATTTTAGGCTTCCTATTTTTTGTGCTTCGCATAAAAAAAAATCCAGGAGGAAGCTAAAGCTTATAAATAATTTTTTTAGCTATTGTAAACTATTTGTAATAAACTAAGTAACAGTAAATAATTTTATCTTGTTAGTTAGTAAGCTGTCTACAAAAAAGCACAGAGTTAGAGTAATTAATTGATATGTTAATAGAGTTAAGATAAATAATAACTTAGTATTAGTAAATATTAAAATATATAATATAAGGATATAATGTTTATATAAGCAATATATATTGATTTCTTTGTAGGATGGTTTATAATAGTATATTAAAAAGCAATTTAATAATAATGTTTAGGGTTGGTTAGAAAGAAGGATAACTGTATTTTATATGGCGTATATAAATCAGTCTAAATTTAGACAAAATAAATAATACTTCAGTCTAGGCGGAGCCTCGCAATTAATAAATACTAAATAAAATAAACTTAAAAGTTATTTTGTATTTTTTTTTTAGTGTTCCTATCCGTAGGGATACCGTAGGGATCCCGTAGGGATAGGGTGCTTCTGTTTTTATGCTTGGTTTTTATGCATATCCATAACCCCCCCCTCACCATAAAAAACAGAAGCAGCAGCGAAGCACAAAAAATAGCAAGCTCAGCGAAGCACCCTTTTGTCTTTGAAGTAGTTGCTGCTTCGCAGCGCTTCTTATTTTATATAGCTTTCCTTCGTTAACATAGTAAGCTATAAAAAAATTAGGAAAGCTTATGATTGTAAAAATAGTGTGTTAAAGGTAAAAGTTTAAGGTAAAATTCGTTAACTAAAAAAAGTTTTAATTAAGCTTAATAATAGTATTAATTATACACGCCTCTATAGCTTAAGGGTAAAGCCCATTACTGTTAATAATGTTTATGGATGTTCGATTCATCTTAGAGGCTTTTAAATTAAAATATGAAGCTGTAATTTTTTTTGTTTTTTATAAATGACATATATAATAAGAAGTAATTTTCAAAACCATCCATTCCATTTAGTATCGCCTTCTCCATGACCAATATATACAAGTATTTCTTTATTTACTTTAACAGTAAATGCTGCATTATCAATGCATCTTTTTAATAATAACTATGTATATACTTATATCGCTTTAGCCTCAGTAATAATATCTATGACTCTATGATTTAGAGACATAATTTCAGAAGGTAGATCAGTCATTTGTCATTATAATTTAAATATAGCAAAAGCTATTTCAAAAGATAACATTAATGAAATATTAATTCATTATAAAAATAATAATAATATATTAGTTTTTAATAAAGACAATGATTTAGGCCATTATTTATCGGGTATTTTAGAAGGAGATGGGCATATTTCATTACCTTCTTTAGGTAATACTACTTTAAATAGAGTACTTAATCCTAGAATAGTCTTTACTTCCCATAAAAATAATTTAGGTATGTATTGCTTTCTCCAATCTGAATTAGGTAATATAGGACGTTTCCAATCTTCAGGTGATAATGTAATACGTTATATTATAGGAGATATAAAAGGGATTATAAACATTATAAACTTAATACATGGAAAGTTAAGAACACCAAAAAATAAGAGATTTAATGATTTAATAGAGTTCATTAACGCTAAATATGATTTAAGTATACCTGAAAGTTACTTAGATAACAGTAATTATTTAGAAAATAGTTGATTCACAGGTTTTACAGAAGCAGATGGACATTTTGGTATTAAATATGTAGAAAAGAAAGATAAATCAGAAACACGTAAGAGATCTGTAAGTGAAAATATTTCACTTAAGTTTAGATTAGATCAGCGTGCATATGATAAACCTACATCTTCAGATATGAAACCTTTTATGAAACAATTAGCTTTATCGTTATCTTGTAATTTAACTACTTATAAAAGTAAAACAGGTGAAGTATTATCTATATATGTTTCTTCTATTGATAGTATAAATATTCTTATTAATTATTTTAATAAATATCCTTTAATAGGTAATAAGCTTAATGATTATAATAGATGAAAAATTGTATATAATATGATTATAGCTAAAGAACATCTTTCTAAAGAGGGAAGATTAAAAATCAAAGCTAGCTTGCTGGTCCCTGCAGTTTGGCGGGACAGGGACACTAAAAATAAATAAATTATAATGATGTAAGTGTGCCTTCTATACATTTAACCAATTGCTGGAAACCCTTATTTAAGGGGGGATAATCAGCAGGGAACTAAGAGATCGATAATTATCTTTTAATACCTTCAGAGACTAAACGTTAAAAATTAATACGTTAATTATAACCTATTAATTAAGATATAGTCCAAAAAATATATTTTATTTTTGACATATTTAGGTAACCATACCATGGCTGTTCAAAAAGGATTAAATTTAGGTGTAATAGTGCGCCGTTGTGTCGCATATCTGTATGAATTAGAAAAATCTGAACATTGCTTCTGAATGTTCCCGGCAACTGGATTAGGTAAAGGGGAAAGCCCGGAGCTTAACTTAGCATTCCATGTAAAGGAAGTCGTAGTTAAAACTGATTATGACAAAGATTTCCGAGCTGAGGTCTTTATGAACAAAGATATACTTCTTAAATCCTATCTACCAGGCGCCACATTCCTAAGGGCTGCATCTCAATCAGGAAAGGATGCATGAAGTGAATTAGTCTTTAGTATTACGAGATTAATTAGAAGTCTCAACAGCCAGGGTAAAATATTTACTCTTAACGTAGAGAGTGGGAGTTCTAAGGAGACCGATAAACAGATATGAGGAACTTCGGGATTGCCTAAGGCTCGTAAGAGCTATGGTAACAGAGGAACCATAGTACCGGGGGTAAATATTTTAGAACAATTTACTTCGGGAAGGGAACCAGTTATTGGTCTTCGAACAATGTCAACAGCGGCTGAAGGTTTCAGCAATGGATCAACCAACGCTATTGAAAAAATTCGAAAAATTGCAGAGCTTTGTAAAGCTAACCCGAAATTTGAAATTACTGACAAGTTATACAGATTGTTATATGATAAGAGATTATTTTACGTAGCCTATGATAAATTGAAGAGTAGACCAGGAAACATGACACCGGGAATCGTACCAACCACTTTGGATGGTATGTCGGAAGAAGTTATTAGGGAGATTATTGAGGAAATCAAGAATAGGAGCTTTGAATTCAAACCCGGACGTAGGGTCCATATTCCGAAGGCAAACGGTAAAACCCGTCCCTTAACGATCGCTCCTCCGAGAGATAAATTGCTTCAGGAGGGAATCCGGATGATATTGGAAGCTATTTATGAACCATCATTTTCCGAAAACAGTCATGGCTTCAGACCAAATAGAAGTTGTCACTCGGCTCTAAAGATGTTTAACCAAAAATTCAGAGTAGCGAGATGATATATCGAGGGAGACATAACAAAATGTTTCGACAGCATTGATCATAACCTGTTGATTAAGATACTGGAGGAGAGAATTAAAGATAAGAGATTTATTAATTTGATCAGAAAGGCACTAAAGGCGGGGTACTTTGAATTCAAAAAATTTGAACATTCTGTGGCGGGAACGCCACAAGGTTCAATCATCAGTCCAATCTTAGCCAACATATTTCTAGACAAATTAGATAGATTTGTGGAAAAACTTAAATCCGAATTTGATACTGGAAATCGTGCTAGCACAAACCCGACTTGAAAAAGTTTGGAGAATGCGATGTATAGAGCAAATAACTTAGAGGATAAAGTCAAACTTAGAAAGGAAATGTTGAAAGTTAAATCAAAATTAGCAGTTGACCCAAGTTTCAAGAAATTAGTCTATGTCAGATATGCAGACGACTGAGTGATTGGAATCAGAGGGTCTAGGGAAGAATGTAAAAATATTCTAGACAAAGTGAGAACGTTCCTTTTGGAAGAACTGAAATTGGTTTTGTCTGATGAGAAAACTAATATCACGAACTCAAGATCAGAACGGGCTAGTTTCTTATCTATCAATATTAAGAAATTCAAAAGCCCACATTATAGACGTGTAAAGGGTAGACCCACTAGAACAGCTGAAGCTTTAAGAATGACAGCACCTATAGATAAAACAGTAGGGAAACTAAAAACAAGCGGTTTTATAAAGAACGGAATACCTGTACCGAGATTTATATGGTTAGCTAATAGCAAGGACGAAATTATGCTACTGTATAATTCAGTCTACCGTGGTATAATGAATTACTACAGATTTGTACATAATTTTAACGAACTATCCTCTAGAGTCCATTACATACTAAAAAGTTCATGTGCAAAACTGCTAGCTACTAAGTTAACACTCAGGTCGCAAACAAAAATATATGAAAAGTACGGAAAAGACTTGAAAGGCTCAGATAAGCAAAGTTTTATAAAAGCCATGTTTGGAAACAAACCAGCAGCTTATAATGTCAAGACGGATGATATATCGCTGAGAGTGAATGCAATCGGAATATCTAAAGCATCCCTGGAGAACTTAGTTTGTTCAGTTTGCGAATCCACTTACAGAGTAGAGATGCATCACGTGAGACACATGAGGAATTTGAATCCAAAGGCAAGATTTATTGACAAATTGATGGCTAGAAGAAACAGAAAGCAGATCCCACTTTGCAGAAGTTGTCATCTAGAGCATCATAAATCCATAAGAACTAAACAAAATTAAATGTATAGGGTTATGTCTTAAAAAGTTAAGCAATTATACCAATAATGGAGAGCCGTATGACGGGAAACTGTCACGTACGGTTCGGGAAAGGGATTGTACGATCCCCAAAGGGATCCTCAATTCTAGTTCATTTATTTATAATATCTGAAGCTTTATTCTTTTTAGCTATTTTCTGAGCGTACTTCCATAGTGCGCTAACACCTGTTGTAGAATTAGGTGCTCAATGACCTCCTATGGGAATACAACCTGTTGATCCTTTTGAGTTACCTTTATTAAATACGGTGATATTATTATCTAGTGGAGCAACAATTACATACGCACACCACTCTTTAATTAAAGGAGATAGAAAAGGAGCTATATTTGGCGCAATATTTACAATTAAATTAGCATTAATTTTTACATGCTTTCAAGGAATAGAATATAATGTTTCTTCGTTTACTATTAGTGATGGTGTATTTGGTACATGTTTCTTCTTTGGGACCGGATTCCATGGCTTCCACGTTATAATAGGAACTGCCTTTTTAGCAGTAGGGTGTTTTCGGTGTTTGGTTTATCAACTTACAAACCATCATCATCAAGGGTTCGAAAGTGGAATATTATACTGACATTTTGTTGATATTGTATGATTATTTCTATATGCTTCAATGTATTATTGAGGATCCTAAAGAGTATTGTATTGTGAATAAAAAAATCAAATCAATGATTAAAATCTCAATAAGATTATTTAGTACTTCTGCTGTAAAATGTACAGAAAGAAGATATGGGGAACGTTCTACTAGAGAACTTAGAGGAGAGTTAGCTGAAACACATGGACTAATTCAAGAACGTGAATTAGCAGGAACTCTGACCCCGAAAAGTGAGAGAGAAGTGCAAGAACTTCGGGCTAGAGCTGAAGAGCTGTACACTGCTATAGTGGCAAAATGCCAACCTGATTCTGCTAAAGGTTCCGAAGATGAATCAGGAGACTCCGATCAACATCTAGAATCTGGAACGGAATATGATTCAGATGATGTAGCTAGAGCTCTAGCTAATCGTAATAATTCTAATCAATCTGCGCCATCTCAATCTAATGCATCTTTAGCTCAAAATGAGCCAAGACCAAATAATGAATTGTTATCAGAGAATGAATCTTTAGCTCAAAATGAGCCAAGACCAAATAATGAATTATTATCGGAGAATAAATCTTCTGTAGATAAAGAGAGTAAGCATAATGATGACCAATCTGAAGGGAAAAAAAGAGGAATAAGTGACTCGGATTCACAAGATGATAATAGTAATAAACGAAGTTGTACGATTGACAATTCAACGCTAAATGTTAAGGACAAAACAGATGACAATAATAAATCTGAAGAGAAGAAACAGTCTCCTTTAGATTATGTATTAGAAAAACAGCAATGTGAAATGCCAGATATTTTTGAAGCTGACGGAGGGGGTGATTAATTATTAAAATCTAAAATCAAAAGTTTTACTGTCTTTAATATCCTTTTTGTTACATTTAAGTTGTTACTTTGCTACTGTTACGTTTATAAATTTATTATATGATGTATTATTTATTTTGTTCTCTATTATGTTGTATTTTTTTTTAATGCTTATCCGGAACGCAAGCTCATAATTAACTAAAAATAAATATTTATATATTATAAATAATTTTTTTATTAGTGGCCGGAGGCCCGCAATAAATAGTATTGGAATACATATAAATTTAAATATAAATTTAGATATTAAATATATAGTTTAGTGGAAGACAGCCTAAGTGTGGTAAGTAAGATCTTGCGTTATGCGAAGCAGCCAGCTTCGCTGCAACAAAAGCACAAAAGGTTTATTTGATAATAGTATATTTAAAATAGGTGATTTTTAGATCTTATTCCTCATAATTAATAACAAAGTATTCTTTTATTGAGTAGGCTAGGCTGCTTTTGTAAAAGGAAGCTTGTTCATAGGGTGCTTCGCGCTTCGCGCTTCGCACAGTAAGCTTACTAATAATAATAGTAAAAATTTTTATTACAATTTAAGGATATAATTATGTTATAAAGGAGGGGGATTTTAGATACTATACTACAAGTGGTTATATGTTAATGGTAGACAAGTTGGTTTCCACCCAAATAGTGTCAGTTCGATTCTGACTAGCTGCTAATGTCCATATATGTACATGTGAATTGCTTAACGTTAACAAGCTATATAAAATATTATAAATTTAAATTAACTATCCTAAAATCTAGGCACATAAATAAAAAATAAAACTATCGATCGATTATTAGCTTTTTATGATATTCTATCTAATGGATATGTAATAGAATATCTAGACGTTTTTAGTTTAATAAGCTTATTTTTAGGTATATCTGTTATAATAAATAAACAGCCTATAACATCTCTTATGTTTTTAATAGGATTATTTGCATTTATTTCTGTATATTTAATGCTCTCAGGCTTGATTTATATAGGTTTCTCTTATTTAATCATATATATAGGTGCAGTGATCAAACGTATAATTAGAATTTTTTGATCTAATCACGCTGCGTGAGTAAAAATCTCACTCTACAAGGTACTTTTAATTATAAAAATTTTAAAAGCTTGCCCAGAAAATACTTTAAATTTACTCTTTTTCATTTATTTATTTGTTTATATAAATATATATTTTACTTCTGATAAAATAACTAATATTTCTACACTAAGATCACAAAAGTATTTATTATCTAAATCAAATAGAAACTATTATTCAACTCTTACTTACGAAGAGGAAAATTTTCTAAGATGATTTTCAGGATTTACAGATGCAGAAGGTAATTTTAATATCGCTTTCTATAAAAATAAATTGGGTAATATATCTAGTGCGGCTTTTAGATTTATAATTGAATTACACATTGATGATAAGGATACTTTAAATATTATAAAAAAAAAATTAGACATAGGTAATGATATAGCAATTTACGGAAACAGTTGTAAGTTTACGGTTACACACCCTAAAGATATCTATAAATTAATAGAAATATTTGATAGATATAATTTAAATACAACAAAATATTTGGACTATTTAGATTTTAAAGAAGCTTTTATATTTCTTGCTCCGGACAAAAATAGAGTAAAAACAATTAAAGATGAAAAAATATTTAATAAATTGTTAGATATTAAGAACGGAATGAATAGTAACCGTATTAATTTTAATTTCCCCTTAGAGCATAAAATTACTATTACTGGTTATTGATTATTAGGGCTGATAGAGGGAGATGGTTCTTTTTATCTAGATAGAAGTAAAATTGAACCTATATTTTCAATTGCACAAAGTAACATACAACTTTCTCTTATTAAAGAGATAAAAAATTATTTGATAAATAGATTAGGGTTTGATAAATACTCTATATTTAAATTAAATAATACATCTGTTATTTCAGTAATAAAAGGTAAAGCGGAAAAGAATAGTAAACCCCTAAGTGTGCTTAGTATAAAAAATACTAATGTTTTAACAAATTATTTAATACCTTATCTAGATAAAATGACGTTTATTAGTAAAAAGGGTTTAGATTATAAAGATTTTAAATTAATCTGTAAAGCTATATACAATGGTTCTTATAGAACAGAAAATATAAAAGAATTAATCATTAAGCTATCTTATTCTATGAATAACTATAGATTATCTACTAATTCAGATATAAAAAAGTTAGATAGTTTATCTAATCAAGATAGAGATAAAATAATTAATGCTAAACCTACTATTAGATATTTGGATGATGGTCGTCAATTAGATATAGTAAGAGAAAAACCTGTTAATCGGCGTTGAACTAATAGTATATTTAAAATTAAATATGATAATGGAGAAATATCATTAGCATCAACATTAAATGATGCTGCTGAAATATTAGGTGTAGAATATAGAACCATAAATAGATATTTATCTTCAGAAGCTAAAGGCGAATATGTTGCAATAAATAATTATAAAATTAAAAGAGTACCGGTGTTTTATATTTAATGTTATTACAAAATAAATAACAGTAGTTTTGTAGTCAAATATATAAAAGGAGGGCATACTTGGTCAGGACCAAAATGAAAAGAATTAAACTAGAGGAAATGAAAGAAGGTTACAACCGTACAATTTCCATACTTGTAGAAAAATTAGGTGAAAACGGTTAACGACGTCCTAGTTGAAGACCGTCGGCAGTTGTATATGTCGCTACAGACTGGTTCACCGGGGCTAGGTTGTAATACCTGTCCGAATGTACAGTCGGATTCTATAACGAATAATATCGTAAGGAGGTAGGACCATACTAAGGTAAGGGTTACGATACAAAGTAGTATTATCTTTATATGGAGATATAAACTCCAGGGGTGCTTCGCGCTTCGCGCTTCGCGCTTCGCGCTTCGCGCTTCGCGCTTCGCGCTTCGCACCCCTGAGATATAATACATATTATATCTTAATTAATTAGAATTGATCTATATTATTTTTATTTATTTTAATGTTAATTGATATAAGGACGAGTGAATTACAAAGTAATAATTGAAATAGTGTACCTTTAGCTTTATTTGTAGGAATATTATTAAACTATACATTGTTCCCATTATTACCTTACTATATGGCTATAATAAACAATTATAATAGTAAAATAAGTAATTTAATTTATTATACACCTAGAAATAAACACATTAATATTATTACTAGCGTTCGATTAGACCAGAATGAAAATTCAGGTATAGATACATCTAATATAATGTTTGTAACAAGTAATAGCTGAGAAGGAAATATGGTAGAAACTAGTCATATATCTACAATAGGAAATATATTATATACTTCTTATAGTATATGATTGTTTATGGCTAGTATTATTTTATTATTATCCATGATAGGTACTATATTAATTACATTAAATAAAAATAGTGTTAAACAATAGGTATAATAGATATAATATAAAATCAATTTATTAGTATTTTTGTAGCGCAGCTACTGCTTCTGTTTTTTACGCATAAAAAAACAAGCATAAAAAATCGCAAGATCTTTTATAATGAAATCTCATTTTTAATATCTAATAGTAAAATCAATAAATATAAAATATATAGGCTAAAAGTTTATTGCTATAGAACTAAATATATGAATATCTTCATTATTATATATTAAAATAAAAAGGTAGATTGTAAGAGGTTTAAACACACAATATAATAGCATTATGATTTATATTATATATTATATAAAATATTTACGATGTAATATAGTATAGGTAATTTTTTTAGGAAGTTATCTATGCTATAATAGGAGCTATCGTGCTAATTATAATAAGATAATAGAGAAATTAGTTCAATAGGTAAGAACGTTTGTTTTACACACAAAATGTTAAAGGTTCAAGTCCTTTATTACTCAACAGGTTAAATGAAATTTTATATGAGCTTTAGCTTGCTAGTCTGCTTGCTTCTGCTAGAAGCTCACAAGCAAGAAGGAAAAACGCTCCCTTCGATACTTCTGTTTTTGCTAGAAAGCTCATAATTTAATAGTTTATTGTACATTCTTAAATATGTAAGTTTTTGTATATTTATAAGATTCCTTGACTTAATTGGAAAAGTATATTCTTGATAAGAATATTATCAGCGTTCGAACCGCTGAGGAATTATAGCTATAATATAAAAATCTTTCAATATAAGAGAATTATATAGAGAGAATTGGCTGAGTCGGGTTTAAGGCAGTAAGCTTGAGACTTACGGGTTTATACCTCATCCGTTCAAATCGGATATTTTCTGTAAGAGTGTAATTTAAATGGGTAAAATAAGAAGCTTCAACCTTCAAAATTTTGGTTCAAGTCCGAGTACTCTTGGTTTTTTATTTCAAAAAAAACGCAGTCAGAAAATTTTTAAACTGATTTAATATTAATTGTATTATTAATATATAATCTGAATTTTATTGTATACGGATATGTTATATAAAAATTATAATATAAAACGAGCTATGGCTGAGTTGGTAAGGCACTTTGGTTGGGGCGAGGTTTTCCTAAGTTCGAAACTTAGTAGTTCGAATAGTTCAAATATAAAAATATATATAGTATAAAGCGTAGCTTTTGTTAGTGAAAAATCAATATATAAGTATTATTTGTAATAAGTATAAAAAGAAACTATTATGGTATTTATAGCTATGTATTAAAGAGAATTATTTGTATATATAGATATGAATGTTTTATAATTATATAAACTCTAAGAGAAATTTAATACTAAACGAAGTGAATTGAAATATCTTAGTAACTTCAGGAAAAAAAATCAAAAGAGATTCTATAAATAGCGTGAGTAAAAGTAGAGTAGTCTATAAAGTAAAACGAACAAAAATTGTTTAAATAAGATGGGGAACCTTCCTCAAAGACTAAATATGGTACATGAGCGATAGAGAAAAGTACTGAGAAGGAAAAAATAAAAATAGTAGTTTTATAAGCAGTTCGAAAAAAAAAGAACGTACCTTTTGCATAAGTGCGACATGAAGCGCACACAATTAATGCGGTGAAATTCCACCAAACCTTTCCATTGGTTTGACCCTACCCATACAAGCGAGGAGAGTAATCACCTGGTTTGAAGCTATGGCGACAATGTAACAATAATCCCATCTTATCCAAAGATCGGAGTGCTAGGGTAATAAATTCTATGATGAACGAAAGTGAATATGCATCGAGGCTTCGTAAAAGGTGAATCTGAAAAAGGTTTTTATCACGACGTATTTCTCTTATGCTGAAATATGGAATGGAACAAATGTGATACGGAGTAAAGCATACAATCTAAGGAATTTAACAACGGTAATTGTGGGTGAACATGGTAAGCCCTTAATCCACACTTCAACAAATAAGATCTTGCAAAATCTAATGGAAAGGAAGAGAGGTAACATATAAAGAATTTAACTGAAATTGTTATATCGGATTAAGGGTAGAAGAACGTCTAAAAAGCGAATGCAGATTGGTAATAAATCTGATAGAGTTTATAACTCAATCCGAGAGGATGCTGACTTAGACATTGTGGTCAACGTAATTATAATAACTTAAAACGTAAGAAACCAGCCCGGGTTTAAAACTGCCGTCATAGCAGTTAAAGAAACAAAGCAGTATCGAGAAATCGACGGTTAAACTTACGTTCCGTTTTAAATTACTAGCCAAAACTTTCAATTAATTAAATCGAATAGAACTCCTGAGTTGTTAGTGCCAACTACAGTAAAGAGTAGGCAACCTGGTTTCAAAATAAGATTTCGACAGAATTCATTAAGTTAACAGGATTGTAAAAATCAACTAGATGACAATAGAGTCGGCTCAGAATTTAGCATTTATCATGAATGTCATTTGAATGAGTAAACAATACAAGTGAATAAAATACATTATAACTCCACTCCTCATAATAAAAATCAAGTTAATAAACAAAGAAATATGACAAAAATAAAAGTTTATCCCCATAAACAGATGTGAATTAAAGGACCAATATTATTAAAAGGATCCATGCTTACAATTGGCATAAGAACCTTCAATACAGGAAAGAAGATCGATAAAAAGAGCTTCGCAAAAGAGTGACATTCGATTAATTGAAAGAAAGTAGAGGCAGTAGTTAAAGAACTTCAAGAGAAGATAGTTATCGCTACATTGAAAGAGAATATTAAGGAAGTGTATAGTTTACAATGAAAATTACTTAACTCATTCGAGGCCAAGGCTCTCGCAATAAGGAAAGTAATAACCAATAAAGGTGGAAAGACAGCAGGAACCGATGGGAAAACATGAAAAAGTCCACAAGACTATTGAAACGCGATCCAAACTCTAACAGAAATCGTAAGAAAACCAGCAGAGTATCATGCTCAACCGTTAAGAAGAGTATGAATACCAAAAGCTAAGTCGAAAGAACTAAGACCGCTAGGTATTCCTACAATGATTGACAGAGCAGTTCAAGCAATATATCATTTAGGGGTCGATCCTGTAGTAGAAGTGAATTCCGACCCAAGCTCATTTGGATTCCGGAAATACAGATCCACACAGGATGCAATCACAGCCATAAGAAGTCTATTGGACAAAAAGAACCATCCACAATGAATACTTGAGGCTGACATATCCAAATGTTTTGACAGGATCAGCCATGAATTCTTACTAAAGCATACTCCGATATGTCATAAAATGGTTCTGAAACAATGACTTAAATCGGGAGTGATGGATCAGCTTAATTACATAGATACGAAAGAAGGAACCCCGCAAGGAGGAATAATCTCCCCAACATTATGTAACATAGCGCTAAATGGAATTGAGAAAGATATAAAAAACGCCAATCCTCTGAAACAAGGAATAAGCCCAGGAGTACATGTAATAAGATATGCTGATGACATGATAATAACAGGTAAGAGTCAAGAAATAGTACTTAGAAACAAGGAAATTTTAAGCGAGTTTCTAAAAGAAAGAGGATTGCAACTAAATGAAAATAAGACCTTAGTAACGCATATTAAAACTGGATTTGACTTCTTAGGATTCAATATAAGAAGAATGAAATGGAATCCAAGAATGAACAGCGTCTCGGATCAAGACACAGTATTGATAATAAAGCCATCAACCAAAGGTATAAGAAAACTGAAAGACACCGTTAATAAGATAATTGTTATGAACAAACCGATCAGGAAAATTATATCCGAGTTGAATCCTGTACTTAGAGGATGGGGAGAACATAAAAGAATCTCATACCACACTCAAGAAGTATTTATAACGATAGATCACTGAATCTATCAAAAGATGAAAAAATGATCATACTGACACAAAGGATCACTAAGGAAAACTGTTTTCAAATATATGATACAAACTAACACCCGGAAATGGAATTGAGGAGTATCTTTAAGAGAGAAACTAATAAATCTCGGTGAAATCCCCATAATAATTATGAGACCCCTAAAATTAGACAAAAATCCATATCTTAGGGAGAATCTAGAGTATTATGAGAAAAGAAGAGCGAAACTCATAGAGGCTAAATTTAGACAACTGGTGTACAAATTATTCAAACAGAAATGTCCTATCTGTAACGAATCTTTGCACAACGAAGAACAAGTGGAATTACATCACATCAATCCGCGGAAGTCTGGTGGAAAGTATAGCCTTGAAAACATTGTACCGTTACATGAACTATGTCACAAACAAGTCACTCACGGAAATCCAAGTTTAGAAAGATTCAGGATAACCATTCCAAAGATCGATAACAAATTGAGAAAGAGAAAAAGAGATGACAGTAAACTCGAAGAAAATATTTCCTAATATTACTCGCATTGGCTAACAGAGAAGGAACGAATCTCCAAAAAGAGGGATAGAAATTCTCTTAAGTATGATTGCACGAGCCGTGTGCGGTGAAAATCGCACGCACGGTTCTAAGGGGGGGAAAGTCCGAGAGGACCTACCTATCCCAATTGGGTCACCAAGTTAACTTTAGATGCGAGTATGTGCGTAGTTAAACCGAAGGTTAAAATAACGGAATAGTGTCTAAAGTTAGACCCGAAGCACAGTGATTTTACCATAGTCAGGATTATAAAAGTCTGAACGGGTGATTGTAGCAAAAATCTCCGAAGAACTATGGTAGGTGTAGTGAAAGACAACACTGACTGTGATAGCTGGTAAAGAATAAAGATGTAAGCAATCTTTAAATAGCCAGTGTGTAGAAATGAACTTTCTGCAGAAAATCATCAAATTGCGGGAAGTCCCTAAAGGAATCTAGACCAAACAAATGTGGTAACATCTTTGTGGCACAGGTAATGACTCGTGGTAAGGTAAAACCTAGATAGATATACGAAAGTATAATGGGTGATTCGCAACCAAGCTCCTCTAATAAGGTGTGCAGTTCATCGGCTAAATGTTGGTTGGCTTATAATTATGTTTATATAATTATAGGCTTAAGATATAGTCAAGCCTCATTCGAAAGGATGCAGAATAATAAATACGAAATTAAACTTAATAAGTTCTTATATATATTGTAGAAAGAAGTATGAATAATAATTCAATTGCAAAAATATTAGGTTAGTGCTGCTTCTTATTATATTTTTATACTGGTAAGCAGACTGATAATAGCAATAAGTAATTTTTAGTATTTTTTCTAGCAAAGCACAGCTTCTGGTTTTTATAGCTTGCTAGGTGGGTGGGTGCTTCGCAGAGCTTTCCTTTGAAAGCTCATATTTTATTTTTAGCCATAATCGGCTTTAATTAAAAGTAATTAGTTATTTAAAGATATATATACAAGAATATAAGAGCTTGCGCCTCCATGAAAAAACGAGATTATACTACAGGTATAATACCAGCAATTACATATAAAGATAGTGATATATATAAAATCCAAATATTGAATGATAATAGAAATAAAGGAGGTATATATTGCTGGATTAATAATATTAATAAAAAAATTTATGTAGGTAGCTCTATAAATTTAACTAATAGATTTTATAAATATTATAGTGTAAAGCATTTAACTTTGCGTAAAACACCAATACATAATGCTCTTTTAAAGTATGGATATAGTAACTTTACTTTATTAATCTTAGAATATATAACTGAAAAAGAACAAATTATAAAAAGAGAACAATATTATTTAGACTTTTTAAAGCCACAATATAACATACTAGAAAAGGCAAATTCTTTTCTAGGTTATAAACATACAGAAGAAAGTTTTTTAGAGAACAACGTATACTTGATAAGGAAGCTAGAAATAAATTATCTATTGCAGCAACAGGAAGAATATTACCACAAGAAATTAGAGATAAAATATCTACTAAGCGAAAAGGTATAAAACTCTCAGAAGAAACACATGCAAAGATAGCTAAATCAGCTATAAGCCTTAGAGGTATAAAGGTTGATGTTATTAATACAGATACTAAGGAAAAATTATATTTTGATAATTTAACAGCAGCAGCTAAATATATAGGTGTAACTAGACCAGCAGTTGCTAAAGCTTTAAAAAATGGAGTAGGCTCCGCCTAGTAATAAAAAATATTTACATAATTAAAGCAAAGTAGTATTTATTATTTGTTAAAGGGATAATTAAGTATATACAGGTGTACTTATTATTTGGGGATAAGGACTTCAGCTTAACCGTAAGGTTAAAGAAGTAGATTTGTTTCTACGAAACCTATAATAGTAGGCAATTTAAATAAATATCTTAGCAGGTACATAATTAAATCTTAGACAAGGCGTGTAAACGTTTTATTTTGTACAAATTGAGGAATCGTGAAGGTTTTTTCAGTGAGTGTGTATACTCGGAATGGTAAAGATATGTTTTGAATTATCAGACATAGAATGATAAGGTTGTATGTACAGCCTATGTGTAGAAGTGAACCTTCTGCTAAAAACCATCAAATTGACGGGAACATCCTAAACCTATTATAACCAAGTAAGGATAGTAATATAACTTATGGCTCAGGTAATGACTCGAGGTAAGGTAAAATTATAATTGATATTATAATGGATTATCCGCAGCCAAATTCCCTATAGAGTAGGAATGCAGTTCATCGACTAAATGTTGGTTGGCTTATAATAATATTTATATAATTATTGGCTTAAGATATAGTCAGTCCTCATTTGAAATAATGCAATGACGATAAAGTAATAAAATATAACATTTTTTTTTCTTATTTACGATTAAAATCAAATACGTATTATAATAATCTAAAAAAAAATTCATGAATAATAATTTAATAACCCCTATAAAGCATTATAATAATGCATTAATAAATAAAAGTAAAATATTACTTGAAAATAAAGGTAAATCAGGTATTTATCGTTGAATTAATAAATTAAATAATAAAACTTACGTAGGTAGTGGTTTGAATCTTTCAAAAAGAGTGGGGGAATATTATAGTAAAAGTGAACTAAATAGAAATTATAGACCTATACATGCTGCTTTACTAAAATACGGATACGAAAATTTCATATTAGAAATTTTAGAATATTGCGAAGCATATATGCTTGTTGTAAGAGAACAATATTATTTAAATAATTTAAATCCGGAATATAATGTATTAAAATATGCTTATTCTGTATTAGGTTATAAACATAGCCCTGAAAATATAGCGAAATTTAAATTAAAAATTATTTCAGAGGAGCATAAGTATTTATTATCTACAATTCATAGAGGTAAAGAAGTTAGTAAAGAAACTAGAAATAAATTAAGTTTAGCTACAACTAATTACAGAAAAAATAATCCTCTTTCACATGAAAGTTTAATTAATATTAGAATAAAAACTACACAACGTGAGGGAGTGTCTGTTAAACTTTTAAATATTCAAACTAATGAAATATTAGAATTTCCTACTTTAACTAAGGTAGCAGAATATTTAGGAATTAAAAGACAAGCTGTACGAAATGCAATAAATAGAAAAAGTTTAGTTAAAGGCTTTTATCGTATTTCAGAAAATAAGTAGGGAGTATATATATATAAATATATAAATTACTTTAATTTCAATAATTAATTTATTGAAATCAGGTTAATAAATAATCTGTAGTCTAAATGGATAATTTCTTAAGCGTAAGCTTAAAGTTGTTCAAGGGGAAATTTTATTTGTTAGACTATACAAGTAAAATGGCGTGTATGTCAAAAGGGAAACAGCCCAGAACAAGAGTTAAGGTTCCTAAATTATTAGTTAAGTGAAATTAAGAAAGTTTCTATTTAAGCCGGCAAGGGGATGGGCTTAGAAGCAGCCATTATTTTATGACCTGCTTGATGATGTAGGAAATCATCTGTGTGGGTAAAACTATCAAAGTCCGGGGACTTTCTAAAGATTTTGATACTAAACTATAGTTGAAAAACTATAAGTGGCTGAACCAATTATTCAGGTATAGTAACAAGTCAAAATATGAATGAAAAAGCAATGAGATATCGCGGATCTAAATCAGTAGTACATAAGAACACTATTGTAAAAGAGCAAAGAGTAGACGATAGTTGACACAATTATGTGTTTAAGGTGTACTCTAATGGGTTTCGAAAGAAATTCTCAAATCAGATTCCTTTTTTAAGAAATACAAATCTTGTTAGATATTGTAGCAATTTAAGTATAAATACTAAATTGTCTCCTTATATATTAACTGGACTTGTCTTTTTTTTTTATGCGTAGCATAAAAAAAACAGCAGAAGGATGTTTTAGAATATCTATATTAAAGAACAAAAAATTTAAAAAAGATAAAAAAAATATTCCTTTTAAAACCAGACTTTATTTTCAATTATCTTTACATAAAAAAGATGAAAATGTATTAGAATTATTGAAAGATAACTTAAAAGTAGGTAAGATTTATAAATCTCGTCCTGAGCTTTATGAACTACAAGTATCTTCCATAAAAGATATTAAATCGATAATAGAGTTTTTTGATAAATATCCTTTAATTACTAAAAAATTTGGAGATTATGAGCTTTTTAAAAAAGCATATGAATTATTAAATAATAAACAACATTTAACTAATAATGGTTTATTTAAATTAATAGCTTTAAAAGCATCCAGTAATTGAGGACTTAATAAAATTTTAAAAGAATCATATCCTAATGTTGTACCTATTACTCGTGTACACCCTTATAATAAAATACCTAGCCCTGAATGATTACTAGGTTTTGTTAGCGGAGAGGGTAATTTTATGATTAGACTAATAAATTCTTCAGCTAATAAGTTAGGGTATCAAGTAGGATTAAGATTTCAGATAACTCAACATAGTAAAGATAAGTTATTAATGGAAAAGATAATGAATTATCTAGAATGTGGTTATTTATCAATTCGTAATGATATTATAGATTTTCGTGTTACTAAATTTAGCGACATAGTAGAAAAAATAATACCTTTTTTCAATAAATATCCTTTATTAGGTGTTAAACAGAAAGATTTTGAAGACTTCAAGTTAGTTGGTTCTATTATTAGTGATAAAAAGCATTTAACTGAGGAAGGTTTACTAAAAATTAAGGAGATAAAATTAGCTAAAGATAATGACAAGCCAATTTAATTGAAACCCAGAAGCTAAATTATAATTAAATTATTGTATTTCTAAGATAAATCTGATAGCTGTGCGTAAAAGAGCGCTTGTTGAACTTTAGGAGTATCGAAAATTTAACGGATCTAAACAATATACCGAAACCTTGTCCATAATATATTGTATTAATAATACTTAATATAATTAAATGGGGTAGTAGAACATTGAGATATAATACGATTTCTATTTTTTAAATAGAATGATGATAATTTAACTCAAGTGAGAATGGTGACATGAGTAACTAAAGAAAAATTTTCCGCCTTAAGCTTATGGTTAGAATTAAGTAACGGCCTCTAAGTTTATATTATCTAAAGATTTAAACGATGAGAAAATCTTTTTTACTAAGGACAACGTTTTAGTGTAAAATGTGCTGGAAAAATAGTAAATATACTGGTTATTAAATAACTAAGTGAACTATAACCGTACCTAGAATCTGTAATAAGTGAGCTAGTAGAGAATACGAAGGCGCAAATGAGCTAACAATCATGAAATTGGGATTAGGCCCCTACATTGTGAATAAGAGCCAAACTTCGGGGACACCCTAAAGCTCCTAATACTAAACTTAATGACGAAAATCTTAAGCGGACCAACTGATCACTGGTGTAAGGTAATAAGTTAGGTAGATTCTAGTAATAGAAATGGGTTATCGCGGATCTAAGTCAGTAATATTTACTAAATCAGAAAGTATTATTGTAAAAGAACAACGAGTAGATGGTTCTTCAATGTTTATAAAATATTGTAAGGTGTACTCTAGCCCCCAAGGAAACTTGGAATTTGGATAGATAAATTTAATAATGAAAAATAGGCTAGCCTCCGGCTGCTTCGCGTTTCGCATAAAAATTAATCGTGAATTGCCTAACGTTAAATGGCTATATAAAATATTCAATTTTTTTAATCTCCCAATACTGGGTTCTACGTAAATTAAATTAATGATAAACATATTATGCAATACTGAATTAAATAATAATAATCTTAATCCTAATTACATCTCAGGATTTATCTTTTTTTATGCGTAGCATAAAAAAAACAGCAGAAGGATGCTTCCAATATCTCTATTTTAATAAATTCAAATTTGAAATTAGGTGTAAGTGTAAGAGCAATTTTCCAAATTGCTCTAGCTTGCGCATTTTTAATATATATAAATATATATTAAAAATTCATAAAAAAGACAAAGTTCTTCTAGAAAGAATAAGATATTTCTTGGGTGTAGGTAGAATAGCTATGCGTAGCGATGACGCAGTAGTTTATTCTATTAAAGACATACAAATTATTTTAAAACATTTAGAAGCTTATCCTTTAATTACAGACAAATGAGCAGACCTTCAGTTGTTTAAACAAGTTGTAGAATTAATGATTAATCAAGAACATTTAACTATGGAAGGATTAGCTAAAATTGTTAATATTAAAGCTTCCATGAATTTTTGTACTATACCTGAAGCAATCCTGTCTTTATTTCCTGCAATTGAGCCGGTTAAAAGACCTGTAGAAACAGACTTTACAATCTATAATCCTTACTGGGTGGTTGGTTATGTAGAAGGTGAAGGAATGTTCTTTGTAAATATATACAAAAGAAAAGATACTTTATTAGGTGAAGGAGTAAAATTAATGTTTAAAATAACACAGGATAGAAGAAATCTTGCGTTATTAAAAAGCTTTACAAATGTATTCACAGCAGGTAAAGTATACAGACAATCTCCAACTGTAAAAGTATTGGATTTTATGATCACAGGACTTGCAGATGTTACAAAATATGTTATACCATTTTTCCATACTTATCCTATAGAAGGAGCAAAGAAATATGACTTTAACGATTTTGTAAAAGTAGCAGAATTGATGAAATCTAAATCTCATCTTAATAAGAATGGTTTAGAACAAATTCGTTCTATTAAATCAGGAATGAATTCCAACCGTCATTAAAAGAATATCCAAATTTAGGTAACCACATTAGCCTAGTCTTTAGAAAAATTAAAGATAAAATTTGTGGAGCGAAAGGAACTCGGCAAATTGACCATCGTAACTTCGGGATAAGTGGGGCTCGATATTCTTGATTAATATCAAGAAAAAAGGAAGAAGCATAAAATAATGTTGTACGACTGTTTAATTAAAAGTGCGACCTGAAAAGCTAAGTTTGTAATTTGAATACTGAAAAATTTTTAATTAAAAGTTATAAGGTATTTTATAAGGTAATAGATCTATATTATATTTAAAATTTTACTAAGTTTATAAAGGTAATATACTTAAACCCTATATAAGGTGCGAGTTTGGTAACGAACTGGTGCTAAGCTTATAGAAAAGTGATAATTTTTTTAAATACAAAAAAAAATGTTCATGGGGCTATAACTACTATGGATAATTTAAGTGAACTTCTGTTTGAGGCATCGTTATAAACAGTATATCGAAAGTATTTGATACGATATTATGAGAAAGAATTAATATACTTTTAATGTATTAATTGATCTATCAATTCTCCGGTGCAGAGGAAGATCCTAAGGTAGTTTTATAAAGACAAACTAAAGAACAGGGTAAACCTTATATTCTTCAGATAAATATAATACTAATGAAGGGGCTAATAGTGATATTGCCTATCGAATAGAAGGTAAAGGACATACAAAAAGCTAATGTCAATACGTAATGTATTGAATAGGGTGTTATCACCTAACTTGAAAGAGTGCTGACTTGTATTAGGGTGAATTTGTTCTTATTATATAATAAAAATTAATTATAGTAGATTTATTTAAATTTTTCTTATCTTTGTAGTAATACAAAAACAAAAAACAACAATTCTACTGTATAGTTAGAAATTTTAAATTAAAATAAAAAGATTAAAAGTTTAGTAAAAAATTATAATAATTTAGATGAAATGGTAAATTATTTTATAAAAAATATTACTAGTAAAGTTCATAAAAAAGAAACCTTGAATTTACGGGGCCGCGTCAGCGCGGCCCCTTATTCTACTAACTTTGCCCCACTAAAAAAATACGGGAATGCTGATATTGAAAAGCTCCAAATTTTTAAAGACAATAAAGGTAAAGCCGGTGTATATCGTTGAGTTAATAAGGTTAATGGTAAAAGCTATATAGGTAGTAGCATAAATCTAAGAAACAGATTGAGAAATTATTATTCCCTTCAGTTCTTAGAATCTCGAACAAAAAAGGCTAAAAGTATGATTTATCAAGCACTTTTAAAATATGGTTACTCTAACTTTAGCCTAGAAATTTATGAGTATTGTAAACCCTTTGAAGTAGTATCTCGTGAGCAATATTATATTGACATTATAAAGCCTGAATATAATATATTAAAAATTGCAGGGTCAGTACTAGGATATAAACATTCAGAAGAGACTATAACTAATATTAAATTTAAATTAAAAGGAAGAATTCTAGCTGTAAAACACAAAGCTAAACTTTTAGAACATTTAAAACGTCTTCGTTCTAGTAAAGAATATCAAGAAAGTTTAAAGGAACAATTAAAAATTCTTCATACACAAATTTCACATCGGGTTGAAGTTTTGGATACTCTAACTAATCAAATAACAGTTTATCTTTCTAAGAGCGAAGCTGCACGAGCGATTGGATGTACAGAAGGAGCTATAAGAAAGGTATTAAAAGTTGCTGTTGGCCCAGCTCTTAGACTTATTAGGAAAAGATATTCGGTAAAACTTATATAAGTAGAGTATTGTTTTTATAAAATTTTCTTTGTATTCCTAGTACGGTTTTGTTGTTTTGTTTGCTTCTTTATTATTATATCTCTGAAGAATGAAGCTCTTGTGAATTTTAGCATTCCGTAATGTAAAAGTGTTAAAGGAAAAAATAATACCTTTTTTTAGTGAACATCCTTTGATCGGCTCTAAACATTTAGAGTTCGAACGATGATGTATATTAGTAGAAATGTATGCTAATAAAAAACACGTAGGAAAAACATTAGAGGCTAGAGATGCATTTTTATCTATAGTAAAAGAATTAAATGCTAAACATAACAATATAAGAAAATTAAGAAAAATAGAAATAATAAATAATTGATTAAAAAGTTTAGAAATGACACCTACCAAAGAACAAAAATTCAAATTAAAAGAATCATTAAGTTCTTTTATGTCAAGCTAACTAAATTAAATGATAAGAAATATATTTTAATCACATCATAATTTAATCATTTGGCTGGCTATATTACTTAATATAAGGGATATAGCTAGCAGGATATGCTAAAATTATAATAAGAGTCTAATTTGCTTGAGCCGTATGCGATGAAAGTTGCACGTACGGTTCTGAGGAGGGGAAAAGTTTATAACTTACCTATTCCAACCACAGCACTTTGCTAAAAGATAAAAAAATCTAAGTATAAAGTGTGATGTCTGCCCGGTGCCGGCAGGTTAACAGAAATAATTGAATATACTATTATTTGATGTAGACGGAAACCCCGGTTAAAGGCGGCCTTAACGTGAGGGTTCGTAAATGGGTCCTATTTAAATTCGGCTAATTGCTGGAACGGTTGCAAATATGGAGTTAAAAGAAGCTTATTAACAAAAGTAAGCTGTAAAAAACTTCATACTAGTCCCAATCAGCAGGAAAGATTAAACAAATTAGTTCAGGATGGTAATTACAAATTTTGATTAGGTGGATTCGTGGAAGGAGAAGGTTCTTTAGTAATATCTTTAGTAAAAAACGCTAGAGTTAGACATGGCTTAACTTTACAGCCGGAATTTAATGTAGTTCAGCATGAAAATGGTATAGATATACTTTATTCATTAAAAGCTATTTATAGCTTGCGCACGAAAATAAAGGTTCTGTACATAAAAAGTCAGGATCTGAAGACGTATGAGTATATTCACTAAAAGGAACTCAAAATTTACAAACTTTAGTTTTACCATTTTTTAAAGAGTATGTAATAACTTACTCTAGTAAGTTTAAAGGAGAAGTATTTGATAAGTTTTCTCTAATTATAAATAAATTAAATGATAATAGAAATAAGACTTTTAGTAATAATAGATTTAATAAAATTAGGAGCTTGCGCCCTCATATAATCCGGATACAAAAGGTAAATCTAGAAAAAGAACACTTCAAGAAACCATAGATATAGTTAACCATAATAGTTAAAATTTGGAGCTAAATTTTATTTAGCTTAATTGTTTAAAATCTTCAGAGGCCATACGCCGAACAGTTTACCTGTCAAACACTGCTTTGTTTAGACAGAAATTATTATACATCCTTCTGTGTAACATCAGAATATAATAATGCTAATAGCCTTAGTTGTAAATTGATGATATGGTCCACCCGGATTTAATTCCGGTTGCCTAAGGTAGCAAAATGCCTTGGCCGTTAAATGCGGTCTCGCATGAACAAAACATCAACTATTAAATATGATAAAAATTAAAAATATAACTAAAAATAATTTCCGGCGAAGCCACCTGTATATAAAACAGCGTTTTCATAGTTGTTCGATCTGATATAATAAAGATTGATCTTTAATTAAACAGAGCAGAACGGGGATAAATAATAGTCCTTATACATTAGCTATGAAATATATCAAAGGCAATTATATAATAACTGCTTTAGAAGTAAATAATGTATTAGCTTTTCTTAATATAGTTATTTCTCAAGATACATTAGATTATAATATAAATAAACCCAGATTAAAATTTAAAAATCTAAATCTAAATACGATAAAAACAGAAAAATTTTTAAATACTATAGGTACAATAAGAAATGAATGTTGTAGAGTAGGAGTTTATATATGAACTCATATTCCTACAGGTAGTATGTATGTAGGATCTTCTATTTCTTTAGCTCGTAGGTTAATAGGGTATTTTAAAGGAACACATGCTGACGTAGGAAAATTTATACCTTTACTTAAAAAAGATGGTTTAAAAGCATTTAGTTTAGAAGTTATTCCTTTAACTTATAATTATACTGATTCTTTAGAGCTTAGTATAGAACAATACTTTTTATTACAATATAGATTTAATCTTAATGTTTTAAAAGTAGTTAATCAAATATCAGGTTCTAGGTCTAAAACAGTCTATATGTATACTAAATACTTTTCTAAGTTAATATATTGATCACCTATTCAAGAAGATTTTATTTTTAAATTAAAAATACATCATAGTATAATTAACAATAATTCTATTTATCTAAATAAATATATTTTTAGTAATCAGTTTATTGAAAAAGTAGAAAATTCTAATATGAATATTGAAGATGTAATAACTATGTTAAAAAAAGATAAATTAGAAGTAAAAGGTAAAAAGATTAATATTAGATCTGAAGATGGTAAAGACATTAAGTCTTTTAATAGTATAAAAGATTGTATAGTATTTTTAAATACTATAGCTGCTTCTAATAAAACTACTTTATACAGATATATTGATTTAGGGTGCGAAGCCTCCTTATCAAGGTTATATTTGTCAATTTAGTGATGAAGAAACTAGAAAAAGTATAACAGTTAAAGTAACTCACTTACCTACAGGTAATGTTGTTATATACCCTTCAAGCAGCTTTATCTTTTAGTCCTGATATAAATACAACAGGTCAAACTATAAAAGCTTTTATTGAAAGTGGTAAACTTTTTAAAGGAGTATATAAAATAGAATATTATAAGTAAGAATTTAATAGGTAGATCGGTCTAGGAAACTGATTTATCGTGCAATAAAGAAGCAAACTCCGGGAACCACCTTAAAGCTCTTTTAACCAAGTTTAAGTTTAAAATAACTTAAATGGCCCATCTAATCAATAAGGGTAAGGTAATATCAAAAGAGATAGACGAAAGAAAAATAGGTTACCGCGGATCAAAATCACTTCATAAATAATGGTGTAAAAGAGCAACGAGCAGATGCTTCTTCAAAATTATAGTATAATTTTGTAAGGTGTGCTCTAGTCACCAGAAATTGGCGCTTAAACGAAATAAGTAACTTAAGCTTAAATAAAATCACAATAACCTAAACCTAAAGTACATACTATGGTTGAAATTGTGTAACGGAATGATGTAACGATACAACAGCTGTCTCTATGATTGACTCAGTGAAATTGGAATAGCAGTGCAGATACTGTTTACCTCTAGATAGACGAGAGTGCGACTAGCAAGTATAATATAACAATATGGTGAAATTCCATCTCATAATCCATTATTTGAGCTCATGCAGTATGCAATAAGAGTAATTTTGTTGTGTAGAGCCTGCAAATTGGTTAAACCCAACCTAGCTGAAAAGGTAGGTGAGCTAATATTACTATGGATAATCTAATTGAATTCACGTTTGAAGCGTAAGAGGTATTAACAAATATAATTAAATGAAAAAAATATAATAATTAGTATTGGCATTTGTTAATAGTTGATTGTATAAACAAGTTTTCGTTTGTTTATTAATGGGTCTTTTGTCAACATACGTATAGTGGAATCCTAAGGTAATAAAAAATTAGTGTTATATTATAAACTAGGTAAGCCCAATAATGGCCTATATTAAAATTAGGAAGTATAATTGTGAGATTGTATATACATTAGTGGGTAAAGGATGTTCTAAAAAGCGAATGTCTTATTGTAATAATAAGAATAGGTTCTTCTTATAAAATCTCTAGGATATAATTATACTTTTTATATTTTTATGTAATACATTGTAATTTATTTTATAAAGTGCGTACTGTAGGAGCATAAAACAAATATAATAGTAAAAAACTAGTATTAGAAAATTGATGAGCTTTAGCTTGTGCAGCCTTAATTATAAAATAGAGATTAAATAGGATGATGTAACTATTTTGAAAAAAAGCAGACTTAGAACTGGTGTTTGTTTATGGGTATATAAATTATTTGTATTAATTAGAATAATATAAATTATAAAGACGAGCTTTAGCTTGTGCAATATTCTTTAAGTTGTAAAGAAAAAATAAACTAAGTTACAACTTTTTTCTTATAAAGAGTAAGTACCCGTATACCTACAAGGAAAGCTAAGTGATGTTAGCTCGGGCCATTGGAAGGCTAGCCCCCTAACCTAATGATAGAACTGAAAATATAATTAAAAACTTAGTAAGTAATAAAATAAAAAAAAGCTACAAAAATATTAAATATTAATAACATCACACTTAAACCCTGATGAGTCACAGGTATTGTAGATTCAGAAGGTAATTTTAGTATTAATTTTAATACTAAAACAAAAAAAATAACATTTTCATTTAAAGTTACACAAAATAAAGATTCTTTAATTATTCTATACTTATTAAAAAAATATTTTAATATAGGAAATGTAAATATAGATAATGCTAAAACAAATGGTTATAAATTTGTAATTAGTAGTAAAAAAGATTTAGTAAATATTATTTTTCCGCATTTTGATAAATATCCTTTACAAGGTTCTAAGTATTTAGATTACTTAGATTTTAAAAGAAGTGTTTTATTGTTAAAAGATTCTTTTCACAATATTGATAGAGTTTTATCTATTAAAAGTAATATGAATAGAGGTAGATCATATGAAGAACGTTGAAATTATTTAAAAGATAAAAAATTTTACTTAATGTCAGAATGAATACAGGCGTTTATAGATGGAGAAGGGACTTTTCAATGTAGAATTGCGGAAGCAATAAGTAGAAATAACACTTATATAGCTGTGAATCCTACATTAGAAATATGTCAAAAAAGCCATGATGTATTTGTTTTAAAAGCTATTATTGAATATTTTGGTGTGGGTTATTTGAAACCTAAATACAATATATTATCTTTAAAAGAGTCTAAGAATTCACATACCGTAAGCAGAGCTATATTTAATCAGTTCGAGATTATTCTTAATTTCGTGGATAAATATCCTATGCTTACTCGTAAACAATTAGATTATTTAGATTGAAGAGAAATAATCGATTTAAAAAAACAAAATGTACATAAAACTAAAGAAGGTAGAGAAACCATGTTAAAACTAAAATTAGGTATGAATCGAGGTAGATTTTTAAATTCTAATTCTTTTAACAATTCAGATAAATTTAAAATAATAAAATCTATTGATAACGATAAATAAATAATATATACTTAAATAAATGCTTGAGCCGTATGCTATGAAAATAGCACGTACGGTTCTTAGAGGGGGAAAGTTTAGTAATAAACCTACCTATCTCCACAGACCCTATGCAGCTTTACTGTCACTAATTATAGAGTATGTTAGGAAATTTTCAGATTAGAAGGTAATTGATAAAATGACAATGAGAATCCTTTATTTTTCTTTCATATGAATGAATTGGTTTAGGTTTGTAAGAATATATGTAATGTGGCTTTTACTGGGTCATTTTTTTTTTCAACATTAATTATATTCTTTATAAAGTAAATCAGCCTAATTCTACTTACTGTGACTATTCGTTTGTTTATAATGGTAAGTACCCTTTGGTTAGGAACTATCGCTAGGGGACAGTTTATGTGGGGCACAGACCCTGTAAAGAGTAAACAGGAGTGTCTAATAATTTGTAATCAATTTGTTTGCTATTTTAAATAGTTAAACTATTTTTAATCATATATAATTATTTATATTTGTGTGGTCTTAAGGCCAAGTATGTATATTTTAAGTTAAGGTAGGATTTTTACTAAGTAGAAGTTAGAGATAATTGAAAATAATATGAAATGTTTCTAATATTTTCTAGCTATTCTTTATAATAGTTATGTTTTTAATATCAAAAAAGCTCAACGGCTAAATCTTGCCTTACTGTTTGATTATCTACAAATCTTACAGTTGCGTAAGCAGGGCATAGGATCACAAGATGCATAAAATATAGATTTTGGTAATCTATTATGTGTATAAGAATCAAACTCCGGGGAAGCCTTAAAGCTTTAGTTACCAAACATCGATAAATTAAGATGCGGCTCAGGTAATGACTGGAGGTACGGTAATAAGACTAAAGATATCTTGAAAGAGTAATAGGTAATCGTGGATCTAAATCAATAACTTTATATTACGTTATTGTAAAAGAGCAACGAGTAGATGGTTCTTCAGAATATAAATTCTGTTAGGTGTACTCTAAGAAAACGGGAAACCGTATTTTTATTATATGTGAATGTATTATTTTTAATGAAGTATATTATTCTTTTGTACGAGCTCTCCTTCGGAGCCGTAATAAGTAGCTACTTATTTAAGTAATAAATTACTTTTTAACACTACCGTCATAGGTAGCTATGTATTATTAAGGCGGCGAAACTGTCGCGCAGTTAAATAAAGGCAAGTTAGGCTAGCCCCCTATTGTCTGCATTACCGATGAAAATACTATAGTAATAATCTATTGACAAGGGAGTCTCTAAAGTTAACTCTTTATAAAGGATATGAAATTAAGGATAATTGTATTAATTAAAGGTTATCCGCTTCTAAACAGGAGACATTCACAAGATGTCCTCCTGCTTTATATCCGCACTTTTCTTATAATTTAACAGAAAAGGTTATTAGGGATGTATAGTAAGAGGTATAGTGTGAGATAAAAAGCCTTTAGCTATATCTGTGTTTAATTAAACCTAAACAAGGAGTGCTTCGCTCGGAATAATGAAATGATTTTTATAAATTAGGTCATTACACGGGTACCTGATGTACAAATTAAAATTAATGGAGTTACCCTTTTATATTAGACTCCCGCTTAGTGACTTGATAAATAAAAACCCGCTAACTATATGAATATAAATATAAAATTAAACCCTAAATTTATCACAGGGGAGCTTCGCCGCAGATGCTGAATCTAATTTTTACATAAGAATTAGTAAAAAATCAAACATGAAAACAGGTTGAACCGTAGAACCTGTTTTTTCTATTCGTTTACATAATAAAGATTTAAAGTTGTTGAATTTAATACAATCTTATTTTGGTGTAGGTAA